CTAGCTTTGTTCACTAGCTGTTTTTACATAAAGAATTAAAAGAAAAGATGTAGGAATGATGATAAATAATGCAGTAGCGATTAGTCCAAGAATGTTAACTTCCATAATTATCTCCTTGTAATAAAAAGTAACCAAAAACTTAATTTATCCTTACTGATGATTTGCTTTTTTTTATAAAAATTTTGATAATACTAATTACATCCTTCGGACGAAAATTTGTAATTTAATATTTTGAATTACAAAGAAAGCATCAAAAAAGGAAACAATGTAAAAACTTTTTTAAGTAAAAAAACAAGATATTAAAAAAGTTATTTGTTAAAACCAAAAACCAGAATTGCGAAAAATTATTACTCAATGTTATAAAAACTTTATATAAATAATTACATTTTAAAATAAGTTCTTTATTTTATTACTAATTATAGAGCGAATAATTTTAAGAATAATAAAACTAACAATACAATTTAATTTCTAGTTTACTGATGCTTTATTACAAGTAGAGTAAAGTTGGAAATAAAATGTAGTTTCTATTGATGGTTTTCCTTTCATAGCAATCTCGGCAAGAAAATTTTTAGAACAAATCTTATATAAAAAGCAAAATTGCTGTATATGTATTTACAATTCAAAAAAAATTAAAAAAATCGAAAATTCTTCGTTTTTGATGTTGAACTTATTTTCCAAATTTGACATAAAGTAATTTAGAATTTTGAATTGTCATTAAATTGAAAAATGTCAGTAAAGGATTAAATACAGTTTATGGTTTAGAACTATTTTTAGTTTAATAAAAAACATCTTTTAAATTCAACCTTTTTTTACAAGAAAAAAAGAGAAAAGTAAATTGATATAAGAAAATAAAAAATATTAGGTTCCCATTACTTTTAAATCTGTGATTTAAAAGTAAGAATCTTGCGAACCACGCTTCGCGAGGGTATAGTAAAAAAATATTTACTTAAAAAATTTGAATTGGTGAATTTTTATTTTTATTTACTTTTCTTTCAATTTGTCTCTCTCTTGCAATACAAATGCGAAACTAAAAAAAGAAGGTTGCGCAAGCAATTCTGCTTCGCAAGGAAATAAAGATTCTTACTACTTAAATTCCTCGAAAAAGCAAAAATTCAAAAAATTGTTTTTAACTTATTTAAAAGTTGAGTTTAAATTTAAAAATTTATCGATATTACTTTTTATGCTTATTTTAGAGAAAATTAAAGAAAAATTTTTTCAATTTTCATTTAAAAAATAGTCAACTATCAATAAGAATAATTATTTTTTTTTTTAATAATTTAATATCTTTTAAATTGAGAGATATTAAAAATGTTTAACTTTTATTTATGGAAAAACGTGCATTTGAACAAACTGGATTAATTCCCAGATCTATTATACGGACTTTTGATCGTTTTAGACGTCAATTATTAAAAGGTGCTGAAAAATCTGTTATACAGGAATTTCGTGTTTCAAGATATCAAGTTTTAGTTTCTGTGAAATGTTTAATTAAACTTATTACTATTCCATTATTAGTAAATTTTACGACAAAAAATATAGTTTTACTTCCTATCACAGAATATTTGTGGAATACTCAACAAACAGAAATTTTTTTAAACTCTTATCAAGAAAATAGAGCTTTCGTAGAAATGCAAGATTTCGAAGAAAAACTGTTTTTTGAATCTTTAATAGAAAAAGAATCTTACAATGAAATCACAAATCAGTTAACAGAAGTAAATCAAAATTATTCATCCTTACCGGTGTTTCCTGAGCTGAAATTAGAAAAAGAACCTTCGCCAGTAGTTTGGGGGATTCACGATCGAACAAAAAATGAAAATTTAAAAAAAAATTCTTTAAACATCCTCTTTTTACCCTCTGAAGAGAATATGGATATCGATAATTTACCAAAAAATAACTTTAACCAACCTTTGAATTTCACGTCTATAAACAATGATAAGTTCATTTCTTCTATAAACAATATAGAAAATTCCTTAACACAAAAATTTCAAGAAAAAACTCTTGAATTAGCAATTTTTTATAATCAACAAAGTATTCAAGCTATAACAAACCTGTTTGGAGATTTTATAACTTTTATTACTATTAGTTTTTTATTAGTTTGGTTAAAACCAGAAATTATAATTTTAAAATCTTTTTTAACAGAATCTATTTATAGTTTAAGTGATACTACAAAATCTTTTCTTTTAATTCTATTAACTGATTTATTAGTAGGTTTTCATTCACCAAGAGGATGGGAGATTTTTATAGAATTTATGCTTCGCCATTTTGGTTTACCAGAAAATCAAGATTTTATTTATTTATTTGTAGCCACTTTTCCTGTTTTATTAGATACAGTTTTTAAATATTGGATTTTTCGCTATCTAAATCAAATTTCTCCATCGACTGTTGCAACATATCACAATATGATAGAATAATAGAAGTTAATATGAAAAATATAAGTGTACTAAAGGCTTTAAACCTTTTAAAATTTAATAATGTTTGAGTGCCACAAATAGCTTTATGGGCTTCTTTTTGCAAGTCAAGGTTAAATTTTTTAAATTAATGTTTTATTTTTTCATAAAAACTTAAATAATCAATTTAAAAAATTGACTTATTTTTGCCTTGCGAAGCAATTTTCTTGCAAAGCGAGGTTTCGCGAAGCGAGGATTTTTAATTATTTGTGCCTCCGAAGGATACATTTTTTAAATATAAAAATCCTCGCTTCGCGAAACAAAGAAACGGAAAGAAGATTATTTCGAAACCATTTGTAACCTACCTTCTTCTCGCCTCTAACCATCGAAGATAGTAAGAAATTCAAGCGAATATTTTTTTAAAATTTTAATTTAAAGTGAGATAGAGGTAAAGGACAAAATTTTCTTAAAAATTAAAAAATAATCTTTAATTTAAAAAAGAAATTAAAAGTTTATAAGAGAAATTCTTTGTTTTACAAACCAATATAAACTGTTTACATTTTTATCTTTTGTCTTTCCGTTTTTTTGTTTACCAATCAAAATTTGTAAACAACAGAGGCAAAAATATATACTTCTTTTAAGATAAAAATTTTTTTATGATGATTGATTTAGTAAAATATCCAATATTAACGGAGAAATCTGCGAGACTTATTGAAAATAACCAATATACTTTCGATGTAGATTTGCGCCTTAATAAATTACAAATAAAAAAGTTAATAGAAGACTTGTTTCAAGTTACAGTAATTGCTGTTAATACACATCGCCCACCAAGAAAGAAAAAGCGTCTTGGTTTGTCACAAGGATTTAAAACTTCTTATAAACGAGCAATCGTTACGATTAAATCAGGAGAAAACATTAAACTGTATCCTGAAAACTAAAAAAAGTTGTTAAGATAGATATCAAAGAAATGAAAATATCTATTCAACTTTTTAAAATGTTTATTTTTTAACGAAAAATAACGTGTGAGTCTTTTGGCTTAACTGCGGATTGATTTTCAGCCATGCCAGCCAAAACTTTAAAAGTGATGTCCTTAGAAAGGATAGTTCACAAAATTCTTGAGAAACAAGATTTTACAAATTTATAAAAAATTTTATTATGGGTATCCGTTTTTATCGAGCTTATACACCAGGTACAAGACAAAGATCAGTCTCTGAATTTAATGAAATTACAAAGACAAAACCTGAAAAAATTTTGACCTCGTCCTTTCAAAGAAGTAAAGGGCGAAACAATCGTGGAGTTATAACAACTCGACATCGTGGTGGTGGTCATAAAAGACTTTATCGGCAAATTGATTTTAAAAGAAATAAAATAGGTATTTTGGCAAAAGTCGCAACTATTGAATATGATCCAAACCGAAATGCGAGAATTGCTTTATTAAATTATCAAGATGGTGAAAAAAGATATATTCTTTACCCTCGTGGTTTAAAGGTAGGTGAATTTATCATGTCTGACCTCAATGCGCCAATTAAAGTTGGTAATTCATTACCTCTGGATCGAATGCCGTTAGGTACCGAAATTCATAATGTTGAACTTCAACCTGGTGCTGGTGGTCAATTGGTTCGTGCAGCTGGGGCTGTTGCTCAACTTGTTGCTAAAGAAGGACAGTATGTAACTCTTCGTTTACCTTCAGGGGAAGTTCGATTTGTTTCCAAAAATTGTTGGGCAACTATTGGTCAGGTCGGTAATATCGATGCTTCCAATTTAACTATTGGAAAAGCAGGGCGTAATCGTTGGTTAGGTCGAAGACCAACAGTAAGAGGGGTAGTTATGAACCCAGTTGATCATCCACATGGTGGTGGAGAAGGTCGGGCTCCAATTGGGCGAAGTCATCCTGTTACCCCATGGGGACGACCAGCTTTGGGTCAACGAACACGAAAATCAAAGAAATATAGTAATTCTTTCATTTTAAGAAAAAGAAAATAATTAAATTAGATTAAATAAATTTTTGATTGATTTTTTTCTTACCATTAATAATTTAAGATTGTTAAAGAAGAAAAACAATTATTTTGACTATTTTACCTACTATAAATTTTTTTTTAGTTAGGAAAATTTTTAAAAATTATTAAAATTTTAAATTTTAAATAGAACCTTGTGAACCTAGCTTTTTATATTTTTTTTACTTTAAATGATAAACTTTAAAGTAAGAATATCAAAGAAAAAAGGTTTTGTTCGCTTGATAATTTCGCGAAATACTTGCTTTTGTTTTTAAATCCTCAGGTAAAAAGTGCTTCGCACAAAAAAATTAAAATTTTACATTTCGAACCCTCGAAGAGGGTAAGACACTTTATAAATCTTTTTTATATTGAACAAATTATTTTAAAATACTAAATTTTTATGTCACGTTCTTTAAAAAAAGGTCCTTTCGTAGCTGACCATTTATTAAAAAAAATTGAAAAATTGAATTTACAAGGAGAGAAAAGAATTGTTGTAACTTGGTCTAGAGCCTCCACAATAGTTCCAATCATGATTGGCCATACTATAGCTGTTCATAATGGTCGTGAGCACATTCCCGTTTTTATTACTGATCAAATGGTAGGCCATAAATTGGGTGAATTTTCACCAACTCGCACATTTAGAGGCCATATAAAAAAGTGATAAAAAAATCACGACGTTAAAAATTGATTTCTTTTCTTGTACCTTATTTTTTTTTTACTCAAAAAATTTTTAACATTGAAAATTTCTGCCGAAGGCGAGTTACTAAAAAATCTAATCAAACCTCCTTCCGGAGACAAAAAAAACTTTTATTATCTTTGACGCCCGAAGAAAATTAGATTGAAAAATCAAAGTGCTTCGCACGAATATTTAATCAAAGTTAGGGGTATAAGGTAAAAGCAAAGATTATTAAAAACAAATCTTTAATTTATATTTGGCTTAATTTTAACATCTCGCCGAAGGAAAATATTTAAGTTTTTAAATGCTTCGCACGATGTTATGCAAAAAAGAAATTTTATAATTATTACTAAAAAACATTTATGGGGCAAAAAATACATCCTCTTGGACTTCGCATTGGTATAACTCAAGATCATCAATCGCAATGGTTTGCTAAATCTAGTGATTATCCTCATCTTGTTATCGAAGATGATTTTTTACGAAAAACCATTTTTGATAGTATTTCTGAAGCTGGAATTTCTAAAATTCAAATTCGACGAAAATTAGATCAGATTAATATTGAAATAAATGCAGCACGGCCAGGTGTTATCATAGGACGTGAAAAAAATGGCCTTGAAAAGTTAAAAATAGAATTAGCAACTAAACTTCAAAAACATAGAACAAAAAGAAATATTTTAATTGGCTCGTCCAAAAAATATGAAAAAATTAAAAAACAATCTCAAAAGTTACCTCAAATTTCAATACATGTTAAAAAGTTAGCTGAGCCAAATTATGAAGCTTCCTTTATTGCTGATTTTTTAGTAGAACAACTTGAGAAACGTATACCATTTCGACGTGCGGTTAGACAAGCTATTCAACGTTCTCAAAGAGCACAAGTCAAAGGTATAAAAATTCAAATATCAGGTAGGTTAAATGGGGCTGAAATTGCTCGAAGTGAATGGGTTAGAGAGGGTCGTGTTCCATTACAAACTCTTCGAGCTGACATTGATTATTCGTATCGAATAGCAAAAACCATTTACGGTCTTCTTGGTATTAAGGTTTGGATCTTTAAAGGGGAAATACTTTAAGATACAAAGTATTTAATAATAAATAGAAATTCCGCTTTTTTTATGACATACCCTCGCAAAGCGTGGTTCGCGAGTTTCGCAAGCGAACCTCTTCTTACTTTAAAATTAAAATTTAAAGTATGGGTAAGAAATTTTGGCCTTTTTCCTCTGACCCTGTTTTTTACTCATCTTCTGCCCTCCTTCGGAGGGCGAGTATTGGGTTAGAAGCGTGAGTCGCGAGATTCTCGAGGGAACATTTTAAAAGCAATGCTTATTTTAGTTTAAAATTTCCAATTTAAAGGTTGCGCAAGCAAACTTGCGAACCCTTCTCTGCAAGGGCAAGAGTAAAAATTGAAAAAATTATTTAAGAATTTGTCCGATTTTGTAGACAACAAAATCGCTAATCCAAAATTGTAAATTTGGTTAAGTAGCTATTTTCATTTCCGATTTTTGTCTAGATTGCTTATCAAAATTCATATTTGATGTGCTTTTTTCTTCATTATTAGTACCAAATAAAATAAAATAAAATAAAAGAAGAACAGACAAGAGGAAGCAAATTTGACGGCATAAAAAATGGAAATCAAATTTAAAATTGAATATAAAAAAGTGAGGTTATTATGTTAAGTCCAAAAAGAACAAAATACCGCAAACAACATCGTGGTAGAATGAAAGGAAAGGCTAATCGTGGAAATGTGATTTCCTTTGGTGATTTTGCTTTACAAGCACTAGAACCGTGTTGGCTTACTTCACGTCAAATCGAAGCGGGTAGACGGGCAATGACTCGTTATGCCCGTCGAGGGGGGAAATTATGGATTCGTGTATTTCCGGATAAACCTGTAACTATGCGTCCAGCAGAAACTCGTATGGGATCTGGTAAAGGTTCTCCAGAATTTTGGGTAGCAGTAGTAAAACCAGGCAAAATATTATATGAAATGAAAGGTATTTCGGAGATAGTTGCTCGATCAGCTATGAAAATTGCTGCTTACAAAATGCCAATCAAAACACAGTTCCTTGTAAAAGAAACAAAATAAACGATAAAAAAAACAAAAATCGATTTTTGTTTTTTAATTTTTGCATCACTAAAAAAAGAAATTGCAAAATTTCTTTTTCTCCCTTTCGGTGTTTTCAATGTAAATTTCTGAATTTTATAAAAATTTTTTCTCTTTTTTCTTTAAAATTTTCAATTTTAATGCTTGTGCGAAGCACTTTTAATTTTTTAAAATAACTGCGCCTTCGGCAGAAAAATAGAAAGTCTATTAATCAATTTTAAAGGTTGTGCAAGCAAGCTTGCGAACTCTGCTTCGCAAGGCAAAACAATGGAAAGAAAAAAAAATTCGATTCTGCCGAAGGAATAAAATTTAATTAAAAAAATATAGTTATGATTCAACCTCAATCCTATCTCAATGTAGCAGACAATAGTGGTGCTCGAAAATTAATGTGTATTCGAGTTTTAGGCGGAAATCAAAAACAATCTGCCAATATTGGAGATATAATTATTGGAGTAGTTAAAGATGCTATTCCAAATATGCCTTTAAAAAAATCTGATATAGTTCAAGCTGTTATAGTAAGAACATGTAAAGGATTACGTCGAGAAAATGGTATGACAATCCGTTTTGATGACAATGCTGCAGTTATAATTAATAAAGAAGGCAACCCTCGAGGAAGTCGAGTTTTTGGTCCAGTTGCACGTGAATTGCGTGATCGAAATTTTACAAAAATAGTTTCTTTAGCCCCAGAAGTTCTTTAGAAACTCCTCGATAACTTTTGGTATTTCCAATTTTCTTTAATTTTTACTTATTATCCTCTTACCCTCTAACCATCGAAGATTTTGCTTCGCATGAAGCGTGGTTCACAAGTTTCGTGCTTCCCATGGAACCTCTTCTTTACTCCTCTTCTGCCGAAGGCGGATATTGGGTTAGAAGCGTTGTTCACGAGTTTACGAGAAAACCTTTTTAAAAAGGGTAGGAAAAGTAAAAAAATTATTTTTTCTGCAATTTAAATTAATAAAAAAATAACTGTTTTATTATTTAATATGACTAAAAACAAATGTTTTTGTCCATACCTTTCCCCTAAAGGGTAAGAAAAAAACTTTATTTTTTTATAAAAAAATTCAAAACAAAAAAGTTAAGTATTATGGCACAAAGATTAAAAAAAATTTACTCCCAAGAAATTATTCCTAAATTAATCGAAGAATTTAATTATAAAAGTTATTTGCAAGTTCCTCGTATTGAAAAAATTGTTATAAATCGAGGACTTGGGGATGCATCTCAAAATGTGAAATTATTGGATTCTTCTTTGAATGAATTGACAGTTATTGCAGGTCAAAAAGGAGTAGTAACTAGATCTAAAAAAGCTATTGCTGGTTTTAAACTTCGTCAAAAAATGCCAGTCGGCGTATTAGTTACATTGAGAGGTGAACGCTTATATGGTTTTTTAGACAGGCTTATTAATTTAGCTTTACCAAGAATTCGTGATTTTCAAGGCATTAATCCAAAGAGTTTCGATGGGCATGGAAATTACAGTTTAGGTTTAGAAGAACAATTAATGTTTCCTGAAATTGATTATGACAAAATTGATCAGGTGAGAGGAATGGATATTTCTATTGTTACAACTTCTAAAACAGATCAAGAAGGTTTAGCTTTATTAAAAGCTTTTGGGATGCCTTTTAAAACAAATTAAGATTTTCGCAAGTGGATTGCGAGCATTGCTCGCAATCTTTTCTTTTTTATATAAAAATTTTGAATATTTCCTCTTACCTTTGGGAAACATGGTTAATGAGCAAGACTTGAGGACAGCTTCGCTGCCAAACAAATTTACTTACTTAACCTTTTATTTGCTCATCTTCTGCCTTCCTTCGGAGGGCGAGTATTGGATTAGAATCGCGGTTTACAAGATTCCAAGAGAACAAAATTTTAAAACATAAAAAATTCTTTATCATTTTTAAATTTGATGAGATTATGTGATCTAAAAGAAAGATAATCAAATTCGATTTATACTTTAGCCGATTAATTAAACCAAAAAACCTTCGCGAGTGGTTCGCGAAATTCTTGAGCGAACAATTAAAAAATTTAATATTATTTTAATAACTAAGCTTTTACAGTTTTAGGTTTTTTGGTCCCATTAAAAGTGGAACACTAAAATGTCCTTAGTTTTACAATTCCTTGCAATACAAATTGGTAGCCGAAAAGGCTTTTTTTGAAACAAAATTTTAAATTGCAGTTTTGTAGGCACTTTTTACGGGAAGAAGGGTTTTAATTTTATTAAAAAATTTTAAAATATTGAATTTGATTAGGATTTTATAAAGTTCCCTTCACAAGGACAAAAAATTGTCCTTAATAATTCAGAAATTTGTTAGAGCTCTAGTAATACAATTTTTAGTTTTTAATAGTTCAAAATATTGGTTCGTCCCAAACTCGCGAATCACTCTAGCCCAATACTCGCCTTCGGCAGAAGAGGAGTAAAAAAGAGGTTTCGTGCGAAGCACGAAACTGGTGAACCATGCTTTTTACCATCTTCGATGGTTAGAAGGTAAGAGTAAAAAATTTGTACAATTAAAAACTAAAAAAAGTTTTCAACTTTAAAGATACTTATTACTTATGCTATACTTTGAAAATTAAAAATTAAATAAAAATTATATGGTTAACGATACTATTAGTGACATGTTGACTCGTATTCGAAACGCTAATTTGGTTAAAAGCCAAACTGTTTCTATACCATTTACAAAGATTAGTCAACAAATTTGTACTATTTTAGAAAAAGAAGGCCTTATTGAATCTTTTCAATCATATTTACCAACGGTGTCAGAAGGAGAAGAAAGAGAAAATTTAATTCTTCGACTTAAATACAAAGGACGTGAAAAAAAGCCTTGTATTACAAATCTTCGACGAATTAGTAAACCTGGACTTCGAATTTACACAACTCACAAAGATGTCCCAAAAATTTTAGGAGGGATGGGTATTATTATTCTTTCTACATCTCAAGGTCTTATGACTGATCGCGAAGCACGTGTTCGTGGAATAGGGGGTGAAATTTTGTGTTCTATCTGGTAAAAAAAGATCATTTGATAGAACAAATATTTTTAAAATTTTTTTCTGTCTCTATTGTTTAATCGAGAAGAGTAAAAAATTTGGTCGATTTTTTCACTGTTTTAATTTTGCTGTAACAAAAATGATGCGCAAAAATCGTTGCAGAATCTTTGTTCATTGAAGTTCTCGACCTTAAAGTGCAACAAATAGGTGAAAAAACAAGATAAAAAGTGAAAACAAGTGTTTGTTTTCACTTTTTTATATATTTTTAATTGTTTATAAAAAATTAGACTAAAATTGAATTATAAAAAACAAAATCTTATTGAAATGAAAGGTGCCGTAACTCAATGTTTATCAAACGGCATGTTTCGAGTTAAACTGGAAAATGGTTTCCAAGTTCTCGCACATGTCTCTGGAAAAATACGGCGAAACTATATTCGAATTTTATTAGGTGATCAAGTTACTGTTGAATTAAGTCCCTACGATTTGACAAGAGGTCGAATTGTTTTTAGACTTCGACAAAATGAAGAGAAGGTAGAAGAGTAAATTTTTTTGATAATTTTTAGAATTTTTTAGAAAGTCAAAATAATAAATTACGTTTTTACCAAAAATATTTTCAAATCGCAGAGTTGTTCGCTCCAAACTCGCGAATCATTTTATACCCTGCGAAGCAGGAATTATAACTGTGACGGTAATGTGCTTCGCACGGATAAAGTTTTTTATTTTTTTACCCTGCGTAGCAGATCAATCGAAAAATTATAAAAGTGGTTTGCACGGATAAGAAAATATTTACAAATTGTATTAATTAAGTAGATCATTTTAAAAGGATAAAAAATCATTTAGGAAAATTTTATGAAAGTACGTGCATCTGTAAAAAAAATGTGTGATAATTGTCGGTTAATCCGCAGAAAAAGAAAGATAATGATTATTTGTTCAAACCCAAAACATAAACAACGTCAAGGTTAAGTATTAAAGTTTAGTGGGAAAGAATTCTTAATCTTACCTTAAAAATCAAACAGTAGTAAAAAGACACCCTTTCCAACTCGAAGATTTGTAGTAAGGGGGCCACTTTTAGACTTTGTCTCAAAGGGTTGACACTTTATGCTCTTAAAAGAAAAATCAAAAATTTTAAGGAAGTTGACAAATTAAGATTTTCTCTCAAAAATTTGTTAGCATTATTTCAATGTAATAACAAAGATAAAACAAAAAAAAAAATATGGCAAAACAAATACGAAAATCATCTTTAAAAAAAGTAAAAAGAAAAGTTCCAAAAGGAATTGTTCATATCCAAGCAAGTTTTAATAACACGATTGTTACGATAACTAATTTAAATGGAGAAGTTATTTCATGGTCTTCGTCCGGAGCATGTGGTTTTAAAGGTGCTCGAAAGGGAACGCCTTTTGCTGCAAAAACTGCAGCGGAAATGGCAGCTAAACAAAGCCTTGACCAAGGAATGAAAGAAGCGAAAGTAATGGTAAAAGGGCCGGGAGCTGGTCGAGAAACGGCAATTCGTGGTCTGCAAGAAGCAGGGCTTCACGTAACTTTAATACGAGATGTTACTTCTATTCCGCATAATGGTTGTCGTCCACCAAAAAAAAGACGTATTTAAGTTTATTAAATCTCTATTACACTAATCAACAATATTTATTTCAATATTTATTTCAATTTTTGATTTAAATTGTAGAAGAATCATTAAGACGCCTTAAAAATTTTCATTAAAATGAAAATTTTTAAGGTGAACTAATAAGTATAAAATAAGTTTTTTAATATCAAAATAAAATAGAGTTTTACTAAAGTTAAGATCTTTTAGCTGCAACGTAATTTTTTTGATAAATCAAATATTTGGAAATGCCTAATTTTGATCAAAAAAAGGTCCTCGCTCCATATAATCATTTTTTTAATATTTAGTATATAGAAATTTAAAATTATTTTAAAAAATTAATAAGGTTTCGTAAATAATTTTGTGCACCTAGCTTCTCCTTCTCAAAAAGCATAAAAGGCACACCTTTGTTTTTATTAGTAAATAGCATATTTGTTCGCTCCAAAATTTCGCGAACCACTCTTTCCCAATCAAAGATTGGTAGAGAAGGATGCTTTATTAAAATCAAAACATTCTATTTTAATTCTCTTAGAACTCTTACTTTGATGACGCTAATTTTAAAAATATTTTTTTAGTGGTTTGCGGGTTTTGCGAGCAAACATTGCTTTTAAAATCAAATTTTTTCCTTCCTCAGACTTTAAAATCTATTATTAAAAAAAAAGACAAAGGTTTTGCAAAAATAAGGATAGTATCTTAAAAAATTATTGAAGTTCAAAAAAAAATTTAGGTAAAAAAGCGGTAATTATTTTAAAAAATAGAATAATTTTTTTCTTGTTTTTCTTTTTATAAATAAAGAAAAGGAGTAGTTAAATTAAAAAATGAAACATCGTTTACTTTCATGTATTGAATCTAGAGTAGAAAACAATCGAAATTTTTATGGTCGATTTCAATTAGGACCTTTTGATTTAGGCCAAGGTATTACTGTTGCTAATAGTTTAAGACGAAGTTTGCTGTCAGAAGTATTAGGATTAGCAATTACAGCTATAGAAATTCGAGGAGCAGCGCATGAATATTCCCATCTGCCTGGTGTTCGTGAATCCGTTTTAGATATTTTACTTAATTTCAAACAAATTGTTTTAACTAGTGATTTTCAAATACAAAAACCACAAATTGGTTATTTAGATGTGGAAGGGCCGGGAATAATAAAAGCTAAGGATTTAAAATTGCCGATTTCTATTCAATGCGTTGATCCAGAACAACACATTGCCACACTAGTATCTAATGGTTCTTTAAAAATGAAGTTTATGATTTGTAGAGGCCGAACTTTTTTATTTCAAAAACCTTTAGGTTTACAGAATCGTTCAAAATCAGTGCCTCGTTCTTTTCGACAAAAAATAAAAAAAAATTTAGCTCTTGTTAAACCTCCTCTTGTAATTCCCGAAAGCGAATCAAGGGGGCAAAGCCCTGTTTTGGATTTTATCCCAAGCGTTGAAAATTTGAAAAATAAAACTTTTGTAAATAAATTTGCAAAACCTTTGTTTCAAGATAATCTTGATTCTCAAAAAAACGATACTGAAAATGTAACAAAATTCAATAATGAAAATGTGAATAATGGAAAAAATCTTATTAATGTAACAAATTCTCTTGAGGTCGCCAACCTTACCTTCGAAGAAGGTATAGGAAAAAGTAGTATTTTTACATTTGTAGATGGAGGTTCTTTTTTAAATAAAATTAAGAATTCATCATCTTCTACACCTAATTTTTCACAAAATTTTTTTAATACTTTTGCAACAACAAAAAATATAAATGATTTTGATTTATCAACGAAATTAATCCAATCAAAAAACCAAAAAATTACAAATGGGAAAAATTTAAAAGATAATGATACCAATTTGAATATGAAAAATTTTGTAAATCAAAATTGGAATGTTTTACCAATAGATAGTGTTTTTATGCCTGTAAATAAAGTAAATTTTGCGGTTGAAATCGATAATGATTTTGAAATACCAAAAGAACGTGTTATTTTAGAAGTTTGGACAAATGGAAGTATTCATCCACGACAAGCAATTCATGAAGCAACTAAAGCGTTAATTAAATTAATATTACCTTTTCAGGAAACAAGGCAAAATTTATGGCTCGAACCAAATTTTAAAACAATTTTTTTCAATTCTCCAAAACTTTTGCAAAAAGCTTTGCAAAAAAGAAGAAAAAAACTGAAATCTGTTTTAACAAAATCAGAAAAACAGATTTCAGAACTGAAAGGCAAAAATATCATTTCTCTTGATATTGGAAATTTAAATTTATCTTTACGCCCTTACACTTGTTTAAAACAAGCAAAAATAGAAACTGTTGCAGATCTTTTAAAATATTCAAAAGAGGATTTGTTAAATTTAAAAAATTTTGGAAAAAGATCATTAGATGAAGTAGAAAATAACCTTAATCACTTAGGCTTAAAGTTGCGTACATCTTCAAAAAATTTATAAATTTACCGTTCTGGATTGTTTATACCCATTAAAAATCGGTAAAAAAATTTTAAGATTATCAATTTGTCTCTAATTCTCTTTTCTAATTTTCATTCTAATTTTTAATGGAAAAAACATCCAGATTAGAAATCAAAAAAAGTTTTATATTTATTTTTGGTAAAAAAATATAATTCGACAGAAGATGAGTAAAGAAAATTATTCGCGAGATTCTAGCGAACAATGAATTTTTTATAGATTTTTTATTTTTCTTACTTCAAAATCAGATCTGATTTTGAATTAAAAAATTTGTAGAAAAAAAAAGAAATTGATTTACAATTTTAAAAGCTTAAATATTTTTTATTTCTTTTTTTTTTCTAAAAATAAAAAGATCCTCGCAAGTGGATTGCGAGCAATTTTTAGTTTTTTTAGTTTTTAATTTCTTTCAAAAAGTCTAAGTGTTTTAATCATTTTTAAAAAATTAGAAAAATATTTTTTTAGATTTTTAAATAGATTTTTAAATTGCTTATTTTATAATTTTTCATTAAAGATCAAAGATTTTAAAGAAGATGCAAATAAATGAGATTTATATAGTAAAGATCAAATTTTTTAAATTCAAACGTACCAATTTGAATTCTGTAATAGAAATGAAAATCTAATTTAATTGATTCAGTTGAAAATTAAATGAAAAATTTTAATAAAAAATGTTAATATTAAAATCAATGGTTTCAGCAAAACTTATAACATTAGGGCAATGTCCCAATTGATAATATTTTTTTAATAAAAATTTTAAATTTTTAGTGATACAAAAACTTCGTTCTTTTTTTTGTTTTAGATAAAAACTGATTGTTCGCAATGCTTGCAATCCACTTGCGAAGAAATCGTTTTAAATTTTGTCAAAATAAATGTAGAAACAAAAATATTTTTTTTAGGAGGATCCTTTTTTTGTCTAACAACTTTCCAATTTTAGCTACAGGACGTCGAAAATCAGCTGTTGCTCAAGTTAAACTTTTTGAGGGCACGGGCCAGTTTTCTATTAATGGAAAAACAGGTTTTGCTTATTTACAACAAAATGCTTCTTCTTTTTTAGAAATTCAAGTACCTTTTAACCTTTTAGATTTGCAAAAAAAATACGATCTTGTGATAAAAGTTGAGGGTGGAGGGCTTTTAGGGCAGGCCGAAGCTATACAGTTAGGAATTGCAAGAGCACTTTGTGAATTAGACCCGTCCTATAGATCAGCGCTTAAAAGTAGAGGTTTGCTTACACGAGATTCACGTTGTAAAGAAAGAAGAAAATATGGTTTAAAGAAAGCTCGTAAAGCACCACAATTCTCAAAACGATAAAAATAAAAGGCTGACTTTAAAAACCGATAAATATTTTCTTACCCTCTAACCATCGAAGATTTTGCTTCGCATGAAGCGTAATTCACGAGTTTCGTGCTTCGCACGAAACCTCTTCTTTACTTATCTTCTGCCCTCCTTCGGAGGGCGAGTATTGAGTTAGAAGCGTAGTTCACTAGTTTCCGAAGGAACCTCTTACCCTTGAAGAGGGTTAGAAAGGTAGTTCGTTATTAATCTTGTATCGATATTGAAATTTAGGCTTTAAATTTTACAATTTAAAAGGAAGAGCGAACAAATTTTTTTAATTTAACTTTAAAAAAACACCCTTTCCAAATCCAAGATTTCTATTAAGGGTGCCACTTTTGGGTTTAGTTCCAAAGAAATTAACATTTAGCCTCGCGAAGTGTGGTTCGTGAGATTCCGAGAGAACCTTTATTTTAAATTTTTAATGTTTTTATTTTGAACAAATAAAAGCAAAATTCGTCCGAAGGACTTAAAAATAGCAAACAAGTGCTGCGCACATGTAAGAAGATTAAAATCAATCGCGATTGCTATATTGTAAAAAAATTATATTGTAAGAATAAAGAGGTATTATGTCTACAACAACAAACGAAATTATTGAAAAATTAAAATCTATTACTTTATTAGAAGCAGCTGAACTAGTTTCTCAAATCGAAGAAACATTTGGAGTTGATTCAAATGCTTTTGCAGGAGGTTTTGTAGCTGCACCAACTGAAGGAGGTGGAGCTTCAGTAGAAACTCCTGAAGAAAAAACAACTTTTGATGTTATTTTAGAAGATATTGCAAGCGATAAACGTGTAGCGGTTCTTAAAGTTATTCGAAATCTAACATCATTAGGGCTAAAAGAAGCAAAAGAGTTTACTTCGTCATTACCAAAAGCTGTTAAAGAAGGTATTTCTAAAGAAGAAGCTGAAACATCAAAACAACAGTTAGAAGAAGCTGGTGGTAAAGTAAAAATAAGTTAAAAAATCAATATAAAAATTATTTGGTTGGTGAATCGTTAACTTGTCAATTTTAAGATTCATCAGAAATCAAGATTGAAAATGTTTAAGGTTGCTTTTTAATTTCATAAAACAAAAAAGTAACCTTAAACATTCAGTATTTCCTCCGTTTTGAAGTTTTCAAGGGCACCCTTTAGAATGCTTCTTAGGACCGACTTGGGCGGTCCTGAAAATATAAATTTTTGATCCTCGTGCGAAGCAACCTTCAAATTGAAAATTACTGCTTTGCAGGGTATAAATTAGATTGTGAGTATTGCGAGCAATCTTTATTTGAAAATTTAAAAAAATAATAAAAATTATGATTAGGAGTTATTTATTGTGGTAAATAGCATTGATGAAATGGTTCAAGTAGGAATGCATTTTGGGCACCAAGCTAGAAAATGGAATCCAAAAATGGCTCCATATATTTACGCGGAACGCAATGGAGTTCATATAATAGATTTAATTCAAACCTATTCTCATTTAAAACAAGTTTCACAATTCTTAGAAGAATCGTCTAGCCAAGGTAAAACTTTTTTATTTGTTGGAACAAAAAAGCAAGCATCAAGATTAATAGCAAAAACAGCACTTCAATGTGATTCTTTTTTCGTTAATCAACGTTGGCTTGGCGGAATGCTAACAAATTGGAAAACAATTAAAACATCAATTATAAAATTAAATGATTTGGAACTTCGAGAAAAACGAGGTGAGTTTGAACGTTTACCAAAAAAAGAAGCCGCAACATGTAAAAAAGAAAAAGAGCGATTAGAAAAATATTTAGGTGGATTGAAAAAAATGTTTTCAATTCCGGATGTCGTTATAATCATTGGCCAACCGCAAGAAATGAATGCTGTTCACGAATGTCAAAAATTAGGAATACGAAGTGTTACGATTTTAGACACTGATTGTGATCCTACTTTAGCAGATTTATTTGTTCCTGCAAATGATGATTCGGTTGCTTCACTTCGTTTAATTTTAAATCAGTTTTTAGAAAGTATTAGAAAAGGTCAAAAACGTTTTTTGGATTTAAAAACAGAAGAAAAACATAATAATATGTCAAAATTAAAAAATTCTTCAATTGAAAAAAATAAAAGTTCAATTAAAAGAAGAACTCGTGCTAATGTGGTGAAAAGCGGAGGATTAAATCAAAAATCTTAAAAATTTGCTATATTTTACGTGCGAAGCACAAATATTATTATTATCTTAGCCTCCTTCGGTGGTAGAATCACAAGATTTGAATTTTTTGAAATCTGTGAGTTTTTAATAAAGATTATATTACCTTTTCCTAGTGTTAAGGTAAGTTCGCATATTTTCTTGCCTAACCTTTTTCTTTTTTCTAAAATCTTTTACAATCTATCTTTTTAAAGCTTTGCCTCAAAAGATATTTCTTTTGAAAAAAATTTTTGTGCATAACCTTTGTTTGTTATCCAAGATTGCGTAAACACAATTCTGCACTATACGCAAAATAAGGAAGATGGCGAGATTTTATTTGCGAACTTCACTTTTTACCCTGCGTAGCAGGGTAAAAAATATACTTTTTGAGATTATTAAACAACAAAAATTTATCAAAAAAAACAATTTTGATTTGCTGTTTTTTGACAACTTAAAAAATTTAAGATGTTAAAAACAGATTTTACACTTATATATAAATTTGATTTAAATAAAGTTAAAATTTTTAAACTATTAGTAAAAAACTTTAAATTCTCAATAAGAAATTAGAGTCAAACTTTCTTAAAAAAACCGAATATTTGAGATTCTTACAAAGTTTTTGTCATAAAAATGAAAATTTATATTTTATTAAATATAAAGAGAAAGAGGTTCCGTGCAAAACACGAAACTCGTGAACCACGCTTCATGCGAAGGAGTATATATTATATGAGTATTAACACAGTATCACCAATAAAGAGAACGTTCAAGTATGAGCCTAGGGAGAGGGAGATCTTCGAGGAATGGTTCCAGGAGAACGTCAGTTTTGATGCTTTGAGCAGGGTAGAATTGGTGTCTTTGCACCAAGACTATCAGAAGTATGTAGCGCAATGCACCGAAACGGTGCCTCTTAGTAAAAATAAGTTCAGTTCGCTTTTAAGGAATCATTTGTCCGAGGAGATAGAAAGACTCAAAGTACGCGCACACACAAGTGCTAGGGTTACCTTCCAGGGACTGCTTATCAAAAAAACCACGTGCGAAGCACAAACAACCGGGTAACACTTTGGTTCCCGTGACAAGCACGGAAAATAAACAATTGCGCAGTATAGGTCACCACTTTACTTGCGTTACACTTACAAACACAAGATTTGGAGGTTGTTTTTGCAGAGCAAAAACAACGGAGATAAGGTTTAAATTAATAATTCGAAAAACAACGGGCGAAAAACAAAGAAAAAAATTAAAAGCAAGCTCTAAGACCTTCTGTTTTTTAATCTAATATAAACCCCAAAATAGGCGATTTGAGGGGGGTTTGCGCAAGGCACGGGGGAGAGTACAAGAAGTTGAAAGCGTTTACCACGGGGAAAGGGTTAATTTTTTGATATAGCGTTGGAATGTTGTTGGGAGCACCTGTTTACGGAATTTGAAGTGGGGGCTTCAAAGGTAAAGGGTTTAAGAACCTTATTAAACCGGGGTTAATACTTTGTATCAAGCTAGTCGCCCGCGCGCATAGATCTTTTTTCACAAAAAAACCTCTTATTCTTTTTTCTTATCTTTTGTTTTTATCTTTATTTTTGAATTTTTAAAGTATTTTCACTAAATAAAACAGAAAGAAAGCGTAAATTTATTATGGAACAGAGCAAACAAAATGAATGTGTTGATGTAATTTTAGAAGATGAAGATTTTAAATTAGATGAATTACTAGCTATTTATTGTGATCGACCAGAAAAAAAGGTTAAAAGCGTAAATTATAGGCATAGTTCTTTAAAAGAGGTTTCATGCGAAGCAAAATCTTCGATGGTTAGAGGATATCAAATTTTTTATACTATTTAAAACTTAATTATGCAAATTTGCTTATCGAACTTCAGGTCTGTTTAATAGAAAAAGTTTTCAAAGTTGCAAGAGTTTAGTATTATTGAATAAACTAAACTATGAAGTTCGAGATAAACAATTTTGAAAAAATAATTGTTCGTTATATTAAGCAACAACATTTTAAAAAGTTTCTAAGTTATAGCATTCTTAAGTTAACGTTTTGATAAGATTAAATTAGGAATTTAATTTAATTTATTTTTTTAGATAAAAGCTTTTACCTTTTTTAAAACTTAAAATAGTTAGAATTTTATTTCCTCGCAAGTTGTTAGCGAGCAAACAACGATTTTTATAAATATTAAATTATTTTTTCTATTTTAATTTGATCTAAAACAATAATATTAAAAATATGTGCAAAGCTTAGTAAGGAATAGAAATGGACATTTTACTAAATGTATAATCTTAGACCTGATAGTTAGATCAATGAAATTCAACAAAACTTTAAATGAAAGAGAGATTTGAAAAATTTTTATAATCAAACTTCAATCTTTAAACACTTTTTTCCATAATAAGTTTAATTTTTTGAAAAGCAACACAACAAAGAACAAAATGTTTTAAGAAAACAATTTAAAAATTTTTCTATGCTTTCAAATTAAAAACAAAAAAAGTTGTTTATTAAAAATTTACAGTTTTGTTGTGCAACAAATTTTGCAAATTTAATTGGATATGGATTAAGTTAAAATATTATTCCTTAACCTCTTTTTGTTTTAAAATCAACGATTTTAAAGTATGAGTTTAAGATGTTGAACTTAAAGATTTTTTCTTTACCCCTTTTAAGGGCTACTTGAACATTTTTAGGGTTTAGTCTCCTCACGAAGTGTGGTTCGCGACATTCTTAAGTGAACAAAAATTTCAAAAAGGATTTTAAGCACGAAAAAAGATTTAATTGATATGTTTATAATGACTCAAGCATTGAATTTTACTGTAGAAAAATCTTCTGTTTTTTCTTCTAACTTACCTTCATCAATTAACAATTGGACAAATTGTCCATTGTTTGAAATTTCAGAAGTATCCGTAGGACAACATTTTTATTGGCAATTAGGTGATTATCAAGTACATGGACAAGTTTTAATTACTTCTTGGGTAGTTCTTGGACTAATTGCTTTACTTTCTTTATCAGCCAATAGAAATTTAAAATCAACACCTGATGGTTTACAAAATTTAACCGAATATATTACGGAATTTATTCGTGATTTAGCAAAAACTCAAATCGGTGAAGAAGAATATTTAACGTGGGTTCCTTTTTTAGGAACAATTTTTCTTTTTATTTTTGTTTCCAATTGGTCCGGAGCCCTTTTTCCTTGGAGATTAATTGAATTACCAAATGGAGAACTAGCAGCACCAACAAACGATATCAATACAACTGTAGCTTTAGCTTTGTTAACGTCAATAGCTTATTTTTATGCCGGTTTAAGAAAAAAAGGATTAGGTTACTTTAAACGTTATATTGAGCCAGCAGCTTTCTTATTACCTATTAATGTTTTAGAAGATTTTACAAAACCACTGTCTTTAAGTTTTCGACTTTTTGGAAATATTTTAGCTGATGAATTAGTTGTAGGTGTTTTAATTGCTTTAGTACCGTTAGTTGTTCCAATTCCTTTAATGCTTTTAGGGCTTTTTACGAGTGCAATTCAAGCACTTGTTTTTGCTACCTTAGCAGGTGCATATATCGGTGAAGCTTTAGAAGGTCATTAAAAATTATTGGTATTAACATTTCTTTACCAAGCATCGTTCACAAAATTCCAATTTTTAAAATCACAGATAAAAACAAATGAACCAATTTTTTTATGATTAGATAAATTAATTTTTTTTAGTTTTAAAATTTGCGATTTTTCAGATTTTGGAAACTCTTTTTGAAAAATTGAATTATTTTAGTAAAAATTTCAATTAAAAAAATTACAACATTGTTACAAAAATTTAGGTTCTTTTATTAGACCTTTTCTTTGTCCTTAAAAAATCAATTTTTAAAGAAATGGGGACAAAAGAAAAAGAATAAGAACAAATAATCATTCATTAAAAAATTGATTTTTTAAGGACAAAGAAAAGAAAAACTGTGCTTTATTTGTTTAAAACTAAATTTCTTTTATATTTTTCAAATTTTGTAAATCTTTTTCTAATATTAAATTGTTACAAATAGTGTTAAAAAAAAGTATATTTTTTTATTTAAATATTTATTTCAAAAATGAGAAAATTAATAGTTTTTTTGAAAATAAAAATTGGTCTTTAATTCTTTTGGTTTTAATCAACTAGCAAATACTAAAATTTCAAATTTTACTGATTTACATTTAGTTTTCCTTGCTTTTGATAATTAGAAAATTTTTTTTGATTTTTTAAAATTACCAATTTTTTGTTCGAGTTTAAATTGTTAAAATTTTAACTTTTCTATTTTTTTGCAAATCTCCTTTATAGGCTTTTTGTATAAAAAAATTTACTCGCAAGTGGTTTGCGAGCAAACTTTTATTTTAAGACAAAAAAAATTAATTTTTGACTTTTCCTCTTACCCTCTAACCATCGAGTATTTTGCTTCGCATAAAGCGTGGTTCACGAGTTTCGTGCTTTGCACGGAACAAAAAAATTATATTTACCCAATAAATAAAGGTAATAGAAATAGAATTTATTAAAGGTTCATAAATTTTAGCAAATATTTTAAATAGTCTGATAAAATATTTGAATAAATAAATGTTAACTTAAAAAAAAAGGTTGATCAACCTTTTCCCCCGGAAGGAGGTTTGAGATAAGTATAAAAAAACGGTATTATGCTTATTTAGAAAACTTTTTGTCATCAAGTTATTATCGATCGATAAATATTGTTGATATAGAAGTTTAAATTTTTAATAATTAAATTGGAGAGAAAAAAATGAACCCACTTGTTGCTGCTGCATCTGTAATTGCTGCTGGATTAGCTGTTGGCCTTGCTGCTATTGGACCTGGTATGGGACAAGGTACTGCTGCTGGTTATGCTGTTGAAGGAATTGCTCGTCAGCCAGAAGCTGAAGGTAAAATTCGTGGTGCTTTACTATTAAGTTTTGCTTTCATGGAATCTTTAACTATTTATGGCTTAGTAGTAGCTTTAGCATTACTTTTTGCTAACCCTTTTGCCTCTTAATTTGATAAATTCCAAATTTGTTACGTTTAAAAATAATTAGTTTGTTAGAAATTAATAGTAAAATATTTTTAATTCCCCTTTCCTTTGTTTTTAAAAGCCACAATTTTAAAATTTTATAAAATTTAGTATTTTTGTTTGCAATTATTTTTCCATTTTCATAAAAATGAAAATAAGGCAGTTTGAAAACAGCTCCTAAAAAAATAAAATTCTTTTTAAAGTTTCAGCTTTGCTGAAACTTTAAGGGGCTAAGTTACAAAAATAAGAAGATTTGTAAACTTTTATTTCATTTACCTAAATATCTATTAAATAAAAAAGCAATCTGAATTTTTAAAATTCAACGAGTAAAAATAAGGTTCGGCAAGAATTTTGGGAACCTACTTCTTATACCCATTGAAAATTGGTATAAAGTACATATTTTATACAACTCCACGATTTTTACTTTTGTCAACATTGATATTAGATAAGGAAACGGGGTAATTAAAAAAAACGTAGGCAAAAATAGAAAGTTTGACTGTAAAAAGTATCAAAATTTGATAAAAGATTTACTTACCTATAGTTTAAAATCTATGATTTTAAAGTAAGGATAGGGTATGAAAGTAAAACCAAATCAAAATATCAAATAATTTATAGGTTTCCGCTCTTGGTAAAATATAAAAATATTTTTAATAATGCTAAACTTTTTTGACTTGTATAAAAAAAAATCAAATTTTTTCAAAAAAACTTTTGGTTACGATTTTTTTACAAGCAGAAACCCTCGCGAAGCGTGGTTCGCGAGATTCCGAGAGAACAAATATATTGATAAAAAATTTCGTCAACAATATAAATTTTTCAAAAAAAATAATTCTTAAAATTTCAAAAATTAAAGTAAATTTTATATATGTAACGAATTTTTAATTGATAGACAGAATTTTTAGGAAATCTTGTGATGAAATCCTAAGACAATTTTGTCCCCTTGGTTTTTAACTTCGTTGAAAAACTAAGCGCCATGTTTTCAAACTGACATTGCCTGCGTTGCTTATTAAATAAAAAATTTTAACAAATACTAACGGCAAATTTGAAATTATATTCTTTTTTAAACGTTAATTAAAACGGAGGTTTTTATGCTTAGTTTAACCTTTTTAGAGGGGTTATCGAATAATGTTGATAGTCTTTTACATTTACCTCTTGGAACAGAATTCGGTTTTAACGGGAATATTTTAGAGACTAATATTATCAATTTAGCTGTAGTAATAGGAATCGTTGTTTCTTTTGGAGGAGATGCTCTTCGGTCATTGTTAGAAAACCGTAGACAAACTATTTTAAATAATCTACAAGAAGCTGAACAACGAGCTCAAGAAGCTCAACAAAAAATAGCGAAAGCTAAGTCTCAATTGGAATTAGCACAAAAAAAGGCTGTTGAGATTCGTCAACAAGGAAACATTACTGCAGAACAAGAAAAGAAACAATGTATTCGTCAAACAGAAGAGGACGCTAAACGTTTAGAAGAAAACAAACAAGAAACTCTTCAATTGCAACAACAAAAAGCAATCAATCAAGTATCTCAACAAGTTGTTTCACTTGCTTTAAATCAAGTACGTGAAAAATTAAATAAACGTTTAGATGCTTCATTTCATGCGTCTGTTAACAATTTTAATATTGTACTTTTTACAAATTATAAAGCATAATTTATTCAAGAAATTTTTAAAATCAAATCTTATTAGTTTTTGATTGAATTAAAACTATTTAGTTAAAATTATCTTTTTGTTTATTTTTGTTTTTGATCAACCGTAAAGGTTACGTAATTAAAATTGTGAATACAACGTTATTTACCCTCGCAAAGCGTGGTTCGCGAGTTTCGCGAGCGAACCTTTTCTTACTTAAAAATTGTAAATTTTAGAGTCTGGGCAGGGTCAAAATGAAAGTTTCATTTTGAGTTCTATTTAAATAGTTTCATATCCCCTTTTAACAAGGTAAGAAGCTGAATACTTTTAGGAGTATATCCCAACAGTTTCTTCTTTATATCATAAAACAAAGTCTGAAAAACATTATTAGTGCTTTGTCCCAATAGAGGAATGGAACTACATTTTCTTGTCAATCTAAGGAGTTTATTTGTCAATGGTTAAAATTCGACCTGATGAAATTAGTAGTATTATTAGACAACAAATCGAACAGTATAATCAAGAAGTAAAAGTAGTAAATGTGGGTACTGTTTTTCAAGTAGGAGACGGGATTGCCAGAATTTACGGACTTGAAAAAGTAATGGCTGGTGAACTTCTAGAGTTTGAAGACGGTACAGTAGGTATTGCTTTGAACCTTGAATCTAAAAACGTTGGTGCAGTTCTTATGGGTGAAGGTCGCACAGTTCAAGAAGGCTCTTCAGTTCGTGGAACAGGGAAAATTGCTCAAATTTCAGTAGGTGAAGGCTATTTAGGTCGTGTTGTAAATTCATTAGCTCGACCAATCGACGGAAAAGGCGAAATTAAAACAAGTGAAACTCGTCTTATTGAATCAGGCGCACCGGGTATTATCTCTAGACGTTCTGTTCATGAACCTTTACAAACTGGGTTAATTGCTATTGACGCAATGATTCCAATAGGACGAGGTCAACGTGAATTAATTATTGGAGACCGTCAAACTGGAAAAACAGCTGTAGCAACAGATACAATTTTAAACCAAAAAGGTAAAAATGTTATTTGTGTTTATGTAGCTATTGGTCAAAAAGCTTCTTCTATCGCTCAAGTATTAACTACTTTACAAGAGCGTGGAGCAATGGAATATACTATTATTGTAGCGGCTACAGCTGATTCTCCAGCAACTTTACAGTATCTAGCTCCTTATACAGGAGCAGCTTTAGCTGAATATTTTATGTACACAGGTCGTCATACATTAATCATTTATGATGATTTGTCAAAACAAGCTCAAGCATATCGCGAAATGTCTTTATTGTTACGTCGTCCACCAGGTCGTGAAGCTTACCCAGGTGACGTTTTTTATTTACACTCTCGCTTATTAGAAAGAGCTGCAAAATTAAGTGATGAGTTGGGTGGTGGAAGTATGACTGCTTTACCTATTGTAGAAACTCAAGAAGGGGACGTTTCCGCTTATATTCCAACCAATGTAATTTCTATTACAGACGGACAAATCTTTTTATCGGGAGATATTTTTAATGCAGGAATTCGACCAGCTATTAACGTTGGTATTTCTGTTTCTCGTGTAGGTTCTGCAGCGCAAGTTAAGGCTATGAAAAAAGTTGCTGGAAAATTAAAGTTAGAATTGGCTCAATTTGCAGAATTAGAAGCTTTTTCTCAATTTGCTTCAGATTTAGACCAGGCAACTCAAAATCAATTAGCTCGTGGTCAACGCTTAAGAGAACTTCTTAAACAAGCACAAGCTTCGCCACTTTCAGTAGCAGATCAAGTTGCTAGTATTTATGCTGGAACAAATGGTTTTCTTGATCAAATCTCAGTTGAACAAGTACGCTCTTTCTTAGTAGGTTTAAGACAATATTTATCTAACAGTAAACCTAAATACAGTGAAATTATAGAAGAAACTAAAACTTTCACTGATGAAGCAGAAAATCTTTTAAAAGAAGCTATTTCTGAGTTTACTGAAGAATTTAAAGCTACTAAAAAGTAAAAAAATTTCAATAATTAGGTTTAAATCGTAGATTTAAAATCGCACGCACGCCAATTTCATGCCTCCTTCGGAGGCACGCATAATTCTACAAAAATCTTAAAAGTTAAATCTTAGTGATTGAGCAAACAAAATGAATCTTTATAGAGAGATTTTAATAAAAAAGTTAAAATTGCTGTTAAAGTTTATTTTAACGTGTTTCAAGCTCTTGGGATAAAGTTCTAAGTGTAAGCCCATACATTGTTAACGCAATGTATGGGCTTACCTTATTATTGAGGGAAAAAAACAAAAGGAAGCTAAGAAACCCTTATCTTTTTCCGACAAAAAAGTTCAAATAATATTAACTACTTTTTCCTATTTCTAAAAACTAATAAAAAAGATTTAATCGAAACATCGTTTCGCAAGAAACGTAAAGCTTTTGAGGAAAATATAATTTTGATTGCACATTTTTTAAAAATTGGCTATTATTAACTAATATAACTTTTGGAGAGGTGGCAGAGTGGTCGAATGCATCGGTTTTGAAAACCGACATAGTTCAAAGCTATCGAGGGTTCGAATCCCTCCTTCTCCGTTCTCGGTTCTCCGTTCTCCTTTTACTTTTCGAAGCAAATCTTTTTAAAAGCCAATATTTGATACTTTTTTTGAAAATTTTACTTAAAAATGGCTCTTTCAAACAAAAGACAGAGTATTTGAACTTGTGGCGGCTTACTTTCGAAGAAGGCAAATGAAAAATTTAAGGTGCTTCTACACAAGAAAGCATTCTATGAAATATTTTTGATTTCTTATATTTTGTATTTCACATAATTTTATACATAATTTTATAAAGCAACTTGAAAAGATTATAGTTTTTGCTTTTTTTAATTTTTTTAATTTATATAGATACATTTAACTTAAAAAAGATAAAGATCAAAAGTAGAATTATATTATATAAAAAAGGAATCGACTTCTCTATCAACATTTCCTCTGGTTTCTTAAAGGTTTTCAACCTTACTTTCCAAAAAAATATGAGAAAGAAAAGTGACACCCTTTGAAAAGAGTGTCCTTTAAAAATATAGGTATAAAAAAAAAGTTCTTGTTAATAGAGATTATTGGGAAAACATTTTCTTCTAAATTATGAAAAATATTGCTTAAAAACCTTGTTTAACAAGAAAGAAGTGAAAGGTTTTCTTTTGGTTTTCTCAGTCCAAGGACACCCCGTAGGGGTGCCACTTAGTATTTCAACTTCCTTGAAAAACCAAGGATTAGCTTTTTTTTTTAAAATTAGTTTTTCAATAATATTTTTTCTTAAAATTACATTACTACTACAAATTTTTGTATTAATTGATATCCATAAAAGTTCCGTTTGAAAATGGGAGGGGAAATTTTTTTACTTAGTTGAAAGATTTCAACTAAGTAAAAAAACAAAAAATTAAACAAAAATCTTTTTGAAAACTTCACGAACTTTGTCACCGGAATCGATTGATTCTAAAGGATCTTTACGTAAACGATGTCTTAAACATAATGGAATTACACGAAAAACATCTTGTGGCGTCACTTCAGTTCTTCCTTCAAAAGCTGCAAGTGCTTTGCTGGCACGATTTGTCACAATATCTCCACGTAAACCATCAACATTTAATTCAGAACATATTTGTGAAATTTTTACTCGAAAATCATAATCAATTTCAACTTTTTTCAATAGTTCTCGAGCTTGTATTAATTTCTTTGTAAGTTCTTGTTGAGATTGGTTATAGTTATTTCGAAATTCTAAAGGAGATTCATCAAAATTTGATCGTTGTTCTACAATTTTTACCCGTAAAACCGCGTCTTTTACTGTTCCTATTTGTGCATGCATTCCAAAACGATCTAATAATTGTGGTCTTAATTCTCCTTCTTCCGGATTTCCAGATCCCACAAGAATAAAACGAGCTGGATGACTAATCGAAATTCCTTCACGTTCAACTGTGTTCCAACCAGATGCAGCGGAGTCTAATAATACATCAACTAAATGATCATCTAATAAATTAACTTCGTCGACGTATAAAATACCTCGATTTGCTTTTGCTAATAAACCGGGTTCAAAAGCTTTAACTCCTTCAGTCAACGCTTTTTCAATATCAATAGTTCCACACACCCTATCTTCAGTAGCTCCTAAAGGCAAATCCACCATGGAAATTTTTTTACGAACTACAGAAAGTTTTTCATTTCGTTGTAATTTTTCTCTAATCTCTTCGCTCATTAATTCGGGATCGTTAGGATCAGAGTTAAATGGATCATTCTCAACAACTTCTATTTCCGGAAGAAGATCAATTAATGCTCTTACTGTAGTTGATTTACCAGTTCCTCTATCACCCATAATCATAACGCCTCCAATTTTTGGATCAATTACATTAAGAATAAGAGCTAGTTTCATTTCTTCTTGTCCAACAATAGCGGTGAATGGAAAAATAGGTCTACTTTCTTCTAATATAGTCATAATTGTTATAACGGTTAATAATTATTTAATAAGAATTTTTTAATAAGGTCCTCACAAAGTGTGGTTCTTTACCAACATTTAAAAATGAAATGTTGGGATAAAGAGCGTTTGCTTTTGTTTTTACTAAGTAAAAACAAAAAACTTTTTATCTTGATTCGGTTCCCAAAAAGTTCAGCCAAATTTTATACATTTAAGATGTTGTATCAATAGTAAAACGAATTTTTTAAAGTTTAGTTTTTGATTTATCGGTTAATTTATATAATTTGTTTTTTTACATCGTGCGAAGCATAATATTTGATAGTAAATTAGCCTTCGGCACAACTATTAATATTAAATTCCTTATATTGCCTTGACATCTTATAAATCTTCGAGTTATATAAAATGATGTTAATCAAAGATTTAAATTAGTTTTTGATCAAATTTGACGTGCGAAGCAATTTTAGAATTTTTGGTTCCACCCAAGGAGGTTAATTAAAAAATTTTTTATTTCTTTTTTTATATTAATTGAAAGTTAATTAAATTTCAAGTAAAAATAAAATCTCTCTTTATTTATACGTAAATTCAAGATAACATAAAGCTGAGAAGAAAATTTAAATTGTTTAAAAAAAATTGTATTTATGCAACCGATTATTACAGGCTTAAAAAGTCAAAAAATCTTAACTTTAGTAAAACAAAAATCTCAACAAATCTTTGTTTTTTGTTTAACTTTTTTCTTTTTTTGTGCAAGCTTGGATTTGTTTTTTATCCCAAAAGCAAATGCTTATCCAATTTTTGCTCAACAAAATTACGCTAATCCACGAGAAGCGAACGGACGTATTGTTTGTGCAAATTGCCATTTAGCACAAAAATCAGTTGATATCGAAGTTCCTCAAGCTGTTCTTCCTGACACAGTTTTCGAAGCAGTTGTAAAACTACCATATGATCAACAAATCAAACAGGTGTTAGGAAATGGTAAAAAAGGTGCTTTAAATGTAGGTGCTGTATTAATACTTCCAGAAGGTTTTGAATTAGCTCCGCCAGACAGGATTCCAGAAGAAATGAAAAAGAAAGTAGAAAATCTTTATTTCCAACCTTATTCACCAGACAAGAAAAATATTCTTGTTATAGGTCCTGTACCTGGAAAACAATATAGTGAAATGGTTTTTCCAATTCTTTCACCAGATCCATCTAAAAATAAAAATATCTCTTATTTAAAATATCCTATTTATTTAGGTGGAAATCGAGGACGTGGACAAGTTTATCCAGATGGTTCTAAAAGTAATAATACTATTTATAATGCCTCTAAAGCTGGTAAAATTGTTCAAATTGAACCTGGAGAGAAAAAAGGAAGTTCTAATGTTATCATTGAAACAGCTTCGGGTGAACAAGTTGTAGACAAAATTCTGGCAGGTCCAGAATTAATTGTTAAAATTGGTCAATCAGTTGTAGCAGATCAACCATTAACAAATAATCCAAATGTTGGTGGTTTTGGTCAAAAAGATACAGAAATTGTTTTACAAAATCCAGCACGAATTCAAGGACTTATTGTTTTCTTCGTTTTTGTTGTTTTAGCTCAAGTCTTTTTAGTATTGAAGAAAAAACAATTTGAAAAAGTTCAATTGGCTGAAATGAATTTTTAATTTTTATTTTTTACCTGCCTCTAATTTCGTTGATACTTTTTGGACCTATATTTTTAAAGGACACTCTTTCCAAAGGGTACTACTTTTGTTTCCCATACCTTTTTTCGAAGGTAAAATTGAAAACCTTTGGGAAACCAGAGGAAATGTTGGTAAAGAAGTCGATTTCGATACTTACATATGGAAAATATGGAAAACTAGTATTCTCTTGCTTTTGTTTTTACCAGGTAAAAACAAAAAACCTATTTTTACGTAAAAATCTATTCAAGACTTTCTTAACTAGAAAAAAATCAAACACAGGATTTTAGAATAAAAATAAGAAGTTAGATTGCCCGATTAATTTTGTTAATATAGTTTTACAAAAAATATCGTTTGAAATTAGAAATAAAAAAGACACAAGCAGATCTTCTTCAAGAAGAAAGGCAGATCCTATTCTTACCCTCTTCCAAAGGGTAAGGATATAAGTTTTTTTAATAATATCGAATTTATTTATAATTTATGGTTGAACCACTTTTATCTGGAATTGTTTTAGGTTTAATTCCTGTTACATTAGCAGGATTATTTGTAACTGCTTATTTGCAATATCGCCGTGGTGATAGGGTAACTAGCTCTTTTTAAAGAATTAAAAAAAATTTCTGTTTTTAAAGTTGTTGTTCGCTCGAGAATCTCGCGAATCACTCGCGAGGGTTTTTATAAATCTTCATTTAAACAGGCATATTAGATTAAAAAGTTGCGCAAGAAATTTTGCGCAACCTCATTTTTAATATTTGTTGGAAAAGCAATTTGCTTTTCTAATTTTAAGAAAAGATCAAAATTTGTTTTTAATTTTGAATTAAATTTTTGTTTGCAAGAATCTCGCAACCTACGCTTTGCGAGGAATTGATCACTTTTTTTTATTTATTTTAAAAGTCAAAATTTTATCAATTATCTCTTTTTTTTGAGCTGAAGTAAAAAAGAATATAAACTTTTGTTTATTTCTTTGTCTTTCACAGTTTTGTCAACTTAGATAATTAGACCTTAGTGCGATCCGTTCGATTATATCGATAAATAAGACTTTTCTTAATTATAACTGATCAAGGATACAAGTGATAATCCTGTTGTCACGGTTCTCATTAACTTTAACCTGTTATAAAGAATGGAGCATGGTGCCTTCCCCAATTAAGCAAACAGGTTAGGAGAGAGATATGGTGATCAATAAAAAGGAATGTAAGCTTCGTAGCCTGACAGTTACAACAAGAGGTTCCGTGCGAAGCACGAAACTGGTGAACCACGCTTCTTGCGAAGCAAAATCTTCGATGGTTAGAGTGTGCTTTGCACAACAAATATTTTTTAAAGTATATGTACAAATTATGGTTACAATTATTAGCTATTTAGTATCACTAGGTGCTATTTTTACTCTTACGTTAGTAATTTATTTAAGTCTACTTAAAATTAAATTAATTTAAGAGTTTAAAATTTGCAAAAAAGCCAAGTCCCGTTTAGTTTTCTTACGGGAAACCAAGGTTTTTCAACTAAGAAGTTAAAAGAAAATTTTTTTTCATTGTTTTCCCTGTGGTAACACAGGGAAGTGTTTAGAAACAGGGAAAGCAATATTTAATAAGACTTTTTTTACTTTCAATAACAAAAGTAGTAAGTTGAATTGAATACTTTTAAAAATCTATAATATAACTAATTACAAACAAATAATTCTGTTTTTTATTATTTTTTATTCATAAAAAATAAAGCTTATAACTTCTTTAGTTTTTATACTTTATGAAAAACTACGTTATCTTTCTTTTTATTTTATAAAAATAAGACAAGGCAATAAAAAATTTCATTTTCTTATCAAGTAAAAAAAAAGCAAAGAAACAAAAAAACTTGGAAAACTCAACTCCTCTATACCAATCGAAAATTGGTAAAGAAGCGTGGTTTACGAGATTCCAAAGGAACAAAAGTATAATTTTATTTTTTTAAGGTTTACTTTTAGAGCCATTTACGTAGTAAGAGTAAAAAGAAGTATAAAGTTTTATTGAAAATTAAAACAAATAATTTTGGAGATTTACGCTATGACTATAGCGATCGGTAAAACTGAAGAAAAACGTGGTTGGTTCGATTTGGTTGATGACTGGTTACGTCGTGATCGATTCGTATTTGTTGGCTGGTCAGGTTTATTATTATTCCCTACAGCATACCTTGCTTTAGGTGGATGGTTGACTGGAATCACTTTCGTAACTTCTTGGTATACTCATGGTTTAGCAACTTCATTTCTTGAGGGTTGTAACTTTTTAACTGCTGCTGTTTCTACTCCAGCAAATAGTATGGGTCACTCTCTATTATTGCTTTGGGGTCCAGAAGCTCAAGGTGATTTTACTCGTTGGTGCCAATTAGGTGGTCTTTGGGCTTTTGTAGCTCTTCACGGATCTTTTGCTTTAATTGGTTTTATGCTTCGTCAATTTGAAATTGCTCGTTCCGTAAAACTACGTCCTTATAACGCTATCGCTTTTTCTGCGCCAATTGCTGTTTTTGTTTCTGTATTTTTAATCTACCCTTTAGGTCAATCAGGTTGGTTCTTTGCTCCTAGTTTTGGAGTAGCGGCAATCTTCCGTTTCATCCTATTCTTCCAAGGATTCCACAACTGGACTTTAAACCCTTTCCATATGATGGGAGTTGCGGGTGTTTTAGGTGCAGCTTTACTTTGTGCAATTCATGGTGCAACTGTAGAAAATACTTTATTCGAAGATGGTGATGGTGCAAACACTTTCCGTGCGTTTAACCCAACTCAGGCAGAAGAGACTTATTCTATGGTAACTGCAAATCGTTTCTGGTCTCAAATTTTTGGTGTAGCTTTCTCTAACAAACGTTGGCTTCACTTCTTTATGCTTTTTGTACCAGTTACTGGTTTATGGATGAGTGCTATTGGTGTTGTAGGTCTTGCTTTAAACTTACGAGCTTATGACTTTGTGTCACAAGAAATTCGTGCAGCTGAAGACCCTGAATTCGAAACATTCTATACCAAAAACATCCTTCTAAATGAAGGTATTCGTGCATGGATGGCTGCTCAAGATCAGCCTCATGAAAAACTTGTATTCCCAGAGGAGGTATTACCACGTGGAAACGCTCTTTAATGGTACTTTAACTGTAGGTGGTCGTGATCAAGAATCCACCGGTTTTGCTTGGTGGGCTGGTAACGCTCGTTTAATCAATCTTTCTGGTAAACTATTAGGTGCACATGTGGCACATGCAGGTCTTATTGTTTTTTGGGCAGGTGCTATGAACTTATTTGAAGTAGCACATTTCGTTCCTGAAAAACCGATGTACGAACAAGGACTTATTCTTTTACCTCATCTTGCTACTTTAGGTTATGGTGTAGGTCCTGGTGGAGAAGTTATTAATACTTTTCCATATTTTGTTTCTGGTGTTCTTCACTTAATCTCTTCCGCTGTTTTAGGTTTTGGTGGTGTTTACCATTCTTTAATTGGTCCTGAAACTTTAGAAGAATCTTTCCCTTTCTTCGGTTATGTTTGGAAAGACAAAAACAAAATGACTACAATTCTTGGAATTCATTTAATTATTCTTGGAATTGGTGCATGGCTTTTAGTTTGGAAAGCTCTATACTTTGGAGGTGTTTATGATACTTGGGCACCTGGTGGTGGAGATGTTCGTATTATTACAAATCCAACAATTAGTCCAGCAATTATTTTTGGTTACATCTTAAAATCACCTTTCGGGGGTGACGGATGGATCGTAAGTGTTGACAACATGGAAGATATTATTGGTGGACACATTTGGATTGGTACTTTACTAATCTTAGGAGGTGTTTGGCATATTTTAACTAAACCATGGGCATGGGCACGACGTGCTTTCGTATGGTCTGGTGAAGCTTATCTTTCTTACAGTTTAGGTGCTGTAGCTCTGATGGGCTTTATTGCTTGCTGTATGGTTTGGTTCAACAATACTGCTTATCCAAGCGAATTTTATGGTCCTACCGGTCCTGAAGCCTCTCAATCACAAGCTTTCACTTTCCTTGTTCGTGACCAACGTTTAGGTGCAAACGTAGCTTCTGCTCAGGGACCTACTGGTCTTGGTAAATATTTAATGAGATCACCAACTGGTGAGATTATTTTTGGTGGTGAAACGATGCGTTTTTGGGATTTTAGAGGACCTTGGTTAGAGCCTTTAAGAGGACCAAACGGTTTAGACCTAAACAAATTAAAAAATGATATTCAACCGTGGCAAGAACGACGTGCAGCTGAGTATATGACTCACGCACCATTAGGTTCTTTAAACTCTGTTGGTGGTGTAGCTACTGAGATCAATGCGGTAAACTTTGTATCACCACGTAGCTGGTTATCAACTTCTCATTTCTGTTTAGGTTTCTTTTTCTTTGTTGGTCACTTATGGCATGCAGGACGAGCTCGTGCAGCAGCAGCTGGTTTCGAAAAAGGTATTGACCGTGACAACGAACCAGTTCTTTCAATGCGTCCATTAGATTAAATAAAAATTTAAATTTTTATTTTAATCTCCTCGCGAAGCGTGACTTTCTGTTTTTTTTTGTTTTCAATCTTCTGCCTGCGTGCTTTGCACGCAGGCAGAAGATTGAAAACAATTTTTTCGTGCGAAGCATTAATTTTATTTTTTAACTTAAAGATTATTAAAATTAAATATAATATAAAAAGAAATAAAGACCGATTGACACCTCTACGAGGTCATCAGTTATAAAAATTTTACGTGCAAAGCACTTTTTATCTTAAAAAAAAAAACAAAGTTATGAAAAAGATATAGCTTTATATGGTTTTTAATTTTTATAAAATCAATTTTTTTTTTAAAGTAGATAAATTTTATAATATAACATTAAATTATTAAATTTTTTTGAAAACGATATATAAAAAAAATAATATTAGTACTACTTGAGTAGAATCTATTTAAATGATAATATAGATATAAGATAGAATCTTTTTTTAATTGGATTAAAAATTATTTCTATTTGAAATACAAGGTTAGACGACCAAACTCGTTAACCCTGCTTTGCAAAGGATTTGTTATTAACAAAGTTAGTCGTTTTTGGTTTATATAAATTTATTTGTAAATCTTTTTTATTATTTTATTCCTTTTCAGAGATTCAAATTGTTTCTTTTGGATTTTTGCCATCTGATTCCTGCTATCTCTATTTAAAATAAATTTTTTAATTTTATAAAACCGTTGATTATTGAATCTTCTATTTTCAATAATCAAAGATTCGTAAAAATTAAGTATATTTTTCAAGATTATTAAATTATGAGCGTTTCTGCAAAAACAAAAAACATAGGACGTACTACACAAATTATTGGTCCAGTATTAGATGTAACTTTTCCACCTGGAAAAATGCCAAATATTTACAACGCTTTAATTGTTCGGGGTAAAAATGAGGCAGGTCAAGAAGTTTCGGTAACTTGTGAAGTTCAACAACTGTTAGGAGATCATTGTGTTCGAGCAGTTTCTATGAGTGCTACAGACGGTCTTATGCGAGGAATGGAAGTTATAGATACTGGTAAACCTCTTACTGTTCCAGTAGGACAAGTTACTCTTGGTCGTATTTTCAATGTATTGGGTGAGCCTGTTGATAATTTAGGACCTGTAGATAACAAAGACGGTTTTCCAATTCATAGATCTGCTCCAGCGTTTGTAGATCTTGACACCAAATTATCAATTTTTGAAACTGGAATTAAAGTAGTTGATTTGTTAGCTCCGTATCGTCGTGGGGGTAAAATTGGATTATTTGGTGGAGCTGGTGTTGGTAAAACTGTATTAATCATGGAATTAATCAACAACATTGCTAAAGCACACGGGGGTGTTTCAGTTTTCGGTGGTGTAGGTGAACGAACTCGTGAAGGAAATGACCTTTATATGGAAATGAAGGAATCTAAAGTTATTGATGAACAAAATATTTCTAATTCTAAAGTAGCTTTAGTTTATGGTCAAATGAATGAGCCTCCAGGAGCTCGTATGCGAGTAGGTTTGACTGCTTTAACAATGGCAGAATATTTTAGAGATGTTAACAAACAAGACGTTTTGTTATTTATTGATAACATTTTCCGTTTCGTTCAAGCAGGTTCTGAAGTTTCAGCTTTATTAGGTCGTATGCCTTCGGCAGTAGGTTATCAACCTACTTTAGCCACAGAAATGGGAGGTCTTCAAGAACGAATTACTTCAACAAAAGATGGTTCTATTACTTCAATCCAAGCTGTTTATGTGCCTGCTGATGATTTAACTGACCCTGCTCCGGCTACTACATTTGCTCATTTAGATGCAACTACTGTTCTTTCTCGAGGTTTAGCTTCAAAAGGTATTTATCCAGCAGTAGATCCACTAGATTCTACTTCTACAATGTTACAGCCTTGGATTGTTGGCGAAGAACATTATGAATGTGCTCAAAATGTGAAGTCAACATTACAACGTTACAAGGAGTTACAAGATATTATTGCTATCTTAGGATTAGATGAATTGTCAGAAGAAGATAGACAAATTGTTGCTCGAGCACGTAAAATTGAACGTTTCTTATCTCAACCTTTCTTTGTTGCTGAAGTTTTTACTGGATCTCCGGGTAAATATGTAAGTTTAGCAGAAACTATTCAAGGATTTAATCTTATTCTTTCTGGTGAAGTTGATGATTTACCAGAACAAGCTTTTTATTTGGTAGGAACCATGGATGAAACTATTTCTAAAGCTTCTACTTTAAAATCTTAATTTAAAATAAAAATCCTTGGCACAAAGTGCAAAGTGGCGACTACGTTGTCCTTGGTTTCTCCTTGGGATGGGGCTACGCCTCCTTGGTTTTTTACCTCCGAAGCAAGTCGAAACACAAAGTAGCGACTTCATTGTCCTTGAGAGAAAATCGTCAGATAAGCGTCGCTCCCTTGCTTTTTCGGCCATATCTTCTTTCAAGATAAGGCCGAAACAGAAAGTGAGAACTTCGTTGTCCTTGGAACAATGTTCAAAGTATAAGCCTTTCAGGCTTGCTTTGGTTTATCATAAGAAATGGGACACAAAATAAAACTCCTTGAAATAAAAGTTTTAATACCGCCTTTTAAGGTAATTTAGTCAGGTATGCTGATCTGTTCTCACTTTCAAACTTTTGATTTATTGTAAACTATTTAACTTTACAATAAAACAAACAAAAATTGCTATAGAAGCATTCAAAATCTGGAAAAGAAAAAATGACTTTACAAGTTTGTATAATGACGCCTGATCGTATTTTTTGGAATGAACAGGCTGAAGAAATTATTTTACCAACTAATACCGGGCAAATGGGGGTTTTATCAAACCATGCTCCTTTAATTACTGCTTTGGATATTGGAGTTATGTTGATTCGTTCAAAAAATGAATGGATTTCAGTAGCCCTAATGGGCGGATTTGCTCTTGTTAAACAAAATCAAGTAACAGTTTTAGTAAACGAAGCAGAATCAGCTAAAACGATTAGTTTTGAAGAGGCAGAGAAAGGTTTCGTTTCAGCTAAAACAAAATTAGAAGAAGCTGAAGGACAAAAACAAAGAGTAGAAGCAAATTTTGCGTTTAAAAGAGCTAGAGCACGATATCAAGTTGTTAAACAAAATAAAAATTAATAAAAAGGTTTTGGTTTATAATGTTATATTTTGCTATATAAACCAAAACCTTTTTATCTATTTTGGATAATTAAAAATTTATTGCTACTAATCTTTGCGTCTTCAGAATAAAAAGAAGACATAAATTTAACATCTTTAATTTTGTATAGTATCAACAATTCTTAAATTAATAAATTTTGTTGAGTAGACAATTTATAGATTTGTAAGTAGAAAATTAAACGAATAAGTTTTGCACACTTTATAGCTAAAAAAGCAAAACAATATATTACAAATTTTATTTTTTTGAATTTGTAATTGAGATATCTTGTTCCCAGTGTTTCCAAATGAAAGATTTTTTCAATTTTTTGGAAGAGACCCAAAATATTAGTCTTTTGAAAATTTTTTGTTTTCACCTTTATAAAAGTTTTTGCTTTCTAACAATGGGAGACTAAACGGCAACAAAGCTTTTTTTGTTTTTTTAATTTTACAAAGCAAAGATCTTTATAAAGGTGAAAACAAAAATGGCAAAATTTGAGGTTTTCTTGGATTAGAACAGAATCCAAATTTGAACTTTTTCAACAATATTTTACTATTTAACAGGATGGAATAGCGGAATAAATAAATCTTAAATTTTTAAGCTCACCTTAATTTTTTAGCCTACTAAAGATTTTGAGCAAAATTTGATCAGAAAATAGTGATTGGATTTAAAAACAAACACGGAAAGCAATCTGCTTTCTAATTAAATCTGCCTTTTTTTCTAGTTGATGAGAACGGGGCTAACCATATAATTAAGCTAAATAAAATAGAGCATAAGGAGAGGTGTCTGAGTGGTTTAAAGTATAGACCTGGAACGTCTATGTAATGTAAAAGTTACCGAGGGTTCGAATCCCTCCCTTTCCGAAAAATGGAATCGATTCTCTTTACTTAATTGGAATAAACAAAACATCGGTTTTATTACCTTGAACCAAAAAAAGAGTTCATGTTTTTATTTACTTTATACCCTGCAATGCAGGGTATAAAAAAGCCTTCCCAAACTTGCTTACGCAATTTTAAACCTTTTAATTTAAAAAGTTTTTACTTTTTAAATTAAAAGGTTTAAAAGAAAAGCGGTGAAGCAAAAAAAGAGGTGTTTTTTGGTAGAGTAAAAGAGTTACAAAAATATTTTCTTTTGAAATACAATATTTGTATACCAAAATTTGTTCCCTCAGAATCTCGTGAACCACGCTTCTTTACAAATTTTCGATTGGTATAGAGGGTTGTTGTATTTTTTTTTTGTTTGTAAAAATAATAGAAAATAAAAAAGAAAAAATTTAGTTCTGATTACTTTAGATTTACATTTAAACTAAATTATTCAGTTCTCTACCTTCTACCAAGACGTGTGGAGAAAGAATAAAAGCGAGAGAACTCGTTTTTACCCTCAAAAAATTGTAAAAAAAGTTTCTGTTTTTTTTATTGGTTCTTCATTTTTTGATGATTTAAAATCAACTAAAAATAGAGGTATTACAAAAAAAAGTAAACTTATTGTAATTTGTCTACTGCAACTTGATCTACTAAACCATATTCTTTAGCTTCGCGTGCTGACATAAACTGATCTCGATCCATATCTCGTGAAATTCTACTTAAACTTTGACCAGTACGCTCTGCATAAATTTTTCCAACTTGACGACGAATTCGCATAACCTCTTCCGATTCAGAAAGTACTTCCGAAGCTTGACCTTGGCTTCCACCTTCTGGTTGGTGAATCATAATACGTGAATGTGGTAAAGCCAAACGTTTTCCGCGATCCCCCCCAGCTAAAACAAAAGACGCCATCGAAGCTGCTGTTCCAACACAAATCGTTGTAACTTCAGCTTTTACATAATTCATTGTGTCATAAACAGCAATTCCACAAGTGACAGAGCCACCAGGTGAATTTATATAGATAAATAATCCTTTTGATTTTTCTTCCGCGTTTAAATAGAGCATGATTCCTATTAATTGATTTGCAAGCTCATCATCTAAATCTTGACATAAAAATAAAACACGTTCTCTATAAAGTCGATTATACAGATCAACCCATTGTGCTGCAGGTTCACCCGGTAATCGAAAAGGTACTTTTGGAACACCTATTGGCATAAAATCTTCTCCTTATATAATATTTTTATTTTGAGACCTATCCTTTAAAAATGTAGATTAAAAAAAAGAATAGGTTTATTGTTTTTACCAGGTAAAAACAAAAGCAAGCAAGCTCTAGCCTTCCATATTTTTTATATGTAAATAAAGAACTTTCCTTCTTTACCAACCTATTTTTTTTGAAACGGTAAATAGAAAGGGTAAGCTAATCTGTTATAAAAAAATTTTTAATTCTGTTTTATAACCCCTAATTGATGAATAATTAAATTCTTTGTCAATGATGGGAATTAAAACTAACTATTAACTAATTTAATTAGTAATTCTACATAATGGGATCAAAAATGCTTTTATCTTTAATTAATACCCTCACTTAAATTAATATACTTACTTAAAATTTTATATTTACGAAAGTTTCATTTTTTGGTAAAAAATATAATTTTTATTTTACTTCGCTTTTAACCTTCACTTATAATTTGAATTATAAAAGTAAAGATGTAAAATATTTTAACTAAAATTAAAAATTATTACTAATTAAAATTAAAAGAATCTAAATTTTTGTAAATTTGAAGTTCACTAACTAAATTTACATCAAATAAAGTCCTAAACGGCTATTGCGTGCGAAGCACGTCCTTAATTTTTTAATTATTAAAAACATTGGTTTAACTTCATTATTTTCATATCCAATATAGGAAAAGTTGTCTGGAATGTCAAACTAATTAAACTAATCCATTATAAAAGCATTAAATTTAAGAGTTGTATTAGCAATAAAAAAATGTCAAATGTTATAGAAAATTAACAAATGAGTTTGTACACCAAAACTAGAAAATGTTTTTTGCAATAACAAATTGTAAAAATTAAAAACAATTATATGAATTTTAAAAATCTAGGTTTGTAAAAAATTGGTAGCAATAAAAAAATTATCTCCACAAATTTGTAAGTTGAAAGGATACTTCAACAATTAAAAAAAGTTTTTAAAAAGATTCTCTTACCTTTGCGAACCATGGTTAATGAGCAAGACCCGAGGACAGCTTCGCTGCCAAAAGCAAGTTTACTTGCCTAAACTCTTTTTTACTCATCGAAAATGTGTATTGGGTTAAAAACGTGATTCGCAAAATTTTTTGCGCAACAATATTTGTCAATTTTTTGTGCGAAGCACACTCTAACCATCGAAGATTTTGCTTCGCATGAAGCATGGTTCACAAGTTTACGAGGTAACTTTTTGCTCGTCTTTTTTACTTTGTAAAACTGATTTAATTATGCTAGAAACAAAATCTTGTAAATAGAGCCGGGAAAAGTTAACAAAGTTTAAATCAACAAATTTAAGAGTCTCAATGCTTACAACCCTGCTTTGCAAAAATTTTAAAGCAGAGTTGTAGTTAATAACTTTTATTTGAAAATTTGTTTAATTAAAAAATAGGTTTAATTTCATCTAAAAGAACAGAGCTGTTGTAAATCTCTAAAATAATCACTAGAAATACAGCAAAAAGGGCCATAAACACACCCATTAAAACCGTTGTACCCCAACCTGGTGCAACTTTTCCATATTCAGAATTTAACGGTTTTAATAGAGTGCCTAAAGGAGTAACTTTGCTAGTATCTAAAGGAGCTTGTTTAGCTTTTGAAGTAGTACCTGTTGCCATAAATTTTTCTATTTTTATATTTTTTTTACTTTCTGTAAAAACGTTGAACTGATTATATTTTTTGAGTATGCAAAATTGATTTAATTTTTAAACTTTTTTTCCTTGAAACGCTAAGTAGACAAAATTCCAATTTTTAAATCTTTTATTTTAAAAATAGTTAGCCAAATTTTTCATGCGAACGCAATTTTTTAAAACTAAAAGTGCTTTAGCACGATTATGTTAAAATATAAAAATTTAGATATTTATTAAATAAAAACATAAATTGGATTTAATTAAATCTTTTACAGATTTAGATTTGTCAGATCAAAGTAGTAAATGTTATAAATATAAATAATGATATTTTATATTTGTTATTGAAACTTCTGTTTCTTGTAAGCATTTCTTTAACAAAATTTCCTCACGAAGCGTGGTTCACGAAAATTCGAAGGAAGAAATGTTTTTATAGAATTAAAAAATTTTTTTATTTCAATAATTCTTTTTTTACCATTTCAGTTCAACATTTTAATAATTTTATTTTAAATTTAGTTTTAGTGCAAACCAAAGAGACAAAGTCTTTCTTAGGATTTTATCCTAAGGGTCTCGTGTACCTTTGGACACTTTTTTAAAGGTTTCTAATTATGGAAAGTCCAGCGTTTTTCTATACTATTTTTTTATGGTGTCTTCTTTTAAGTATTACAGGGTATTCAATTTACGTAGGTTTTGGACCCCCTTCTAAAGAATTACGAGATCCTTTTGAAGATCATGAAGATTAAAATATTTAATGTGAAAAAATCTTTGATAAGTATAGTTTTAAGAAGTACTAAATTATATTTATAATAATATTCGTGATCCTAATTGGCCAACTTGAAAATTTGTAAATGCTTTGCAAAAAATTAAAAACAAGGCTAAACAATTTATTAGACCCTAATAAAATTGTAGCTTTAATCAGAAAACAAAAGTTGTGCTAACTTTCTTGCGGAGCAAGCTCCGCAAGATACAAAAAACAATCAAAAATCTTTTTTGTTTTTAAACCAGGCTTAAAATTATAAAAATTTTAAGGTTTATTTGATTTTAAAATCTCAATTTTTATTTAATAATACGTGGAGGTTCTCTAAAAAATATCGCAAAAAAGATAATTCCTAAAGTTCCTACTAATAAGAATGTATAAACTAAAGCTTCCATAAAAAGTCGTTAATAATATAAGATTTAAAGTTTTATAATCTACAATTGGCAAAATCTTGTTTTTTTAAACCTATTAGGTTTAAACAAAGGCTAAATTGATTGTCTTTTCCTTTACCCTTGGGACAAAATCCAAAGTGGCACCCTAAAGCCAAATTTTTGATTTGGAAAGGGTGTCCTTTGATTTTACCTAATTTCAAAAGATTTTCAAAACTACTTGCCCAAGCAAATTTATAAATTTAGCTTGGCAAGCAAAAAGGTTTAAACCCCAACTTAAACAGATTGTCGACGAGTTGAAAGGTCACCTAATTTTTGGAAAGCACCAAATTCCACTTGTTCGTCAAGATCAGCATCAATACCTGCGAAAACATCTCGGAAGATTGTTCTAGCACCATGCCAAATATGACCAAAGAAGAACAATAAAGCGAAACATAAGTGTCCAAATGTGAACCAGCCTCTTGGACTGCTTCTGAAAACACCGTCCGATTGTAGAGTAGCACGATCAAATTCAAAAATTTCACCTAATTGTGCACGACGTGCATATTTCTTAACAGTAGCTGGATCACTAAAGGTTACTCCATCTAATTCACCACCGTAAAAAGTAACAGAAACACCAACTTGTTCCACACTGTACTTAGACTCTGCTCTACGGAAAGGAACATCAGCTCTTACAACACCGTCTTTATCAATTAAAAGTACAGGGAATGTTTCAAAGAATGTAGGCATACGTCGAACAAAAAGTTCATTTCCTTCTTTATCTTTGAAAACTGCATGACCTAGCCAACCAACAGCTATACCATCACCACTGTTCATTGCGCCAGCACGGAATAAACCACCTTTTGCTGGATTATTACCAATATAATCATAAAAAGCTAGTTTTTCAGGAATTTGAGACCATGCTTGAGAAACAGACTTTCCTTCTGCTAAACTAGTTTGCACTCGTTTTTCAATTTCTTGTTGAAAAAACCCTAAATCCCATTGATAACGAGTAGGTCCATATAATTCAATTGGTGTTGAAGCAGAACCGTACCACATAGTTCCAGCTACAACAAAAGCTGCCCAAAAAACAGCAGCAATACTGCTAGATAGCACTGTTTCGATATTACCCATTCGTAATCCATTGTAAAGGCGTTGAGGTGGTCGTACACATAGATGGAACAAGCCCGCTAAAACACCTAAAATACCTGCCGCAATGTGATGCGAAGCAATACCACCTGGATTGTATGGATCAAAACCATCAGCACCCCAAGATGGTGCAACTGGTTGAACACTTCCAGTGATACCGTATGGATCAGAAACCCAAATACCTGGACCAAACAGGCCTGTTACGTGAAAAGCTCCAAAACCGAAACAAAGAAGCCCTGAAAGAAAAAGATGAATACCAAAAATTTTTGGTAAATCTAATGCAGGATCTCCTGTTCGAGGATCACGGAAAAGCTCAAGATCCCAGTAAACCCAATGCCAAATTGAAGCTGCAAAAAGCGCACCAGACAATAGAATGTGTGACGTTGCTACTCCTTCATAACTCCAAATTCCTGGATTAGTAGCAGTTTCACCACTAATGGTCCAACCACCCCATGATTGAGTAATTCCTAAACGAGTCATAAACGGAAGAACGAACATTCCCTGACGCCACATAGGATTTAAAACGGGATCAGATGGATCAAAAACAGCTAATTCGTAAAAAGCCATTGAACCAGCCCAACCAGAAACAAGAGAAGTGTGCATTAAATGTACAGCAATTAATCGACCAGGATCATTTAAAACTACTGTATGGACACGATACCAAGGTAATCCCATAAAATTCTTATATTAAAATAGACAAATGATTTACTTTCTTTCTTTTTAAATACTATTTTAAATTATATCATAATTAGTCTAAGAGTAACAATTTTTTAATTATTGATCAATTTTTTAATATTTTAAAGTTGCTTTCTTAAATTTTAACTTTTTAACTCTTTAATTCTGTACCACAACTCCTAATAACAAATAAGAGATTTTTAAAAAAACTTTTATTTTTTGTGGTTATCCGTTCTAATTTCATGATTATAAATCCCTGACAAAATCAATTTTTATAAAATTACTAAACTTTTTCTACTCAAAGGTTTGAGAAGTTAGAATAAAAATTCAATTATAATAAATTACAAATTCGGCTCTTTTTTTGAAGGAAAGGCTTTCGAACTCCAGATTTATTTTTTTATACATTTTAAATTTAATATCATTAAAAGGATAGGGATCAAAGCGATCTTTAGTAAAATCTGTGATCTTGCACCTTTACACGTTTTATACAAATCCTTGACAAGCTAATTTTCTCTTTCTAACGAAAATAGGCTTGTTTCGGGAAGCAAGATCGATAAAAATTTATGTAAGATTTTGAAAATACATTCTTATTTTACTTTCGGTTTATACTCGAAAAACTTTAAATATTTCCTGCTTATAAATCAACGAGGTGTACATCGTACACAAAAGAAAAGTAAAAATATAAAAGTAGTGTATAAGATTTAAAAAAGAATTTTAGAGAAATTTATAAATCCAAGAATCACTATTGTAGTGTTTAATAATTTATTTTGCCTTTCTGTCGTTTTTAACGTTTTCAATTTTAATTATAAAAGTGAAAAAATATCAATTAAAAAGGTTTTCAATTTTCAACAATAAAGGTTAAATCTTTTTACAAAACAACTTGCTAAAAAATAAAAGTAGGAGTATAATAATTAAATCTCATACCTTTGTAACGTTAAAGTTTTAATCATGTCAGGACTGTAAAGTAGCAGCATATAAAATTTATAACGTAGCCAAAGCGTATGAGTTTTAAAAAATAATAGACATCCTTTTACTCTTTGAAAGAATATATAAGTAAAATTGACGTTTTAAGAGTTGAAAACGCTTTTTGATCAAATAAATAATTTTTAAAATCTTTCCTCTTACCCTTGCAAAACATGGTTAATATTTTGATCTTCGGTCAAAACAGCAGCAAGTTTACTTGCCTAACCTGTTCTTGACCCATCTTTGAGGAGTATTGGGTTAAAAACGTGGTTCACAAAATTCCGAATGAACAAATTTAAATTTTTATTTTTTAAATAAAAATTTGATAAAATTCTTTTGCGAAATGATACTTTTAGATCCGGCTTTCAGAAACCATTCAATCTTTTTAAATGAAAATCTTTCTCGTTTTTGGTCTTTTTTCCGATTAAAAATCTTATTGTTCAACTTTTTCAACTCAACGATGTAATAAAAGAAAAAACTTTAAAATTTTAGAGAAGAAAGAAAAATATTAATTTAAAAAAAATTTCATAATTTAATGGTTGAAAAAATTTTTTAACTAGTAAACCTATGATATACCTTATCCATTGCTAATATAAATCTTATTTCTCCCTAACTGTGTTATTAACTTTCCAAATCTTTGTTTTTGCTTTTAATCTTTGTCTTTTTTACTTCCACCCTTTTTCAAAAAGTAAAGAAATAATAAAAAAAGACAAGCAAGAGTAAGAAGAATTGTAGACGAAACAACAATTTAGAAGATAGTAATATAAAAAATGAAATTATAACAAATCTACACTTTTTTTGTCGTATCCCCAAAAACTTTTCAAATTTGAAAAGATAATTATTTTAATAAATAAAACTCAAATTTTTAAAAAATTTCTTAATCTTTAAAAATTTTAAATAAAAAGAAATAGATAATAAAACTCCGTTTTGTAAGCAAATTAAATGCTTTTACTTCTTATCTTAAAGATTAAATTGGAGTTCTTTAAAAATATTTTTTAGGCGGCACCCAGATTTGAACTGGGGAATCGAGGATTTGCAATCCTCTGCCTTACCACTTGGCTATACCGCCTTTTTAGAAACCAATTTGTTTTTTTATTTGCAAATAATCAATACTTTTTTTAGAACAATATTTGATTATTGTGAAAAAATGATTATAGCACAAGATAACTCTTCAATATCAAAAAAAGAAAATTAAGAAAAATTAAAAACTTAATGTCAAAAAATCATTAACCTTTTAAACTGGTAATCAAAACATTAATATTATTATAAAACTTTTAGTATTCAAGGTCAATACCTTTTAAATATATTTTTTTGTTTTATTTAATTTTAATTTTTGAGATTTTCTTTTTCAGGTTTTTTTATTTTTCTTTTTCTTGAATATCGCGATTTTCTCAAATTGAAAAATTATTTGAATACCCTTTTCTTTACTCATCGAAAATGAGTATTAAGGCAAATAAGCTTTTTTTTATATTAATATAAATTTAATATTAATATTAATTTAATATTAATAAGATAAAATAATAAATTTAAGAGATCAACTTTTACCTTTTTCTACTCAAGTTTTATAAATAATATGAAACTATTAAAATTTTTCTTTTAAAATTAAAACTATAAAAAATTTGTGAAAGTTTATTATAATCTGGTTAATTTTTAGAAAAAACTAGTTTCAATTTTTTATTTAACTTTTTTTACTCATCAACAACCCCCTCTTATCCTTATAAAACATGGTTAAATCCCAAGGAAAGTTTAAAGGTTTTTCATTTAAGACTTTCTCTGTAGGACATCTTTGCTGTCAATTCGTTTTTAGTTTTAATTGAAAAATTGAAATTGCGCAAGCAAGCTTGTGAACACTGGTTCGCAAGGAATTTAAAAAAAAATTATCCTTGTCAATTACAACTACGCCAAAAAGAGATATATTCCATAATAAAACAAATGCGATTTCATCCACATATAAAATCTTTTTTTATTCCTAATTTTGTAGAGACTCAGCAACAAAGCTTTTATTCTTTTTTGAAAAAAGGCCTTATTGAGGAGTTAACACGTAGAAATCCTATTACCGATGTAACACATGATTTAGAGTTACTTTTTTATCCTCAATATTATCAGTTAAATCTTCCTGAATTAACACCAACAGAAGCTATTTTAAAGGGTAAAACTTATGCTTGTAGACTCTATGTGCCAGCTCAATTAACAAATCGACAAACTAATCAAATAAAATTACAATGGGTTCTTCTTGGGAATTTGCCATTAATGACAAAACGTGGTCATTTTATAATAAATGGTTCACCAAGAGTTATAATTAATCAATTAGTAAGAAGTCCAGGAATTTATTATCAAGAATCAATTGATACGAAAAAGAAACGGACCTTTTATGCAGATTTAATTTCACAACGTGGTGCTTGGTTAAGGTTAGAAATTGATAAAAAACGACGGATTTGGGTTCGTATGAAAAAAATGCCAAAAATACCGGCTTTGATTTTTCTTCAAGCTTTAGGATTTACTGAAAAACAAATAAAAACAGGAATAAGATTTTCCGAGTTTTTACAAAACTCTTATTTAAAAGAAAATCATCCTAAAACAAGACAGGAAGCACTCGTTACTTTGTATGAAATTGCTCATCCAAACTATTCAAAAAATTCCACAAAAAAAGAGAAATCTCAGATTACAGCTGAAATGGGTGAAAAATTTTTATTTCGAAAATTTATGAATCCCAGAACTTATAATTTAAGCAGTTTGGGTCGTTTTCGATTAAATGAGAAATTTGGATTATCGGTCGATAAAAATCAATTAGCACTTACTCCACATGATATTTTTTTTGCTTTAGATTATCTAATTAAATTAGAATATGGAACAGTTTCAATTGATGATATTGATAATTTAAAAAATCGAAGAGTACGAGCTTCAGGTGAATTAATTCAAAATCAGTTTAGTATTGGCTTATTGCGCTTAGAAAAAGCTATCCGAGAAAAATTAAAAAAACCAAAGAAAAATATTACTATTCAAAATTTAATAACCACGAAACCTATTAATGGTTCTTTACGTGAATTTTTTGGATCCAGTCCACTTTCCCAATATATGGACCAGACAAACCCCTTATCGGAAATAACCCATAAACGACGTTTAAGTTCTTTAGGGCCTGGAGGTATAAGTCGTGAAACAGCGGGTATGGCTGTAAGAGGTATACATCCAACTCATTATGGTAGAATTTGTCCTATCGAAACACCAGAAGGACGAAATGCAGGCTTAGTTAATTCAATAACTATTCATTCTAAAATAAATAATCAAGGCTTTTTAAAAACGCCTTTTTATAAGATTTATCAAGGACAAGCTCAAAAAAATCAAGGACCCCTTTATTTTTCTGCAAAACAAGAAGAACATTTAAAAGTAGCTCCAGGAGATTTACAACTGTCTAAATTAGGTTTTTTGCCAAAAAACAATATTCCAGTTCGACTTGATGAGGAATATAAAAGAGTTTCTCGAGATCAAGTAGATTATGTAGCTATTTCGCCTCTTCAAATGATATCGGTAGCAACTTCTTTGATTCCTTTTTTAGAACATGACGATGCAAACCGTGCTTTAATGGGGTCAAACATGCAACGTCAAGCTGTTCCTGTTCTTTTACCGGAACCTCCAATAGTTGGAACAGGTTTAGAATCTCGAGTTGCTGGAGATTCAGGTCATATTCTTCAATCAAAAACAAGTGGGTATGTCTCATATTCCAGTGGACAAAAAATAATTATTCAAACTTTTGAAACAAATTTGAATTTGAAAAATAATTTAAGGCCTGTGCAAAGCAGTTTTAATTCTTTTCCTCTATACCAATCCAAGATTGGTAAAGAAGCGTGGTTCACAAGTTTATCGAGCGAACCTCTTAATTCGAATTTCAAACAAAAAAAAACTTTTCTTCCTTCCATTGATTTTTTAAAATTTTCTCAAAAAAACTTAATCAGCCCTTTCCAGTTATCAATTTCACCAAACGTGGTTATTAATACTGCCAATAAAGTTGAGTCTGTTAAAAAAGAAAACATAAAAAACAAGGAAATACAAAATTTAAAAATTCAACTTTTATCTTCCCCTAAAAAAGAGGGTAAAGATTCGTTTTTTTCAAGTTTAAAGAAAAAAGAAGAAAAAAACTTGGATAAAAATAAATCAATAAGTTTTGATGATTTACGATCTACAATAAAAAATTTTAATAATCAAAATTTTTCATTAATTACGTTTATTTTAGAAAAACCAGAAAAGACAAATTCCTTTGTAAAATCAAAATCTTTATACAATTCTGTGCCAAAAATTTTGTTTTCTAACCAAATAAAAACAAAGAAATTTAATCTCTTAAGCAAGTTTGACAAGCCAAAAATCCTAAACCAATTAGAATTTAAAAATGACATACAAATAAATTTTCGCACACTTTTTTTTGCTACAAAAGATGGTGCCTTCGGCAGAAACACAGACGATTTGCAAAACAATGATTCCAATTTAAAAGAATTAATAAAAACGGCTGCTGATATATCTTATAAATCGAACACGTCAAAAATTTCTATTAATAAATTAAAAAGAGTTAAAACAAATTTAGAATCTTTAAATAAAACCTATTTTCAGACCTCAGGATTAAAAGAAATAAAAATAGTGAAAACAAATTCTCAGGGGACTTCGAGAAAAACCAACATCTTTGTAAAAGTTTCAAATCGCTCTTTATCTTTAAATTTATCACCATTTAAATCTTCGCTTGAAAACTCTCCAATACTCCTAAACAGGTTTGTAAATCAGATGTTTAAAAGCAATCAAAAAGAAGGTTTTGCTTTATATGCGTTTTTACTAAAGAGCGGATTGATATCTGTAGCTCCACCTTTAGAAAAAATGTTTATACCTTCAAATCAAAGGTTTGTCAATTTTGAAAACCTTATTTATCTTACCAAACCAAGTATTCCAATTGGAAAGAATAAATTTGATAAAGTCAAAAAAACTTCAAACCATATCTTCGCGAGGCGTGGTTCGCGAGATTATCGAGTGAACAAAGGTGTTTTTTTTGCTCAGACTTTTATTGATCAAGACAACTTGATATCAAAAAAGATAAAAAGTTTTTCACAGCCGACAGTTAGTGATTTTATTAATTCAAAAAACTTTTTAACTCAGTCCTCGCGAAGCGTGTCAGAGATTTCAAAATTCGCCCCTTCGCGCGAAACTAGGTTGGCAAGATTCGATTTTTTAAAATCTTCTATTTTTAAAAATAATGAATCTAAACAAAATAATTATTCCTTTAAATCCATCGAATATCAATTACAAAGTTATCGCCGATCTAATCAAAATACTTGTTTGATTCAAAAACCTGCTGTGAAAGAAGGGGAATGGGTTCAAAAAGGAGATTTATTAGCCGATTGTGCAGCTAGTGTTTCTGGTGAATTATCTTTAGGCAAGAATTTATTTGTAGCTTACATGCCATGGGAAGGTTACAATTTTGAAGATGCGATTTTAATAAATGAAAGATTGGTTTATGATGATGTTTATACATCTTTACATATAGAGCGTTATGATATTGAAATTCGTGATACACAATTTGGTCTCGAGCAAATTACAAATCAAATAACTGAAGTCAACTTTGTAAAGCGAGCTCATTTAGATCATAGAGGCGTTGCTAAATTAGGAAGTTGGGTCAAAGAAGGTGATATTTTAGTTGGAAAAATTACTCCAATAAAAAAAAGATCTCTTTCACCTCATGAAAAGCTTTTATATGACATTATTGGAAAAAAAATACCAACTACACGTGATACATCGTTAAGAGTACCAAAAGGTGTTGAAGGAAGAGTTATTAGCATCGAAATTCTTGATACTGATAATATTCCTCCAGGAATTCCATTTCAAGGCCCAGGTCGTGTTCAAATTTATTTGGCTGAAAAAAGACGGATTCAAATTGGGGATAAAATGGCAGGTCGTCATGGAAATAAAGGTATTGTTTCAAAAATATTACCACGACAAGATATGCCTTATCTTCCAAACGGAACTCCTATTGATATAGTTCTGAACCCTTTAGGTGTTCCTTCTCGAATGAATGTAGGCCAAGTTTTTGAATGTTTGTTAGGGTTAGCTGGAATTTATTTAAATCAGCAATTTAAAATACCTCCTTTTGACGAAAGTCATGGCCCTGAAGCATCTCGAAGTTTGGTTTTTTCCAAGTTATATCAAGCCAGATTAAAAACAGGACAAGACTGGTTATTTAATCCAGAATTTCCTGGAAAAACTATTCTTTTCGATGGCCGTACAGGAGAATCTTTTGATCAATTTGTTACTGTAGGGCAAGCATACATTTTAAAATTAGTCCATCTTGTAGATGAAAAGATACATGCACGTTCGACTGGGCCTTATTCTCTAGTAACCCAACAACCATTAGGAGGCAGATCTAAGCATGGTGGTCAGAGACTCGGAGAAATGGAAGTTTGGGCTTTAGAAGGATTTGGTGCTGCTTATACCCTTCAAGAACTTTTGACTGTTAAATCTGACGATATTAAAGGGCGTCATCAAGTTATGGATGCGATTTTAAATGATGATCCAATATCATTACGAACACCTGAGTCTTTTAAAGTTCTAATTCGAGAACTTCAGTGTTTGTGTCTTGATGTTGAAATTTATCGTATAAGCCCTGTAGGAAGAACCAAACTTGTTGACATTATGAAACTTCCTTAACCTTGGATTTACAAATTGTATATCTGATTTTGTAAGAAAATAGTTTACAAGTTTTTTTTCTTTTCGACAGAATCCTAAGAAGTCCGCTAAAAAGTTGCATCGCTTTAATTTTTGGAAAATAAAAACTGCTTCGCACGAAACCAGAAAGTCTCTTCTATTAAAGGCTGCCAATTTTGATTTTGTACCAAGAACAGCTCCGCTGCCACTTTGTTTCCCGAAGGTAAACCAAGATAAATTCGAAGGACTTCCAGTTAAATCAATCGAAAATTAGTAACCCAAGACAGGCCTGAAAAGCCTACACTTTGGACTTTGTCTCAAAAATCTAATTAAAATCTTATATAAATCTATATACTTGAAATTCTCCTTTTGCCCTTGCGAAGCATGGTTAATGAGCAGGACCTAAGGACAGCTTCGCTGCCAAAAGCAAGTTTACTTGTCTAACCTTTTCTTTACCCATCTTCTGCCCTCCTTCGGAGGGCGAGTATTGGGTTAGAAGCTTGAATCACAAGATTCGTGCTTCGCACGGAACTTATTGTTTTTAAAGTGTTTCGCACAAAAACCTTACAAATAAAAAATTTGTAAGGTAAATAATTTACAATTAAAAAGTGATAGAATTTGAATCGTGGAGCAAAAAAAAGTGAAAACTTTTAATAAATCAAAAAGAATTCCAGTTGAATCAATTAGGATTGGATTAGCTTCGCCCGAACAAATAAAAAATTGGGCAGAACGAACACTTCCAAACGGTAAAGTTGTTGGGCAAGTAACTAATTCACAAACCGTTAATTATAAAACACTTAGGCCTGTCAAAGGTGGGTTGTTTTGTGAACGTGTTTTTGGGCCAATAAAAGATTTCGAATGTTCTTGTGGACGAAAAAAAAGTAAATTTTTACAAAAATTTTGTTCAGAATGTGATGTTGAATTTACTTCTTCTCAAGTTCGGAGACATCGGTTAGGTTATGTTCAACTTGTTTCTCCTGTAACCCATATTTGGTATTTAAAAGGCCGTTTAAGTTATATTTCAAATTTATTAGGTATACCTAGAAAAAGAGTAGAAGCTGTAACCTATTGTACAGAAAAATTAGAAGTTTCTGAAACTGAAGAGTTAAAAATTGTTTCTCCTTTTTTTACCGAAAAAAACTTTTCTAAATTACCGGAATATTTAAAGAGATTTTCTTCACCCGCAATGTTTGAAAAAACACAACTTTTTTTAAAAAATAAGTTGTTGCTTTCAGACCCTTCCGTTTTAACCGATGTTGACCTTACCAAAGAAAAGGAAACTGGGGAAAAACAAGAAGTGAATAATTATTTTTTTGAGAAATTAAATGAAAAAACAAAAAATGAGAAAGGTTTCGAAAGCAAGCTTGCGAACCCTGCTTCTCAAGGGTTGGAATTAAATAATTTTACAAATAATGGAGATAATTTAGATCAGGCAGGAATCAAGAATTTAACAGAAAAACAATTAGATTCTCAAGTTATTGAGGAACCTATTAATTATTCCTATCCCCTTGAAGAGGGCAAGGAAACAAAGGCAAGTTTTAAAAATCAAACAGAAACAAATTTAAAAATTTTCCCCATTCCCTCGTCTCCCGAAACAGAAAGAAAAGAAGAAAAAAGAGTAGCTAAATCAAATAATATTGCAAATTTTTCTTTACAAGAAATTGATACAAATAAAGCTTTTAAAAAATTTAGACAAAAATTAATTTTACCAATATCTCAAGATTCAGGAGGTTGGGATTCTGAAAAAGATAGAATTTCTTTTTTTAAGTATATAAGTAATTCCCCAAAACCTGAAGATATTCCTATACCTTTGTACGTAGAATTGGCTGAAAATTCTGAAACACTTTTTTCTAATTTAAACATTACCGGGACTGAAGCGGTTAGAAAAGTACTTGCTAATACAGGAGCTTTAGCTGTTCGTAAACGTTTAGTTCAATTAAATTTAGATATTTTAGATAAAATTTTAAAGGATGAACTTTTTGAATTAAATGAGGAAATTCATGAATTAGAAGATAAAGGATTTCTTTTACTTTACGAGGAAAGACGACTTCAACGATTAATAACACAACGATCTAAAAAACTTCGACGTTTAAAATTAGTAAGAGATTTTCGTCGTAGCAAAGCACGTCCCGAATGGATGACGTTGTCAACCCTTCCTGTTCTTCCACCAAATTTAAGACCAATTATTCAACTTGATGGCGACCAAGTAGCTGTTTCTGATCTTAATAAACTTTATCAAAAAATTTTATTTCGAAACAAACGGTTTCGTCGAACAAATATCGAAAATGCTCCTTATGCACAACGATTATTACAAGAAGCTGTCGATGCTTTAATAGAAAATGGAAAAGGTGGATCAGATCCTATATGTGCGTCTAATGATAGGCCATTAAAATCTTTATCTGATATTTTAAAGGGGAAAAAAGGGAGATTTCGACAAAATTTATTAGGTAAACGAGTTGATTATTCGGGACGTTCAGTAATTGTAGTCGGACCTGCTTTAAAACTTCACCAATGTGGATTACCAAAAGAAATGGCAATTGAATTATTTCAACCTTTTTTAATTCGAAGATTAATGGTAAAAAAAATTGTTCCAACAATTGTTACGGCAAAAAGATTGATTCAAGATCAAAGCTCTTTAATATGGGATGTTTTAGAACAAGTAATGCAAAGTCATCCCGTTCTTTTAAATAGAGCTCCCACTTTACACCGTCTTGGGGTTCAAGCTTTTCAACCTAAATTAGTCGATGGTCGGGCTATACTTTTACATCCATTAGTATGTCCTGCTTTTAATGCCGATTTTGATGGCGATCAAATGGCTGTTCATGTACCATTATCTTTTGAAGCTAGAGCCGAAGCTTGGAAATTAATGTGGTCCCGAAACAATTTGTTATCACCTGCAACCGGTCAACCTATCCTTGTTCCTAGCCAAGATATGGTTTTAGGTTGTTATTATTTAACAACTTCAGCCCTTTTAACAGCAAAAACCTCTTTAAAAAAAAGTGATGAACTTAAAACTACGAATGCATTACAACGTAAAAAGACTTTAAAAGATAATTTTTACAAAGAAAAAACCACAGAAAACGGTGTAAAAAACCAAGTTTACAAAGCAAATCCGGACGTAAAAATTGCAACTTTGGACTCTTTTCTACAATTTTCTTCAGCTTTTAATTCTTATTTTAGTGATTTTAATAGTGCACTAAAATCATTGTCTCAAAAAAACATAGATCTTCACTCACCAATCTGGGTTAAAACCTCACTCTTAATAGAATGTGAAAAAAGGTTAAAAAATCCTTTAGAAGTTAGAGTTAGCCCATTTGGTCACGCTCATGTTATATTTTCCACATATCAATATCAAAACGATTTCACAGGATATAGGATGAGCCAATATGTTCGAACTACTGCTGGTCGAATTTTATTGAATAACCTTATTATGTCGGCATTGTTGCAACGAAAAGAACTATCTCTCCAATAAATTATCGAAAAACTTCTCACCCCAGACTCGGCGAAGCATAGTAAAAAGGTTCTCTCGGAAACAGGTGAACCACGCTTCTAATCCAATACTCGCCCTCCGAAGGAGGGCAGAAGATTAGTAAAAAATAGGTTCCGTGCGAAGCACGAAACTCGTGAACCACGCTTCATGCGAAGCAAAATCTTCGATGGTTAGAGGGTAAGAGGGGTAAAAATTTTATATTTCTCTTCCTTGTCTCGCTTTTTATATCAAAAATTTAAAAGAAAGGGTTGTACAAGCAAGCTTACGAACCCTGCTTCGCAAGGAGATAGTTGTATAACTCAAGTTGGTACCCATACTTTAAAAACATAGATTTTAAAGTATGGATAGGAAAAAAGCTTAATTTAGCAAAACTTGCTCCTTATAGAGAGTAAAAATTGTTTCAAAAATTAAGAAATTTAATCCCGCTATACCAATCTTCGATTGGTAAAGAGTGGTTCGCGAGATTCTTAAGCGAACAAATATCCGAACTTGTCTATCCATTTTTTATGCTTACCTTAAAGAGGTAAATGTATAGATATGCAAAGACTGTTAAAATTTGTTTCTTTCACAAATAAAATGTTTTATTAAATTCTTAGGTTGAAACCTTACTTTCTAAAAGAAAGTATGTATTTCGTTATCTTTTTTACCACGTGCTTCGCACGGAGGTAAAAAAGTGCTTCGCACGAAAAATTTGTATAAGTGCTCCGCACCAAATTTAAAAATTAAAAGGAAATAAATAATGGTATCTAATTCTTTTTTCTTTAATTATTCGTTTGATAAAAACCGTCTAAAAGCTTTAATTTCTTGGTCTCTTATGAATTTTGGAGAGAAAGCTACTATAGATCTAGTAGAGAAGCTAAAAGACGTAGGGTTTGAATATGCTACTAAAGCTGGAATTTCATTAAGCCTTGATGATTTAAAAATTTCTCCTACGAAACCTTCGTTAGTTTCTGAGGCTGAAATACAACTTCAATTTTCAAAAATCGAATATTTACAAGGTCATTTAACTGCTGTAGAACGTTTTCAGCAACTTATTGATACATGGCACAGAACAAGTGAAAATTTAAAACAAAATGTCGTTCAACATTTTCAATCTACTGATATTTTAAACCCTGTTTTCATGATGGCTTTTTCTGGAGCTCGAGGAAATATCTCTCAAGTTCATCAATTAGTTGGAATGCGGGGATTAATGTCTGACCCGCAAGGACAAATTATAAATTTTCCGATTCGGAGTAATTTCCGAGAAGGATTAACTCTTACTGAATATATTATTTCTTGTTATGGAGCTCGTAAAGGATTAGTAGATACTGCTTTACGAACAGCTAATTCTGGTTATTTGACACGTCGATTAGTTGATGTCTCCCAACACGTAGTAGTTTGGTTATTAAATTGCGGAACACGACGAGGAATATTTTTAAATAATATAAAAGAAGGTTCAAAAACCGTATTATCTCTAAAAAACCGCTTAATTGGTCGTGTTTTAGCTGAAGATGTTAATCCGATAGCGTTTCGTAATCAACAAATTGATAGTGATTTAGCTTTTAAAATTGCTAATTTAAGGGAAAAAGTTTTAGTGCGCTCTCCTCTTAGTTGTGAAGCAAAAAATTCAGTTTGTCAATTGTGTTATGGTTGGAGTTTATCTCAAGGAAACCTTGTTCCTTTAGGCGAAGCTGTTGGTATTCTTGCTGCTCAATCTATAGGTGAACCAGGAACTCAATTAACAATGAGAACTTTTCATACCGGAGGAGTTTTTTCTGGTGATGTTATGGACGAAATTCGAGCTCCTTATAGTGGACAAATATTTTTTTCCGAACCACTGCAAGGGACTTTAATTCGAACTTCTCATGGAAAAATAGCGTTTCTTACAAAAATAGAAGGTCAATTTGTAATAAGAAAAAGAGAAAGAGAGGTTACGCAAGTAAACTCGCGAACCACGCTTCGCGAGGAACTTGGTCTTTTATCACCCCAAAGAGAGTATAAAGAAGAAACGATAATAAAAATTCCAGCATCGACAGTGCTTTTTGTGAGAGAAGGAGAAAAAGTTATAAAAAATCAACTTCTTGCAGAAATTTCAAATATGTCTACTCAAGCCAATGAAAAAATAAAAGCAGAGCATGATTTACATTCAGAAATTGAGGGCAAAGTTTTCTTTGAAAATGTTTTATTAGGAATCAAAGTTAGTAAAGAGGGTGATTTTACACAAACTGCACGTAAATTAGGTTCTATTTGGGTTTTATCTGGAAAAATTTATAAATCCGTTATTCCGTCCGCTTTCTTTACAAAAATTGGTGATTTCGTAGATAAAACAGCAATTCTTAATCAATTAAATAGTTTTCCGGTATGGAGTGGTTTAATTTCTAAATCAAATTCTTTGTTATCTTCGAGTAAAAATGATTTCAAGCAAAATTTTTTTCATTTCCCTAAATCCACTTTTTACTTACCTAACCAAATCAATCGACTTCAAAGCTTCGTTCCAAACTCATTTCAAAATTTGAAGTCAAAAAAAGTAGAAAGCTTGAACAGTTATAATATTGAGACAAATAAATCTTCTTTTTCTTCTCTTCGAGGGTCTGAAAGAAATGAAAATGAATTTCAATATTTTATTAATCAATTTTTTCTTTCTTTGCCAATCGCCCGAATTCAATATAAGGATTTTGGTTATTTTTTCTCTTTTTATTCTCGTCTACCCACTCTAACATCATCAAAAATTAGTTGGAAAAGGAATAGTAAGGTAGAAAACAAAAATTTTTCAATATATAACAAACCAGCTAATTCGATTTTTCCATATAACATGTCCTCTTCAAGGACAATGCTTGAATTATCTACTTTTAAAAGAAAAAATTCTGATTACGATCGATTTTTAATCTTAAATTCTCTCACACAAGAATTTAAGACAACAACAGAAATAAAAAGATGTTTTCATTTTCACTGGTTTCCTCATAAATATAAATTTCAAACAGGCGGCTTAGTTCAAAACCAATATTTTTATTTAACTGAAGATTTGACTCAAGGTCAAATCTTATGGGTTCCCGAAGAATTTTATAAAGTGTCTTTTTTTCAAACTTCAACTTTAGCAAATTTACTAAACGCCACGTGGATTAGTAAAGAAAATCCTTTGATTTATCAAATTAATCGACAAGGTGAAATTAATGTTTTGAATTCCACTTTTAATGGCTATTTAACAATATCAAAGTTATCTTTTCAAAACAAAAAAAATAGTTTTCGATTCTCTAAACTATTGCCACATCAACGGAAGCAATTTTCTAAAAACGATTACAACATCCGTCAATCCCAGGTTAAACCTATTTCAAAAAATATTGTTCGCACAAGAATCTCGCGAACCTCCCTTCTGTATCAATCGAAGATTGATATAGAGGGTTTTTCTTTTCACGATCAAAGCGATCAGAATAAAAATTTAAGTTATTTGTTTACCTATTTATTGTCAAAGACAAAAAGCAACAAATTGAATCATTATGGACCTTTCCGAAAAACAAGAAAAAACTATAAAAATTTTATAAAAAATCCTTATTCTTGTCTCAATTATCGTAAGAATGACAACAGGATAATTGAACAAAAAAGATCTATTCCTCAAAACCGTACATGGAATACAAAAGTTAGAAAAAATTATTTTAAAATAAAAAACAAAAGATTCTCGAACCAATTGTTTTTAAGAAATGCTTTACAAGAAAAAATTCCACATACAGATTTTAATATTCAATTTAATAAAACCCTAAATAAAATAGAAAATCCAATTGAAAATCAAAGAAAATTTTTAAAATATATTTTTGCTTTTGTTTTGAAAGGGCAAAAAGCAACAAAATTTAATTTATCAAATTTTAATTTGATAAAAACAAACAATTTCGATTCACAAAAAGCTCTACTTCCTTTGCGAAGCACGAAATTGTTTTCAAAAACTAATTTGAAGGTTAAAGAAAATATTGAAATTCAAAAATTGAATAAACAAAATTTATTAGATTTTTTCCAAAAAAGTACCGAATTTTTTCCTTACCATCAAGATTCAAAAATAAAAGATTTAACTTTTAATTTAAATCCAAAAAAATTGAATAACAGTTTTTCTAGTTCCAATAAAAGTTTTATAAAGCAAACTAAAAAATCCGGTGTTATTAGACCTTCTGCAACAACAAGAAAACTTAAATTCCTAGAATTTAAAAAATCACAAAGTTTTACTGGTAACGCTAGGCAAGAACAAAATGTAGAAAAACTATTACCAAATATCTATCAGATTAACGTAAAACCGGGATGGTTATTTTTTCCAGAAAACCAACAAACAGTTTTAAAATATCATCAATCATTCTTTTCTGCGGCACAACCAATTTTCGGCAAGATTTGTTTTGATCAATCTTTTATTTATTTAGAACGTATCTTATTCCCTAAAACATATTCAAATAAAAATTTTGAATTTTTGACAAAAGAGTTTCTTTGTTTCGCGCTTTTTGACTTAAACGAAAAAACTTTTTTAGATAATTCTTTGCAAAATAAAATCGATCAGTTGAATTCTGCAACTTTGGATACCCAACTAATTACAAAAACGAGATCTAGACAGATTACGGAATCTAAGAATTTAAATTTAAAGAAGAAATTGGGATTATTTGAATTTCAATATCAAACTCAGAGAACAGAAAGTTCAGACAAAGAAGCTAAAACTAATCAACGTCAAAATTTTAAAAATTCTCAATTACAGCCTCTCGTTCCGAATATTAGAACCCGTTTTTCTGGGCAGGAAACAGAAAATTTAAAGGGTTCAAAAACAAAAAGGAACAAACCTTTTTTTATCACACTTAAGAGTATTACCAAAGATTGGTTTTTGAATTCAAAAGTGATTCCTTCTTTGATTTTTTTGTTTCGTGTTATTTTATCGAATGGTGAAGTAGATACTAATTTTACAGAGACAGCAACAAATTCGTTCCTTGTAGGGGCAGAGAAAGAGCGAAATTACTCTTTCAATTTAAAAAAAGATCTCACAATTTATAAAAAATTTATTGTGAGCCAATCATTTTCTTCCTTTTTTATAATAAACAATCTTAATTCTCAAAAGTTTAAAAAATTATCTTCTAAAGAAAATGAAATAAAAAAGATTTTTTATTTTATTTTTAAACCATTTAGAACTACAAACAATAAGTTTTTTGATCAATTATTTTTTAATGAAGCACACGATTTTTTCACTTTTGATGGTGCAATAAAATCAGATATTTTAGAAGAGAAAAGAGCAACCTTACCTTTTGAAATACGGGATAAAGTCGAAAAATTAAATAAATCGTCAATTTTTAAAAAATCACGCTTTATAAAGGGTGAAAAGCTTTTATTAAATTCAGTTTTCAGTAAAAAACCAAAGTTTCTTGTTTTGGTTCGCAAGGTTAAAGAATATTCATTGTTGACCGATCAAGAATACAAAAAATCAATTTATCGAATTAATCAAAAACCTCTAAAAAACTCGATAAAAAATTCTCACAGATTCAATAAACAACAAAATACTAGGGTTTTTTCTTTATCGTCAGGTGTTGATTTAAAAATTAAAAAAAGATCTCTTTTTAAGAAGTTTGGTAAATTTAGAAATTTGCGTCAAAGTAACTTCTTAGAGATATTTCTTTCTTTTAACATTCCAACAACTTTTCCTTTGAAATTATCGAAAATTGAATTGCAAACATTAACTTATAATGGTAAAACAGGTCTTTTTGCAAAAAAATCCGAATTTAGTGATACCCTTGAAAAGGAGAAAAACTTCTCACTGAAAACAAACTATTTAGACCAAAATAAGATCAAGTTCTTACGGCGTTGGCCTTTGATTTCTTTAACCAATTATTTTAATTTGACTTTCGTAGGAAAAGTATACCTTTCTAAATTTATGGTACCTTTTGCCACTAATGACGAACATAAGAAAACTCAAAAAAATAATTTGAAATCTTCGATATTTCAAACAAATTACAGTAAAATTTTAGCCGATAAAGACGGCTGGGTATTAAAAAACAAACCGGCAACCTCAACCTCGTTTTTAAGCCCATATCGTGGAGAAATTACAGCAATAAAATCAGATTCTAGCTGTCTCCTATTAACTGATTTAGATCAAGTAACATATGATATTCGAGGGGAAAAGCCTGAAGTTGCGGTTAGCCAATTGGTAAGATATGGAGAGAAATTGACAAAAAAGATTGGTACTACTGAACCTGGCCAAGTTATTGAAATCGAAAAAAATCAAATAACTTTACGACGTGCTCAACCAATACTTTTTTCTTCACGAGGTATTTTCTACGTTAATCATGGAGACTTTGTTGAAAAAAAATCTCCCCTTTTAACATTGTTTTATCAACGATTAAAAACTGGTGATATTGTTCAAGGAATTCCTAAAATTGAACAACTTTTTGAAGCACGACAAACAAAAGAAGGGAGTATTATTCCTGATAATTTATCAGATAAACTTAATCAATTTTTTAATTATTATCGTCAACATTTTAATCTCAAAGAAGCGGTAAGAAAAAGTTTAGAACAAATACAGCAAATTATCGTAGAGGGTATTCAACAAGTATATCTTTCTCAAGGTGTAGTTATTGCCGATAAACATATTGAAGTTGTAGTTCGTCAAATGACGTCAAAAGTTCGTATAACTGAAGGGGGGAAAACTGGATTTTTACGGGGTGAGTTAATCGATTTAGAACGTGTAGAAAATGTTAACATTGGAATAAAAACAGTAAACCGAGGAATAGATTCACAAGAAGCAGAATATGAGCCGGTTGTTTTAGGAATAACTAAAGCTTCTTTAGAAGCGGAAAGTTTTATTTCAGCTGCTAGCTTTCAAGAAACGACAAGAATTTTAAGTCGTGCTGCTATTGAAGGAAAAACAGATTTTTTAAGAGGCTTAAAAGAACGAGTAATTTTAGGTGATCTTATACCGGCGGGAACAGGTTTTTCCTTATTTTATGAGCCTTTAGTTTTACCTTCTAAAAAAATGAGACTAAATGATGTGTCAAAAAAATCTTAAAATCTATTATAAGATTTAGCCTATAACGATTTATCCAATTTGGGGATTTTTTTTAGTTTTTTAAAAAAATGCTTCGTACGAACAAATTCCTTGTGCGAAGCACTTTTTTAAAAAAACTAAAGAATTGCTAGGCCCTATACAAAAAGAAATTGCACAACCACTTTTTTGGTTAATGGCTCTCCAAATAATAAACTTTGTAAGCTTTCAAATTTATTGCTTTAACCATAAAACAACGTCAAAAAGGAAATAGCAAAATAATAATTTTTCCTTGCGAATCCTGCTTCGAAAGCTTACTTGCTTTTGTTTTTACCGGGTAAAAACAATAAACTTCATTTGTTTTTAAGTAAAATTTATATTATCTTAATATTTTTTGAAATAAACATGAAAAAAAAATAAAGCCTTTACTTTTCGAGGAAAGATCTAAGAAATTATTATTTAATTTTTTCTTCTTAATTTTTACTAAATAAATAAAAATATTACAGTTATATCTCTTACCCTTTAATCATCGAAGATTTTGCTTCGCATGAAGCGTAATTCACGAGTTTCGTGCTTCGCACGGAACCTCTTCTTTACTTATCTTCTGCCCTCCTTCGGAGGGCGAGTATTGAGTTAGAAGTGTTGTTCACGAGTTTCCGAGAAAACCTTTTTTTACCATTTCTTTTTGAGCCTTTGGCTACATAAATTTTCCGGATGACAAATGAAAGCATCTTTCTTTCTTAAAATCGAAGACACCAAAAAAAAGGTAAAAGCTATCATAATATTGAAAAGTGATGTTAAAAATTACTACTTTATCATCAAGTTAAGTGATTATGAATTACATCCCATACGCTTACCATAAAAAGGTAAGCGTAAGAAATTACGCAAGTAAACTTGCTTTTGTTTTTACCTGAGGTAAAAATATTAATCATGCTTCTTTACCCTTGGGACGAAGTCCTAAGTGGCACCCCTACGGGGTGTTCTTGCTTTGCAAGGATATAAAGGGTTATTTTAATTTAGAAAAGCCCAAGTGTTAAAGAAATATCAATAGGTAATGTTGCACCAATTCCTAACCAAATAGAAGCTACTGTACCTATTAAGAAGACTGTAGTAGCTACTGGTCGACGGAAAGGGTTTTGAAATTTATTAATGTTCTCGATAAAAGGAACGACTAATAATCCAGCTGGAACAGCCGCCATTAAAAGAACTCCTAAAAGTTTATTTGGTACTGTTCTTAAGATTTGAAATACTGGATAGAAATACCACTCAGGTAAAATCTCCAAAGGTGTAGCAAACGGATTTGCTGGTTCACCTATAACTGCAGGGTCTAACACAGCTAACCCGATTACGCTTGCAAAGGTTCCTAAAATAACTACTGGGAAAATATAAAGTAAGTCATTAGGCCATGCTGGTTCACCATAATAGTTGTGACCCATACCTTTAGCTAATTTTGCTTTTAAAACTGGATCAGACAGATCTGGTTTCTTTGTTACAGCCATAAAATCTCCTTTTTTTTGCAAATTGTTAATTACAATTTTAGTGTTTTTACAAAGTAAAAACTAAAGCAAGCATTTTAAAATGCTTACCAACAGCAAAACTTATCGATTTTAAGGAAAATACGAATAACTTCCATTTAAGATTCCAATCCTAGGGAAGCCCGAAAAGCCTCTATTTTTTACTTTGCCCCAATGACAGCTCCCCTGCCACTTTGTTTTTTGAAGGGAAACCAAGGAAAATCCGAAGGATTCCCACTTCACACTTTGTGTCAAGGACAATCAAAAAGCACCATTTAGATTTTTCTTCCAAAGTTTTGGTGAAAAAATAGTGAATCGATAAGTTTAGTTTATTGATCTATTTGCAACCAAATAGTTGTAGATCGAAAAGAAATTGTCATTTAAAGGGGTCCTGAAATACCCTGTTTTCGAATCATTAAAAAATGCATTAGCATAAAAACAGCTGTTGCTAACGGAAGTACAAAAGTGTGAAGACTATAAAATCTAGTTAATGTGGATTGACCAACTCCAACACCTCCTCGTAATAATTCTACAACAGTTGGACCAATCACAGGAATCGCGTCAGGTACACCAGTTACAATTTTTACGGCCCAATAACCTACTTGGTCCCATGGCAAAGAGTAACCTGTTACTCCAAACGAAACAGTACAAACCGCCATGATAACTCCAGTAACCCAAGTCAATTCGCGGGGTTTTTTAAAACCACCAGTCAAATAAACTCTAAAAACATGCAAGATCATCATTAAAACCATCATGCTTGCTGACCATCGATGAATTGAACGAATTAACCAACCAAAGTTAACATCAGTCATGATATATTGTACAGAAGCAAAAGCTTCTGCTACTGTCGGACGGTAATAAAATGTCATTGCAAAACCAGTTGCTACTTGAACTAAAAAACAAGTAAAAGTGATACCACCTAAACAATAAAAGATATTTACATGTGGTGGAACGTATTTACTTGTAATGTCATCAGCAATAGATTGAATTTCTAAACGTTCTTCGAACCAATCATAAACTTTGCTCATAAAATATAATTGTTCCTTATAAATTGTTTGATCACAATTAGGCTTAAATAATTTATTTTTATAATATTATAATTTTTTTTATTGAGTGATAAAAACTTTTAAAATAAACCATTCTTTTCTATTTTCTTCGCTCAAAAATTTCGCGAACCACTTTTTTAACCCGATATTGGTGGAAGATAAGTAAAGAATAGGTTATCTCGGAAACTCGCGAACCACGCTTCTTATCATCTTTGATGGTTAGAGGGTAAGCAAGTATACTTGTTTTTGGCAGCGAAGCTGTCCTTAGGTCTTGCTCATTAACCATGGTTCGCAAAGGTTAGACGATTTTTTGCTCTCTTGACAAAACTTAGAATTCTCTAACTTCTATCCAAAGTTGTACATAAATCCATTAATATTGGATTTCTTTTGGGGATGGAGGGACTTGAACCCTCACGGTTCTAAAAAACCAACGGATTTTAAGTCCGTTGCGTCTACCAATTCCGCCACATCCCCAAGAAGTGTTAAAAAAAGTATACCACAAAATAAAAAAATAATAAATATTTGTTATTTTTTTATTTTGTGGTATACTTTTTTTAGAAAATATAATTTTTCTGAATAAAAATCGAAAATGAGAATTATTTTCTCCTATTTAAAATACAAGATTTTTTTCCTTAACAAATTTTTCCACTTTTTATTTTTGAAATGGTCAAAACGTAATATTAAAAGATTTTAAATCCTGCATAAAAATTCAAACAAAATTCAACTTTATTTTTCAAATTCTTCTATTTTTTCGTGATAAAAACACTATTTAAAAAGCAAGTTGTATACCGATTTTGAATCAAGGGTCGATGCCCGAGTGGTTAAAGGGGGCGGATTGTAAATCCGTTGGAAATTTCCTACGCTGGTTCAAATCCAGCTCGGCCCAAATTGTTTTGTTTATTTTTATGACTAATTAAATTGACCTTTACCTTTTTTTACCTTAAAATACTAAAATTTCAAAGATCAGTAAAAAGTGAAACTTGTTTATACTCTGCTTCTTTGCTTTGGTAAACTAAGAGAGTCCATTTAAACCATCCCTCGTCTTCAAATCCGGACGTGAAATCTTTATCTCATCCCGTTTCTGCAAGTCTCGAGGACTACTCAATCTTTAGAAAATTTAGAGAACCGATGTTAGCTACGGTGAGGAAGAAAAAGGGCCGGATAGGAAACCGAATATAAAATTAACCGTTGGAAAAAGATTCTGTATTAATTTATATTTCAATTTCAGTAAGAAGAGAAAACTAAAAATGAGTTAATTAAACCATTTCTAATGGGATTTGTAAAAATTTGGCTAATTCTGCTGCTTCCTCCTCTACCTCTTCTAGCGTTAAAGGTTGGCCTATTCGGGTTAAAGGTATATCGCGCCTTACTGATGAAGTTGAATTATCTGAATTTTTGGCATTACCCTTTACTCGAATATAAATTATTCGTCGAGGATTAATTCCTTCCTTTAATTCAACTCTTATAGCTTCAATATTTTTCATTTCGTAAAAAAGGTCGATACGTCTATTTTTACCCGGAAAGCCCCATCTAAAAATTCGGATCATTCCATCTTTTTTATTAAATTCATTAAAACCACCACCTACACTCCAAAAAAGGGTTAACCATAAATAAGAACTAAAAACAAGTCCTAAAAAGCCATAAAAGCACATAACTAAACCTTGTGGAAAAAAAATAATATTTTTTGAATTAATAAAAGGTACTAAATCATAATTTAAATAACTTGAAATACCGGTTAATAAAAAACCAGAAGACCCAAGAAAAAGTATAGAAGCCCACCAGTAATTACTAAGCCTTCGTGACCCGACTACAATATAGCGACGAATAAGTGAAGATTGTTGTTCTTCAGAAAAATCAATCATAATTTTATTTTATTATTTTGTTTTTGATTCCATTGGTTTCCGTGCGAAGCACAAATCTCGTGAACCACGGTTTTAACCCAATACTAATCGAAAAGGAGTAAACCTGGTTTCGCATTAGCACCCTTTATAAATTTTTTAATTTTTATAAGAGGTGCTATTTAGTGTTTCCAGGAACTTTAAAAATAGAATACAACTTTACGCGTTTTTTTGTTTTAGTCTTGTTGCTTTTCCAATCCGATCTCTTAAATAATATAATTTTGCTTTTCTAACTTTAGCTTGTCTAATTACCTCAATGTTTTTAAGAGAAGGTGAATGTATTGCAAAAATTCTTTCAACACCAATTCCTTGAAATATTCGACGTACAGTAATAGTTGAATTAAGACCAGCCTTATGTTGAGCTATAACTGTACCTTCATAAGGTTGAACTCTTTGTTTGTTACCTTCTTGTATTAAAACTCCAACTTTTACCGTATCTCCAATGGAGATTTGAGGAATTTCTGTTTTCAATTGATCTTTTTCAATTATTTGTACAAGGTTTTTAATTTTCATTTTTCTATATTAATTTTCAATTGACAATATTATTAATTTGAGGAAGCTTTAATTTGAAAACTTGGTTTGGTAAAAAAATGGATTTTAAAATAATTTATTTTTAACAATTTTTTTTCAGTAAAGCTGAAGTTCTTAAAAAATTATGTTTTCTTTTAAAAGAATAAAATTTTTATAGTAAATGCGAAGCATTTTTAGATTACATTTTTTCTATTTGTTTATTATGACTAAAAGAATAAATTTTTAAATTCTGTAAATTTCCCCTAAATCTTCACAAATTTGAATTTGAGATTTTTACTAAGAACCTTTTTCAGCTATTATTTTATGAAAGGAAATATTGTTTTTTTGGAAAAAGAGACAATATTTATTGACATATCTTAAAATTAGAATATTTTTCTAGCCTATACAGGAATCAATAGATATTTTTTAGTTGAATTATTCTTTATTTACCCTCGCAAAGCGTGGTTCGCGAGTTTCGGGAGCGAACCTCTTCTTACACTTCCTTTTTTAAGGGAAGTGTTCGGGTAAAGCTATTATTTTTATTTACCCATACTTTAAAATCTATGATTTTAAAGTAAGAATTGGGTAAATAATTATAAAACAAAAGGTGCGAAGCTGAATCGATTACCTGGTTTTTATTTCTGAAAGCTTTTATTTTTAACTGTATAAAATCTTCGCTTTTTTAAGGAAAAGATTTTCTTATTGAAGAATGTTAGAAACAACACCAGCCCCAACAGTTCGACCACCTTCACGAATAGCAAATCTCATTCCTTTTTCAATAGCGATAGGTTGGATTAGCTCAACTATCATTTTTACACGATCACCAGGCATTACCATTTGTGTATCGCTGTCATCATCTGCTCGATATGATTCGATTTTCCCTGTTACATCAGTAGTTCGAACATAAAATTGCGGTCTATAACCAGTAAAAAAAGGAGTATGGCGCCCACCTTCTTCTTTCGTTAAAACGTAAACTTGAGCTTCGAACTTTGTATGTGGAGTAATAGTTCCTGGTTTTGCTAAAACCATTCCACGCTCAACATCAGTTTTTTGAATTCCACGAAGTAAAACACCTACATTGTCACCTGCCACACTTTGTTCTAATGTCTTTTGAAACATTTCTAGACCAGTTACTGTTGTAGTTCGTGTGTCTCGTAAACCTACAAGTTCAACCGAATCTCCTACTTTAATAGTTCCTCGTTCAACTCGACCAGTTGCTACAGTACCACGTCCTGTAATAGAAAAAACATCCTCTACTGCCATCAAAAAAGATTTATCAGTATCTCTTTCTGGAGTTGGAATATAAGTGTCCACTTTGTCCATCAGATCAAAGATTTTATCAACCCATTTGTTATCACCACGTGTGATTGAAGGGTTTTCTGTTAATGCTTCTAAAGCTAATAAAGCAGAACCAGAAACTACTGGAATATCATCACCAGGAAATTCATAATTATCCAAAGTTTCACGAACTTCTAATTCTACTAATTCTAATAATTCTTCGTCATCAACTTGGTCTTCTTTATTTAAAAAAACAACTATATTTGGAACTCCAACTTGTTTAGCTAGTAGAATATGTTCTTTAGTTTGAGGCATTGGACCATCAGCACCAGAAACTACAAGAATAGCACCGTCCATTTGTGCAGCTCCTGTAATCATATTTTTTACATAGTCAGCGTGACCTGGACAATCTACGTGAGCATAATGACGATTTTCAGTTTCATACTCTACGTGTGCTGTATTAATAGTAATTCCTCGAGCTTTTTCTTCAGGAGCAGAGTCAATATCAGCATATTTTTTTGCTTTACCCTTGCCACCAGCAGCTAAAGCCATTGTAATAGCTGCAGTTAATGTTGTTTTTCCATGGTCTACATGACCAATCGTACCAATGTTTACATGAGGTTTTTTACGTTCAAATTTTTCACGTGCCATAAATGTTTATTCCTTTTTTTATAAAAAGTGCAAATTTAAAACTATTAGGTTTTGATTTAATTATTAAAGAATAGTTATCTTTTTTTTTAGGTTTAGTTATAGAAAACTATTTACATAACTTTGTTCTCTCGGAATTTTGTAAACCACGCTTCTAACCGTCAAATTTTCAATTTGATGGTTAGAGGATTTTTAAAAAAAATTTCTATTTTTACAATAACAATAATTAAAAAAAAGGGCAACTTTTTTGCTTAATTTTTTTATTCTTGAAATCGTTTTTGTTTTTTTCTAAAAGTTTTTTAATTTTGTTCTCTCGGAAACTCGTGAACCACGCTTTGCGAGGAAAAAAATGATGTAATAAGAAAACCAAATTGAAAACAAAAAAAAAATAGAAAGGTTGCTTAAGCAAGCTTTCGAATTATAATTCGCACTGACTTTTAATTTTAAATTTGTAAAAAAAAACTTTATACTTTGTAAAACGTCTTCACTTAAGTGATTTCTTTATTAATCTTTATTCAAAAGTATATTTTAAAAACGATATTTAGCAAAAGCTTTGTTAGCTTCTGCCATTTTGTGAACTTCATCTCGTTTCCGTATTGCATTGCCAATATTTTTAGAAGCATCTAAAAATTCGTTAGTTACTTTAACAACCATGTTTCGTCCAGATCGGGTTTTGGATGAAGAAAGTATCCATCGAATAGCAAGAGCAGTTCCGCGATCAGAACTTACAGCTAAAGGAACTTGATAAGTAGATCCCCCAACACGTCGTGCTTTTACTTCGACTAAAGGAGTTGCATTACGGATTGCTTCTTCAATAATTTTTACTGGATCTTGTTGAGTAGTATCTGCGATTTGTTTCATAGCCCCATAAAATATTTTGTAAGCTAATGATTTTTTTCCATTTTTCATAAGATGATTTACAATCGTATGAACTAAACGACTGTTATAAACAGGATCAGCAGATAATGTACGTTTTTTTGGGGTTCGGCGCCGAGGCATAATTCTAAGATTCTCCTTTTTTTGAAAAATTTTTCAATTTTTTGATAACTTTGCGTTTGATATAATAAAAATTTTTGTTGGATTGACTTTTTTTAGAATACTTACTTAGAAAAAATATTATACCTGACCTTAATCTTTTTAATTAAAAAATTTTTCCTTTTTAATATACACACTTTGTGACCTAAAAGAAAAAGTTTGCGCAACTAAATTTAATAATTTAGTTACTCTCTATAGCAGAGCAGAAAAATTGAAATTTTTTATTTTTTAAAGAAAATTGATGTTTGCTCGCAAACCACTGCGAGGGTTTTAAGATAAAAAATAAAAAAATATAAAATTACCGATTTTTTCTGTCATTTTTACAAAGTAAAAATGAAAAGCTTGAGTCACAAAATATAATTTCTGGTTTTAAAAATTCAATTTTAACACCAATTTCATTTTAAAAAAATATAAAGAACAGAATTTTCTATAGTAAAAATAACTTGTTGGATAAAGTCCTAACCATGTTCAGCTTTTTAAAAGTTGAAATAATTGATTTATTTCTTTAAAAATCCTTTAAAAAAGATTATTTTGGCCGTTTTACTCCATATTTTGAACGACCTTGAACACGGTTTTTAACTCCCGCTGTGTCTAATGTTCCTCTAACAATGTGATATCTTACACCAGGTAAGTCTTTTACTCGTCCACCGCGTACCAATACAACAGAATGCTCTTGCAAATTATGCCCAATACCTGGAATATAAGCAGTTACTTCAAAACCAGAACTTAATCTAACCCGGGCTACTTTTCTTAATGCTGAATTGGGCTTTTTTGGAGTAGTAGTATAAACTCTAGTACAAACACCTCGTCGTTGTGGACAAGATTGTAAAGCAGGGGATTTTGTTTTTTTAGATATTTTTTTTCTTGCGGATCTAATAAGTTGTTGAATAGTAGGCATGTGTAAATATATGCTTTTATTATTATTTAATTAAAATTGGCTGCTTTAAATTTTTTGAATTTATTATAAATTTTTTAATTTATACAGTTTTCTATTTTTTAATTTCACCTTTTATTCTTTTTATTAATTTAAATTAAAGAAAACTTTAAAAATGGAGAATTTATTTAAGACAAAATCAAATTTTTGTTTTTTTTTAAAGATCTAAATTATCAAAATTTATAATTGCTAATAATTATACTCTTTAACTTTGTACAATTTTAGTAAGTATAGTTACAAAGATTCAAAAACAAAAAAACAGCAGCGTTAATAGGATAACATATCCCCAAAATTTGAACAACTTAGACTTGAACTAATATTAAATTAAAATTTAATAATGTTTTTTAATTTTTAATTTAAAAATGATCTAGATCTTTTCTTCGAAATTTAATTTATTTAGATTTTGGTGAAATTTAAAATTGTAACTAATAAAATTTAATTTCTGATTTTTCTTGTTTTTTTATTTAAAAACTGTTTTAAAAAATTTGAAAGAATTTTCTCAATATATTATTTTATTTAAAAAAACTTTACTTTCAACTATCAAAAATAAAAAATATTGCGAAGTCTAGCTTTGTCAAACCTAGTTCCTGGTCTCTATTTTGAATGAAACCATAAAAAAGAAGATTTCTTTTTTGTTTTTAAGAAGTTGTAAAGTTAGCTACTACTTCGCATCATTTTTAGAGCAATAATAGTCAAAAATAAAGTTTTAGAATGATATTGAAAGAGTAGATTAAAAAAATAAAAAACTAAATTTTTTACCCTCTTGCAGAGGGTATCGGTAACTAAAAAGTGTTTTCTCTCACAATTTTTTATTAAAAATTAAAACGAGAATACTAAAGGATCTGGGAAGAAACGATTGATTTCAATAATCAAAGCAGCTGTAAAAGTAAACCAAATCGTAGCAATAACAGGGGCAGTAGAAAGGTAAGTAGTAAAATTTTTCATATTTTTTAATGGAAATTTAATTTTTTCGTTCCAAAAGTCTTTACAAATAGAGAAGTCGCAAAATTCTCTCAAGATAAAAGACAATTAATTATTTGTAAATTAAGGTTATGCCGGCAAATTTATAGTTTTATCTTATACCTTTATATCTTATAAGAAATTTCTGGATATAAAACATTTTAATTTACTTAAAATTGAAAATTTTAGAACCTATTTTTTTCACCCTTGCAAAGCATAGTTAATGTTTTTTACCTGAGGTCAAAATAAAAGCAAGTATACTTGCATAACCTTTTATTTACTCATCTTCTGCCCTCCTTCAGAGGGCGAGTCTTGGGTTAAAAGCGTGGTTCACAAAATTACATTTTTAATATCCTCGCAAGTGGATTGCGAGCATTGCGAGCAATCTTTTATTTTAAAAAGTTTTTTATTTAGAAAATCAAAGATATTAATCCTACAGCAAAGGAAATATTAAAATGTTTTATTTGGCTAAGTTAAATCAATAAAATTGACTGAAATAAAAACAATTTTAAAAAAAATTGAATAATAACTGTTTCTATTATTATAAAACGAAAAAAAAAAGAAACCATTTTTCTTTAAAAAAACACTTGCATAACTTTATTACACAGTGTAATCTAAGAATATGTAAAGTATCGAGATGTAGCGCAGTTTGGTAGCGCGCCTGTTTTGGGAACAGGGGGTCGCAGGTTCGAATCCTGTCATCTCGATCTTTAAAAGAAAAAGCTAAAATGGTAAAGAAGCGTAGTTCACGAGATTCCGAGAGAACAAAATATTGCTTTTTGTTTATTCTTTTTTAACTTTATAAATCTTTAATTCTTAAATAAAATCTTTTAAAAATAAAATTTCAAAAATTTTTTGAAGTCAAGTTTGCTTTTTTTATTTAAACAAAAATGCAATTTTTATTAAAAAAATATTTGTTCACTTAAAAATATTGCGAACCACTCTTTACCAATCTTCGATTGGTATAGAAGGTTTTGGAATCTAAATTTTTTTATCAAAACGCCCTTAGTTCAGTTGGTAGAACGTAGGTTTCCAAAACCTAATGTCGTGGGTTCAAGTCCTACAGGGCGTGAAATAAGAATAAAATTAAATTTTTATCAGTTTATTTTATTTTGTTATTCTATTTTTAATAGAAACTAAGGAAAAACTATTCCATTAAAACTATTTTTATTTTCACAAGTATTGACCTTTAACTTAAAAAAATGGTTTAATATATATATGAAGCGGGTATGATGTAGTGGTAACATGTGAGCCTTCCAAGCTCTTCTCGCCGGTTCGAATCCGGCTACCCGCTAACTTTTTAATTTTTGAAACTAAATTTTTGTTTTCATAATTATTTTCTAAAAATCCCAACTTAAATTGTAAAAAAGATGTTGTACAAAATAAAAACATTCTTTTATAAATAAACATAAAATTTATTCATTTTTTTCCAATTTTAGCAAAAAAAGCTAATGCAAAAATTTTTTAAAAACGATTTTTAGAATTAAATATAAATTTTATTAGGTAGATAAAGGAAAAAGAATTTAAACTTTTAAAAATCTTCTCATAAATATAAAAAAATAATAATCTTTTGTGTATAATAAAATTAACAAGAAAATCTTCCTTATATAAAAAAGTTGTTTTATCTAAAATTAACTATTTTGTTGAAAAAAAACTTTTTATCTTTTCAATTATTTTGAAACTGTTAAAAAAGATAAAAAAAATCTCACTGTTAGGCTTGAAAAAACAAATTTTGTTCGCTAAAATCTTTCGAACCATGCTTCTAACCCAATACTTGCTTTCGGCAGAAGATGAGTAAAGAAGAAAGTTAGAGAAATTTATTTTTTAACTTATTTTTAGGTGCGAAACACGTCAAAAAATATTTTTTGTTGTTTTTGGCAGCGAAGCTGTAACCAATATTTTGTTTTAAAAACATAAAAAATTAACTTGTAAGCTTTTCTTACCCATCAAGGGAGATGCTTTAGTTTTTATCAGATACTTTAAAATCATCAATTTTACAAGGAAAAACTTTAATAACAATTTTTAAAGTTCATCCATTAATTTTAGTAGTAAAGCAACTGATAATCAAATAAAATTTTTCAAATTGATAAACTATAAATTATGACTCTTATATTTCAATTAACTCTTTTTGCTTTAATTGCACTTTCTTTTCTTTTAGTAATAGGAGTGCCTGTTGTTTTTGCTTCTCCTGAAGGTTGGACTGAAAATAAAGGTACAGTTTTTTCTGGTTTAGGTTTATGGATACTTTTAGTTTTTGCTGTAGGGATTTTAAATTCTTTTGTTGTATAAGATAAAAAATTTAGATATTTTAGACTTTAAAAAAAGCAAAACAAATAAAGTGCTTCCAACTCAAAAAAATATTTGGTTGCTTGTTTTAAAAATTGTAATTTTGCTTAATTTTGCTTAACTTTGCAAAACAGAATAGAAACTTAGTCAGACAAAAAATTAACTGTAAACCAATTTCTTGTTTTGAAGTAAAAATTAGTTCAATTTGCGAGAGTGTTTTGCGGTGTAAAACCTTAAAATTCAATAAATTGTATATCAAAATTTTGTCTTTAAAAAATTATTTTGCAAAGAAAAGCTTTTTAAGATCAATCGTTTTAAAATCAACAAAAACCAAAAAGTTCAAACTCTTTTTGTAAAAACTAGAACAAGTTCAATTCAAATTCCACTTTATTTTAAAATTTGCAACCAAAGATTTCTGAGTGTAAAAAATTGATTAGAACTCTGAAAATTCAAAGAATTTTCAGAGTAAACTATTGTTTTTTTTTATAATTTGTCATCTTTAATGAAACTTGAAAAAAAACTTTAAAACAAAAAATTTTTGTTCTCGATTACTTTTAAACCCTTTGAAATTAAAAATAAACTTTTACTCTTTTTTTTACTATATAAAAATTAGAAATTGTAGAAGATATTTTTTAATTTGCATAATCAAAAAATATTCTTTTTTGAAAATTTTTTGATATTTTTTGATTAAATCTTAAACTAATCAAAAAGAAAGAAACGGAAAAAGTCTTTAAAATTGAAAAAATAATTTTTAATTTTTTTTTGTAAGATTTGAATACTTCAAAACTACTCGTGAGTGAGTGGATATATTTTCGAGTGAACAAAAAGATTTGGGTTGAGAGGGATTCGAACCCTCGACCAGTCGGTTAAAAGCCGAATGCTCTACCACTGAGCTATCAACCCCTATAGATATTATGATATCATAAGGAGATAAAGATTGTTATTTTTTATCATTATAAAGTTTTTTACAATAATAAAAAAAATAAAAATTATTTGATTGCGAGCAATCAAGTTGCGAGGCTCTTTATAATTTTTTGATTTAAAAGTCTTTCTTTTTTCGCCTATTTTTATTTTATGAAATCATAAAATAAAAATGTTTGGTTAAAAAACTTTTACTTTGTATAAAAAAAAACTGTAAAAATTAACTCTAGTTTATTTTTTTTTAAGATAAAAAAATTGTTTTGTTTTTAGCTAAACCTTTAAAAATTATTTTATAGTTTATTTTCTTTCTTACCCTTGTGAAGCGTGGTTAATGTTTTTACTTGAGGACAACTTCGCTGCCAAAAGCAAGTTTATTTTCCTAATCTCTTCTTTACTGATCTTCGATTAGTATCGTGTTAAAAGCATGGTTGATGATATTTCGAAAGAAAAAAATCAAATTTAAAGTAAATTGATAAATTACTTTTATTTTAAATAGATTTTTTATCATTAAAAATGATATTAAAATTTTGATAAAATAAGATTTTTTATGTTGACATAAAGACAACAGTCTTGTTATACTTATTTATATTATAAAATTAATCAATTTTTAAGCCCTTGTGGCGAAATGGTATACGCACTTGTTTTAGGAACAAGCGCCTTACGGCATGTCAGTTCGAGTCTGACCAAGGGCAATAGTATATCAAGGAGTTTCTTGATATAATAGGTTTAACTTTTTGATTAAAGATTAGTTATATTTTTAATAATAAAATTATTGTTTTCTTCTAATAAAAACAGTCTCTCAGAAATCAAAATTAATTGAAACCTTTATTAATTTAATAACACTCTGATTTCCTGATTAGTCTGAATAAATATAAGACATCAATATAAGATTAATCTGGTGTTTCAGATTAATCCATTTTTATCCTTGGCACAAAGTGCAAAGTGGCGACTACATCGTCCTTGGTTTCCTTTTAAATAAAGGTAGCGAAAGTGTCAATTACAAAAAAGTTAAGTGTTTTTTTACCTTAAAATCCAAAATCCAAAGTATAACATTATCACATAAAATATTTAATTTGACAAATTTTTCATTAAAAGTTTAAATAAAATAAAGAAATATTTTAATAAAAAGATTACCCCCTTCGGTGGATAAAATTTAAAGTGATATATATTTTTTCTTCCGGCGAAATGAATATCAAAAAACACTTAAATTTTAACTAAACTTTCGAAAAAAGGTATAAAAAGTATTAAAATTTTCTATTTTAATTATTCTTGTCTGCTTTCGCTAAATCTGACAACTAAAAAATTTGGACAGTAAAAAACATAATCAAAAAATATCATAAAAAACCCTCGCAAGTGGTTTGCGAGATTCTCGAGCGAACAAAAAAATAAGAGTCAATTTTAAGATGAGATTGTTTGTGTCTACAAAAACTAAATTCTTAGTATGTTTTTTATACTTTCTATGCTTCCAAATCAAAAACGTCTAAGTAACGCCTATATAAGCAAAGATATAAAAAACAAATTAAATAAAAAATAATAAGTTTTATTTCAACAATTAAAAATTAATAATTTATATTTTATATTAGAAGGAGAAATTTATGCCCGTTCCAAAAAAACGTCAATCCAAATCAAAAACAAATACAAGAAAAAACACTTGGAAAAAAGAAGCTTCGCTGCAAACAACAAAAGCTTTGTCAAAAGCAAAATCGATATTAAAAAAAATGGTAAATAAAAAAGACAATTCTCAAAAGAAATAAATTTTTATACTGTTGTGACCTTTTCTTACTTTAAAATTAAAGTAAAGTTGCACAAGCAAGCTTGCAAACCCTGTTTCGCAAGGATAATCTTTTGAAAAAAAAAACTCCTTAATTTAAAACTCTTTTATAAAAGTGAAAACCAAGTCGGAAAAATGTAAACTTTTTACTCCCTTAAAAAGATACATAAAATCTTTTATTTAAGAAGTTATATAAAATTTGAAAACTCTAAGCTATTCAACATTTTAACTTTAAGTTTATTTTTCTAAATGCGAATTTAGAAAGTTTACATTAATTTCACAAATTACTAAGTTTCGAATGATTTTAAATTAAAATTTTTAATTACTTTTAGAATCAAATTCTAAATACCACTATTTCTATTTTTCTTTTTTTTGAATTCCATACTTTCTCAAAGAGAGTAAGGTTTCAACCTAAACGGGATGGTAAAGAAAAAGGGTTTTATTAAAAAAATGGTTTTAAATCGAAAATTTATTAGTTTATTAAAAACGGCGAAAAAGCTAAAAATCGCTTTGTAAAGCCAAGTTATAAAGGTAAGCAATAAAAAAATATTTTATACGAAATTATTTTTAAAATATTTTGTTTGTCTTACTTTTATCGAAATATTTTATATGCCTTTTCTATAAATTATTTATAGCTTTATAAAAAGATTTTGTTTCCTCGGAAAACCCTATGTGGGGGTAAGAACCACGCTTCTAACCCACGTCTTCTTCGAAGGTAAGGTTGGAGACCTCAAAGAGGGTAAGCGGAAATTGGCACTTAAAAAACTGATTTTAAAAGAGCAGTAAAATTTATAGGTAGAACAAAAACAAATTATTCTTTATAAAATAAATAACAACCAATATAAATTATGACTTCATTTTTTGATTTGTTTTCTAGTTTCTTTAAAAAATGGAAAAATTCGTGGAGTTGGCTTTTTACTTTTTTTTATCTTTTTTTTATGCTTATACTTCCGATTTTTTCACTTTTAACAACGGCTAGTAAAACCCTTTTTGATAATTTTTGGCAAACAGCAACAGAACCAGTAGCTTTATCTGCTTATTTTGTAACGCTTTCAATGGCTCTTCTTGCATCTTTTTTTAATGCTTTTTTTGGTTTTATTTTAGCTTGGGTTTTAGTTCGGTATAATTTTACAGGCAAACAATTACTTGATGCAGCTGTCGATTTACCTTTTGCTCTTCCTACTTCGGTTGCCGGATTAACTTTAGCAACTGTTTATAGTGAACAAGGTTGGATCGGATCATTTTTATCTAAATTTGGAATCCAAATAGTTTTTACGAAATTAGGAATTGTCATTGCAATGATTTTTGTTTCTTTTCCTTTTGTTGTAAGAACTTTACAACCCGTTTTACAAGAAATGGAAACAGAATTAGAAGAAGCAGCCTGGTCTTTGGGTGCATCATCTTGGAAAACTTTTCAAAAAATAATATTGCCTCCTTTGGTCCCAGCAATTTTAACTGGGTTAACTTTAGGGTTTTCTCGGGCAATTGGTGAATATGGTTCTATTGTAATAGTTTCATCTAATATTCCGTTCAAAGACTTAATAGCTTCTGTATTAATTTTTCAAAATTTAGAGCAATATGATTATTCGCGGGCAACTGTTATCGGGACTGTTGTTTTAATGCTTTCCTTATTTTTATTACTTGGAATAAATTTTTTACAAACTTGGAATCAAAAACATCTTAAATTTTAATTAATTTTTGCTAGCCCGTGCCTCCAAAGGAGGCACGAAAACTCCTCTATTTTTACATAAAAACAAAAAAATATTCTCTTATCCTTTATACCCTTGCAAGGCAAGGGTAAAAAAACATAGTTAAAATTTTGATCTCAGGACAGCTTCGCTGCCAAAAACAAATTTACTAGCCAAACCTCTTTTTTATGGATCTTCGATTAGTATTAGGTTGGAAGCATGGCACATGTCCCCATCCTCAATAAAGATTTTTTCTCGGAATTTCGCGAAGCGTGGTTTTTACCATCTTCGATGGTTAGAGGGGTTATAAATTATTGAAAAAATTAATTTAAAGAGAGTTTTTTAAATTTAGAGAGAGTTTTTAAATATTTTAATAAAAAAAGTGAAAAAAATTACATATGTCATTTGTAACAGCTATACGAGATTATGTTGAGCTGTTGAACACACTTTATGATTCAACAGCTGGTCATATTAATTCCCAAGTACTAATTCAAGAAACTATTCTTTTTTTGTTTACAAGTATTAAATACGTATTTGTTTATTTGATAACTTTTCAATGGTTTCGAGATTTATCTTATCTTCCTATTTTAGTTCCTGAAATATATTCGTCTCTTTTAAAAGAAAATTTTTTTTTAGAAAATCCTGTTTCACAGTTTTTATCTTTTATCGAACCTCGAAGCTATGAAAATAACAAATTCTTTATAGGTTTTTTAAATAGTTTTTTTCTATCTTTACCTATTTCTTGTGTTCATTTTATTTGGCTAAGAAGACTTTTAATTCAAGGAATTCCTGCCGGAATAGCTTCTGGATTTGGAACAGTTTTAGGGCAATGGTTCTTTACAACTTCGGTTGTGTTTGGTTTACGGTTTTTTATTATTCCGTGGGTAGCTTTAGAACCTTTGACTTATATAATGGGTGTTTGTCTTATAGTCAAAATTATTCATGATATGGCCCATGAAAAGTCATTTCGAATAATACAGCTCCACGAGAAAACCAAATTAATAAAAATTTTTTTACTAAATTTAATTCTTTCATGGACTGAACAAAGTTGTATTTTTCAGTATTTCGGAAATTTAAATTTTGGTCCTGAACCTACTGCATTAGAATCTTTTAATTCAACCACGGAACTGAATTCTTTTTTAACTCATGGATATTATTCTCTTGGTTTACTATTCGGGAGCGTTTTTTTTACATCATTATTTGGTTGGTTGTTTATTCGTTTAGGTATATTTATTCGAACATTTTTCAATGTTCAATTATCTGCATGGATGAATTCTTTTAATTTTGTTTTGCTTTCTTTTACTATAGCTTTAACTTTTACTTCTATCCCATACTATGGATTAGATTATTTAATAGCTAAACCTTTAGGTTTTGTTTCTCAAGATCAAACTTTAGAAGATACGATTTTTTCTCCAAATACTTGGAAAGAGGAAGTTTACTCAAAAGACAATGATCTCTCTTTACCTTATAACATGTATATGAATAGTGACTTAACACCTTTTGATCGTGGTCATTATCTTAAAATAATCCAATCCCAATCTGGTTTTCCACCACAGCCACAAAGCTTCGAAGATTTAAATTATCAAGGAGAAAATGCGTGGGCACAAAAAGATGGTAGAACCGGTAATCTTTTTGAATTAGATCGGTCTAGAAAAATTGTAAAAAATTTCTTTTCTAAAAATAAAAAAGAAGTTCCTTTTTCAATTCCCGAAGGTTATGCAAGTAAACTTGCGAACCCTGCTTCGCAAGAAGTAGAAAATCCAAATCTTAAAAAAGGTAAAGAAAAACAACTAGAATCTTTAACAGCGCGAAAGAATGTTAAATCTGAAACTTCATCTCGTTTTGATACAAATTTTAATGAAAATCAAATACAAAATTCACAATTAAACAACCCTTCGGCAGACACAGATGAAGATAATGATGAGACTCAATATAATCCCATTGATATTGAAGATTTGGGAAGAGAGTTAGTTGAAACCAATAAAAAAGATTCTTTTTTAAAAGATTTAGCAAAGTTAACAGATCAGGCTTTTATAGGAGAGTTTATAATTGATAATCCAAAAGCTCCAAATTTCAATTTAGAAAGATCTATTAAACAAAAATATTATTCTAATCCAGTCTACAAGTTTTTATTAAATATCGATATTGATTCATTTCTTTCAAGAGAACCTAAAAACATGAAGTTATCTTCTCTTCAAGAAAAACAGCTTTATGAAAAGCGTTTAATCTTGGCAAATTATTATGATAGTTTGCGTAATTATCAACAATTATCTGATACTGATCAATTTCTTACCCCTTCGGGGTCCCAAAATTTGAGTCGATCTTATGCAGATCGCGTTTTTAATCATCAATTTAAAGGAACATTAAAGGTAGTTCGTCGACTTTTTTCTGTAACCCTTGATTCAAAAGAAAATCCGGCAGGAGATCGTGTTTTAAAATTTGATAAGCCATTATATTATAGTAAGAATGAGAAAAAGCAAAAATTTTTTCATGAAGAATTACTATCTGACGATGATAATAATATAGAGAAACCTTTTTTAGAAATTACAGATTCTATTCCGTTTTATGCTGGTTGGGATCAAGAAACTAGAAAACTTGTTTTAACAAATAGATTGTTACCTCGTACCTCTGCCGGATATACAATTACACCAGACAAAACTTATACTCAATTTTTATCGAAAAACCAAAAAACGTTAAATAAACTCGAAAGGATTGATTTTACAGCATGGCCACTTCCAGAAAGCTTTATAAAAGATCAAAAGCAAAATCCAAAAAGTCAATCTAAAATTCCTTATAATGTTTTATTCGAATCGGTGGATGATCCAAAAAATGAGAACATGGATGAAACCTTTAAAAGTAAAGAATTAACAGCGGAAAATGACTGGAAAATAGAAACTTATCCTCCAATTCTTAACAAAATAAATTCTAATGGAATAGATGAAATTGTTCCTCCAAACCGAGGTGGTTATATATGGCCAGGAAATTCGAATTTAAAATTTAATATCAAAGAACTAATTTTACCTCGTCGAAATTAAAAAGGTTACGTTTTCCTTCGGGCGAAATTTGTTTTTGTTTTTACGTGCGAAGCACGGTAAAACCTTTAACTATACTTCTTTACCCTTGGGACGAAGTCCTAAGTGGCACCCCTACGGGGTGTCTTTGCTTTGCAAGGGTATAAAGAAACATTTTGCAGTTAAAATTAGTTATTTTAATCTTTTGATTTGACTGATCAAAATCAAAAATTTTGATCGGTCAGTTGAAATTAGAAAAAAAGTTGTTCCGTGCGAAGCACGAATCTTGTGAACCACGCTTCACGAGGGAAGAACTTTTAAGTTTCTATATTAAGAAGACAATTTGACCAGATAGCTAATATAAAAATTTAATTTTTAAATATTGATAAAATAACCTATAAATTGAAAAGTTAAAGAAGAGTTTTATTTCGTTTTAAAATAATTTTTAATTATATTATTATTTCTTTAGTTGAAATCAATAAAATAAAACTGGATTTATTAATACAAAAAGATTTATACTAAAAATAGAACCTCAATCTTACTTAATATTTAATTTGGAGTGAATTTTAATTATGTCACATGCTGTAAAAATTTATGACACTTGCATTGGTTGTACCCAATGTGTTCGTGCTTGTCCAACAGATGTTTTAGAAATGGTCCCATGGGATGGTTGCAAAGCAAATCAAATTGCGTCGGCTCCTCGTACCGAAGATTGTGTTGGTTGTAAAAGATGTGAATCAGCATGTCCTACTGATTTCTTGAGTGTACGAGTTTATTTAGGTTCCGAAACTACTAGAAGTATGGGATTAGCTTATTAATAACTTTACTGCCTTTATTTTCCAAGAAATATTGCAAATTTATAAAATTTGGTTCTTCGATTTTGTTGAGACACAAAATGTAAGCTCAAATATTACGAAAAACGTTAAAGGTAGGTTTTATCAAAAATTGAATTTGTCGATTTCAAATTACTAATATTTGTGCTTTTAAAATCTTTAAAGGAATAGCTTTTTTATTTAATAAAGATTTTAAAAGCACGTATCGTGCCAGTAAATTCAATATCCATTCTTTAAAATTGTAAAATTTTAAATAAGGAGAGGGTAAGAACATTACTTTGTCGGGTAGCAAAGAGCCCCCTCAGATCCGTACGTGCGAGTCAACTCGCATACGACTCAAGCGTTATTCTGTGGCTATGTCTTGCCACTTGCTTCGGAGATGGTTGGATGAACCTTTTTACTACGAATTAATTCCAAGTTTTTACCGATTAATTCAGCCGTAGAAGGCTTAGAATCAATTTTTTGTAATGATTAATGACAAACTTTATGTAATAGGACCTTATTACTGTCAATATTTCTCATTAACAAGCAATTATTCGATTGGAGAGGTAACGATGCCACCTAAGATTTCTAATAAAATTTGACAGTTTATAGATATAAAATATCCAATATTTCCCATATCTATCCTAAATTAATGGGAAGACCTCGCTTAGCCCGATGTTAATTGAACCGGCTTAAATTGCACTCCAGGGTTCTAGAGCGGCCTTTGGATTAGGCATAAAAAAAGCTAAGAGCTTGTCGCACGCAAGTTTTCTCTTAAAATAGAAATTCGTCAAAAACAGTAAAAAAAAAGATCTCAAAATTATAATTTTAACCTTATTTTTGTTTATATTTTATAAATTATAGTGATTTAGAAACATAAAAAGTTATAAGTTTTAAGATATAAAGAATAATATAAAAAAAAATGTAAGTCAAACAGAGTAAACAAAGTAAATTGAGAATTTAGTATTTTAATTAAATACACTAAACAAATTAAACTAAAACGAGACTGACGGGATTCGAACCCGCAACTTCCGCCGTGACAGGGCGGTGCTCTAACCATTGAACTACAGTCCCTTTACAACTTAATTTTAATCAATATTTTATTTTCTGTCAATCTTTTTTCCTCGCAAGTGGATTGCGAGCATTGCGAGCAATCATTTATAAAAATAAAATTTAATTAAAAATTAACGTTCTTTTCAACCGGAGGAAAATCTGATATAGTTTTCAAACTAAGAAATTTAAGACACTATTTCCTCCGGTTGAAATAGGAAATTAGACTTAATATTCTGACGAAGGCATTTATAATTTAGAAAAAAATTTACGATTTGACAGTCTGAATCTCTAAACCTATACAAGATTGGTAAAGAATTACGCTTCAAAATCTCGAAAAGAGTTAGAAATTTTGTGCCTTCGGCAGAAAAACTATTCCTTTTATACCCTTGCAAAGCAAGGACACCCCGTAGGGGTGCTACTTAGGACTTCGTCCCGAGGGTAAAGAAGCAGGGTTAATGAGCAGGACTTGAGGTAAAAACAAAGGCAAGGTTGCTTGCGCAACCTTTTTTAACTTTGAATTTACATAAAATGACCTTCTAGCTAACCTTTTAATTTTTTATATTAATAAAGAATGTAAAAAGAATTGATGTTTATATTTTTCTCTAAGATTTTATAAATATCAAATTTCTGTGAAATAAGTTTAATAAAACACTTTATTTTTTAACGAGAAAAAGGTTGCGCAAGCAATCTTGTGAACCTTGCTTCGCAAGGACAAGGTAAAAAATGAAAATAAGGGTAACAGGAAAATATAAAATTTAAAAAGTTCTAATTTATAATTAGACCTAAAACAAACTATTTTTGAAAGTGTTAATTCAAAAAAATTACTAAGTTTGTATCTTTTCCTTTTTAAAAATTCAATTTTTCAGCCCAAAAAAACAAAAAAATAAAATATTTAAATAAAGATGACTTTTGATACGCGAATTTTTTTTCTTATTAAAAAATTTGTTTTCAAATTAAAAGAAAAAACTTATATATTTAAAAAAAGTTTTACAATGTCCTTTTTTCTTTTGCTTGCTGGATTTTTATTCGGTAATTTATTTGGCACTTTTTTAAATATATTACGTTTTTTTATACCTTGGGATGGTTTTATCCTTTTGCTAATACTTCTAATTTTAGAAATAATTAGTTTTTTAAGTTATCAGAAAAAATACAGTTTTTTTATTCAACAGCCAAGAAATTCCAATCCTATCAATAAAAATATTATAAATCAAAGAAACGAAAAATATTTTTCGTTTTTCTTGTTACCAGAAAATCGTCCAATTTATAAAAATTTAAATTTTATGAAAATAGGTTTAATGTTTGGTTTTTTTATTGATGCTTTTAAAGTTGGTAGTTAATCTTATTTTTTAGGAAATAAAATATACCTTTCATTAAAGGGCAATACAATATTTTGTTCGCTCGAGAATCTCGCGAACCACACTTCTTACCATCTTCGATGGTTAGAGGAAACTTATTTAAAGTTGTTATTTTTTATTCGTCATAAAAACAAACTTCTGGACAGTTGAGTAAACTTTATTCTTTTTTTAATACTTTATTTTCAAAGACTAGTTGTTTTTTGTAAGTTTTTTTTAACCTTCAAATTCCATAAATTAAAAACACGAAAAAGATTTTTATTCTAAAAAAGAAGCTTAAGGACGACGAAGTTGCCACTTTGGTTTTCAATTCAAGGAGGCTCCGCCTCACTTGGTTTCCCTTCGGGACACCAAAGATCTTTTTTAATACGCCTCTTAAGTGTACCAATTTTGTTTTGACACATGAGTTCCTTATGTGTCAAAACAAAATTATCTTAGGGATGAAAAAAATGAAATTATAAAAGTTTTAGCCATTTTGTTTTACAAGTTGAGTCCAACCTAATCCTTGAAGGGATTGATTACGTCTCAATGGTCGTGTTACCAATTCTAAAATATCTCGTGAATTTGTAAATCCATGAATTTGTGCGAATGTAAATTCTACAGACCATTTTGTACTAATGCCTCGCGCCTCTAATGGATTAGCATGAGCCATTCCAGTAATAGCTAAATCGGGTTGAAGTTCTCGAATTCGTTGAATCTGATTATAATTGTCCGGTTTTTCAACAATTCGAGGCATTGGAACATTCATTTCAAGACAAGTTTTTTCAAGTAAAGATAATTCAGCGGCTTGAAATCTTTTGTCCATGTAAGGGATTCCAATTTCATAAACAATCATGCCACACCGTATTAAAAATCTTGCTAAAGAAACCTCTAACAAATTATCACCCATGAAAAATACAGATTTTCCTTCGACTAAAGTTAAATATTCAGTTAAACTTTTCCAAATATTACTTTCACGTTCCTCCAGACCTTGAGGTTGAATACCAAAAACTGAACAAATCTTTTCAATCCAAGCTCGAGTTCCATCAGGACCAATAGGAAACGGTGCTCCAATAAGTTTACATTTTTGACGACGCATTAAAGTTGTTGCGGTTCGACTTAAAAAAGGGTTAACTCCACACACATAAACGTCTTCTCCTAAAGAAGGTAAATCTGTATATCGTTGTGATGGAAGCCAACCAGAAACAGTTATACCTTGTTTTTCTAGTTCTAAGGTTAATTGAGTGGTAACTGTACTTGGAAGGGAACCAAAAAGGACCAGCGGAGGATGATTCTTTTCTTTTTTTAATAAGCTTTTATTTGTTTTTGTTTCTGTTTCTACAGATATGGTATTGTTTTTTTCTAAAAAAGACTTTGGTGTAAAATTTAAAAGGTTTTGCTGGGCAAGGATATTTGAGAATCCTTGGGACATAGTCCGAAGTGAAGCTTCGCCTCCTTGCGTTTTTAGAAAAGAAGATTCTGAAGATTTAAGTTCTTTGCTTTCGACAAATTTGTCCACAATTGTTTCTGTTTTATTATTAGATTCTTTTTGCTTACAACGATGAGCCATAGCTGCTAAAACTGTGTCTTCACCTTGAGTAAAAGCATAATCTAAACCATTTGCCCGAGCTACTACAATGGGAATACCTATTTCACTTTCTAATCTAGGTGCTATACCTTCTAAATCCATTTTAATAATTTCTGTTGTACAAGTTCCAATCCAAACAATTACACTAGGGTTTCTATCCTGTTTTATTTGTAAACAAAGACGTTTTAGTTCTTTGTAATCATTAAGTTGGGCTGATATATCTCCCTCTTCTAATTCTGCCATTGCATAACGAGGTTCAGCAAAAATCATTACTCCTAATGCGTTTTGTAAAAAATAACCACAAGTTTTTGTTCCAATCACTAAAAAAAAACTATCTTCTATTTTTTGATATAACCAAGCAACACAACTTATAGGACAAAAAGTATGATAGTTGCCCGTTTCACATTCAAAAACCAAAGCGTCTGATAAAGTTTTAGACATAATAGGAATTTTCCTTTTTTGTTAAAGCATTTTTTAATTTTTTATTCTTGTCTTGTTTTCCACCCGAAGGATTTTTTTAAAAAACAAGGTTGCGCAAGCAATCTTGCGAACCCTGCTTCGCAAGGAAATTTTGCCCGAAGGGTCTAAACCATCATAAAATCAAAAGATTCTTCTGTCTTTAGTTTTTGACTACCTTTAGTAGAATCATTTTTGTTTTGTTGTGGGTTTAAATAAAAATCAGAAAGTAAACTAAACAAATCACGATCAGGTAATTCATTAGGAACAACACCTTCGGGTTGAGACAATAGTTGATCTGCAATATTTAAATAAAAATCACAAACGTAATTTAAGGAATTTTCAGTCTCTGCCATTTCAAAAAGTGTTTTTCCCTTTACTCTAGAAATTCTGATGTCTTCTATTAAAGGAAGAACTTCTAAAACAGGCATAGGACAAACTTCTACATATTTATCTATCAAATCACGTTTCGCTGTTCTATTACCGACTAAACCAGCTAATCTTAAAGGATGTGTTCGAGCTTTTTCGCGAACCGATGCAACGATACGATTAGCGGCAAATAAAGCATCAAAACCATTATCTGTAATAATTACACAATAATCGGCATAATTTAAAGGTGCTGCAAAACCACCACAAACAACATCTCCTAAAACGTCAAAAAGAATTACGTCATACTCATAAAAAGCGTTTAATTCTTTTAATAATTTTACGGTTTCACCTACTACATATCCACCACACCCTGCTCCTGCAGGTGGGCCTCCAGCTTCTACGCAATCTACTTCACCATAACCTTGATATATCACGTCTTCCGGCCAAACATCCTCATAATGATAATCTTTTGCTTGTAAAGTATCAATAATCGTGGGTATTAAGAACCCTGTCAAAGTGAAGGTACTATCATGTTTTGGATCACATCCTATCTGTAAAACTTTTTTACCACGTCTTGCTAAAGCTATCGAAATGTTACAACTGGTTGTAGATTTTCCTATCCCGCCTTTTCCATAAACAGCTAATTTCATCGTGAATTCTCCTAAAATATTATTTAGTTAAAAGATCTGACCCTCTTTGAAGGGATAAAAAACTATGCACAAATAACATACTTGTGTCTTGTAATTTCTGACGAATTAATAATTTTTATCTTTTATTTTTTCGTTAAAAGGTCATAAGTTAATATTTTTGCGAAGCAGGCTTCACAGGCTTGCTTGCGCAACCTTTTTTCTTTTTTGGTTTAACTTAAAATTTTCTAATTTTATAACTACAAATAAAAATATATAGCAAAAAACAGGTATTTTTTAAGAAACAAAGGTAAAAAACAAAAGATGGTGAACAAGACAAAAGCAAAGCTTCTTATGTAAAAAATAACACAGTTAAAAAAAGTGCTTCGCACGAAGCACTTTTTAATTGTGATTTTAAAATTGTTTTTATTTATTTTATAAAAAAATAAAAAAGCATCGATTATATGTTTTAGTTGTCAAAAAGGTAAGATTATATATCAATTTTTTTATATTATTTTTACATCCTAGAATTTGATTTATCTTTTATTTTTTACTTAAATTTTTGATCAAAAAATCTTTTTATCAATCACAACTTTAATCGATTTGTCTTATTTCTTATCAAAAATTGTGATTTGTCTTTTACCTTTAATTTAAATTTTGTAAATTGAATTTTCTTTTTAAAGTTTTAATTTCTATGCTAGACTAAATTGCCTTAACTTTTTGGAGTCGAAGGAATAAAATTTTATTCTTAAAAATCTTTTCTAAAGATCCACATCTACGCCTTTTTAAATAGATTTGCGAACTGAGATGTTAAATATTTAAGGGTAGAAAACCCACTTAAAGGTATATGTTGGCAAAATAGCCTGCCTGTTTTATTTTTATAAATTAAATTTTAAATATAATTTTTTTAAATTTTAGAGAAAAATCTTAAAGATTAACATGTAATATCTTTGATCAAGGTTTCTAAAATTAAACCTTAGATATACAAATAAAAAATTAGTAAGGAAAAACAATCTTTTAGATTGTTTCTTTAAAAATCTCTTAACGATTACCGCTTTTCGAGAGGAATTTTTTCTTTTAGATTGCCCTTAGTCAGACTCGAACTGACATGCCTTAAGGCGCTTGCTCCTTAAGCAAGTGCGTCTACCATTTCGCCACAAGGGCTATAAAAATTTATCGTTTTTACATTATAAAAAAGGAATTTTTGTAAAAAAATTGTTCGCTCGAGAATTTCGCAAACCACTTGCGAGGGATCTTACCTTTCTTTAAAAAATAATATAATCGACAAAAAAAAATTAGAAGTTTCGATTTTAAAAAGTTTTTACAAATTTTTTGTTTCCTAACTTTTTTTAATTAAAAACACTCTTTCAAACTTCCTTTTATTTATAATACGAAAAAAAATTAATAAAAACAACCTCGTAAAATAATAATAACATTAACATTAACATCTGTTTGATCTAAAAAAAGAGTAATTTATATTAAAATAAAAGATTGCTCGCAATGTTCGCAATCCACTTGCGAGGATTTTTGATAAAAAAGTTCAAAATATTGAAATCACGGTATTGAAATCACGGTAATGATAAGATACTTTAGTAGAAATACTGACTATTTATTACACAAATCTTTTTTTTAATCTAAAAATTTAATGTAATTAAAATTGCTATTATATTTACAAAACTGGATATAATAATATATCTAGTTTTTCCTCTTAAGATTTTTTTAAACTAACTATATCATTATCTATAAATTAAAAAGAGATTTTTTTCCATTTTATTTATGATTTTAACAAAACTTGAATTGGTTAAATGATAAAATAGAAACGTTGATCCTTTTTATTAATTTTTATAAAAAATTATATATTTTATTCTTTGCGAAGCATTGTTAACAAGATTCTTTGCGAAGCAGGGTGAAAACTCTTATTCATAAGGGTTAGCAAGCTTGCTTGCGCAACCTTTTTTTTTAATTAAAAATTAATTTTAAAAAGAGCGAATTTACTTTTTTTCTGATAAAAACAAAATTATGGAATTTTTTCAAGTTCAAACATTTTTGGAAAATTTTTCTTTTTCGATTTTATTTTTATTAATGTTGTTTTATTGGATTGAAGCTAGCTTTTTTTCAACATCACAATATCATTTTTTAGGTTTTTTTGGAACAGTATTAGTTAATCTTTCATTGGCTTTATTGTTGATTTTACGTTGGATTGAAGAAGGTCATTTTCCACTTAGTAATTTATACGAATCGCTCATATTTTTATCATGGAGTTTCACTTTTATTCATATTATATTAGAAAAAACAACTCCTAATTTATTTGTTGGTGTAATAACGTCGCCAATAGCTTTATTGACCAATGCTTTTGGTGCTTTTACTTTACCTGCTGAAATGCAAAAAGCTAGTTCCTTAGTTCCTGCGCTTCAATCGAATTGGTTAATGATGCATGTCACTATTATGATATTAAGTTATGCTTCATTAATTATAGGATCTTTGTTTGCTATTCTATTTTTAGTAATTAGTTTTTATGAAGAAAACGAAGACAATAATTTACCTCTGTTTTCAATAAAAAAAGATAATATTAATGAAAAAAATGGTTTAAACCAAGAAATTGTCAATCAAAAATTGCCTCAATTGTCTAGCATCACTTTGCCGTCGATAACGCCGGCACAAGTTTCAAATACTTATTCAAACAATAATTCTTTACTTTTATTGAGAAATGTTCGGAAATTGAAAATATTGCAAGAAGGGAACAAAATCAATTATTCTTCACTTAATCAAAACCTTGATAACTTAAGTTATCGAATTTTAGGTATTGGATTTCCTCTTTTAACAATTGGTATTTTATCTGGAGCTGTGTGGGCAAATGAAGCGTGGGGCTCTTATTGGAGTTGGGACCCAAAAGAAACTTGGGCTCTTATAACTTGGCTTACATATGCAATATATTTACATACAAGAATAACAAATGGTTGGTCAGGTAAAAAGCCGGCAATAATAGCTAGTATAGGTTTTATAATTGTGTGGATTTGTTATCTTGGTGTTAATTTATTAGGAAAAGGCTTGCATAGTTATGGTTGGGTTCAATCTTTAAACAATTTCTTTTAGTTTCTCTTTATCAATATTTAAACTTTTTGATTTGTCATTCTGCTTTAAAGTTCTTGAATTTAAAACCATAGGCAGAATGGCTGAAAGGTTTAGTAATTAACACTTTTTAAGAAAGCAGGTCTTTAAACTTACTTAAAAATTTGAAAACTTCCACTCATTCTTATACCCATCTTCGATGGGTACAAAAAAAGAGTAGAGCAACTTTTAAAGCCTCGCGAAGCGTGGTTCGCGAGATTCCGAGAAAACAAATTTATGGCTAATTACGTATCTCTATAAAAAAAATAAACCTTTTTCTTAAAAAAATTTTTTGCATTGACTACAAATATTTTTATTTTTTGAAGTAACCGTTTTTGTGGTTGATTTCTTCAAACGTTTAAAAATTTTATTGAGAAAAATCAAATCATAGATTTGTCTATTAAACGCTTTCTAAACCGAAAATTTGTGAAAAATAAAAGTTTAAAATTAAAAGTTTAAGATTGCTCGCAATGCTCGCAATCCACTTGCGAGGGATGAGGTTTTTTATTCTTGTCAAAGAAAAATGTAAAAATATTAAAAAATTGATCAAGTTTTTGTTTTTTGATATTATAAAAATATAGATTGAGGCAAGGGCTTGTAGCTCAGTGGACAGAGCACGTGGCTACGAACCACGGTGTCGGGGGTTCGAATCCCTCCTTGCTCGCTTCCCTCAACAATTTTAAATCAAAGTGAAAAGGAATCTAGTTTCTGTTTAATTTTTTGCTCATTATCTTGTTTTTACGTTGTTTTATGATGGAAAATGTCTAAAATAAAACGAAACAGAACAATTTAAAAACTCAAATATCTATTTAAGATTTAAAAAAACTAATTAAAAAAAATGAGGTTTATTGTTTTTAGCAAATAAGAACAAAAGTAAGCTTGCTTGCGAACCTTTACGAACCTTTATGAATAAGAGTTTTCACCTTGCTTCGCAAGGAGAGCAAAAAGAAACATAATGATTCAAAAATGATGTAATCCATATTTTTTTCATATTTTGATTTAATTATTTCCTCTTTTAAAAAGGAGTGTAGGTTATGATGTCCTGTAATATTAGTACAAAAAAAATAAATTGTTTTATATTCTTTCTACAACAACGAAAGCAAAAACTAAGAAAAGCCATTCTTGCAAATTTAAATTCCTAAGTGCGTTCGCACAAAATAAATCTTCTTTTTATCCTTGTTGTGCTTATGGCAATATAGGAAATATGGAAAAGGAAGTTTCTTTTTTTAAAAAATCTATGTGCGGAGCACTTTACTCATCTCCTGCCAAAGGCCAGAGTGTAAAAGCTAATTTTTCAAATTTTTTTGCGAAAACTTTTAGTTATTCCCATCGACAAAAAAGCTCTTATTTTTGGAAAAAGAAACAAAGATTTAATTTAGAAGCTACAAATAATGAAAATGTTAACGATGCTTTATCTGATAACAAAATAAAAGAAGTTACAAATTCTTCAAACGATCAGAACCCGATTCAAACTTCTAGAACAATTGTTATAACTTCTGGAAAAGGAGGAGTAGGAAAAACTACAGCAACAGCAAATTTAGGAATGTCTATTGCTCGACTTGGTTACAAAGTTGCCTTAATTGATGCGGATATAGGATTAAGAAATTTAGACCTTCTATTAGGTTTAGAGAATAGAATATTATATACAGCAATGGACATTTTAGATGGACAATGTCGATTAGACCAAGCCTTAATACGCGATAAAAGATGGAAAAATTTATCTTTACTTTCAATTTCTAAAAATCGCCAACGCTATAACGTCACTAGAAAAAATATGGACAATTTAGTGAAATCTATAGCTTCATTAGGTTATCAATTTATTTTAATTGATTGTCCGGCTGGAATTGATGTTGGTTTTATAAATGCTATTTCCCCTGCACAAGAAGCTTTAATTGTTATAACACCAGAAATTACTGCAATTAGAGACGCAGACCGTGTTGCAGGCCTTTTAGAAGCAAATGGTATTTATAATGTTAAACTTTTAGTTAATCGTGTTCGACCTGATATGATTCAACGAAATGATATGATGTCAGTTCGTGATGTTCAAGAAATGTTAGGAATCCCTTTGTTAGGGGCTATTCCAGAAGACAATCATGTAATAATCTCTACAAATCGTGGTGAACCTTTAGTTTTAAAAAAGAAACTTACTTTATCTGGTATTGCTTTTGAAAACGCTGCTCGTCGGTTAATAGGTAAACAGGATTATTTTATCGATTTAACAACACCTTATAAAGGAGTTTTTCAGAAAGTACAAGAATTATTTTTTGGTTAATCTTTTAACAATAAAAAATGAGTTATAAATTTTTTATATTCTTTCAAATTGTTCCCATACCTTCTTCTTACTCATTTTTAATGAGTATTAGATAAGGTTGAAAACCTTGGAATCTTGTGAACCACGCTTCGTGCGAAGCACCTTTTAAAAAGGGTAAATGTGCCTCCTTCGGAGGCACGAAGTGGAAGGTCAAAAAGTTTTAAACAATAAGACCACATTCTAATTATTATTAGAATTTTAAATTTTAATAATTAAAAAAAGATTGATTTTCATTGTTTTGCAAAAATCAAAACAAAAAAGATTAGGCAAGTAAAAATAATTTTGGCAGCGAAGCTGTCCTCAAGTAAAAATATTAACGATGCTTCGCATGGGAAAAATACTTTTATATTTAATTTCAAAAATATTTTCTATAAAAAGTTTAATTAAATAATAAAGATTTTGGACACGAATAAAACGTAAAAAAAGCTTCCTTCTTTTTTAAATATTCTGTACTTGTTTATTTTTTTTATTTATGATAAAATTAACTAAAGAGTATATTAAAAATTTTTCAATTGTTAATTATTTTTCTTTTTATAAAAACAAATTTTATTTATTGTTTTTACCCGGTAAAAAGAAAAGCAAGCAATCTTGTAAATTATGTTTCTAATCTTTTTTGAAGGTTAGAAAATCCTGAGAAGTTATAAATAAGTATTATAAATTTTATTAAATAAATAAGGTTAAAGGTTTTGCCTACTTAGCTCAGTGGTAGAGCGTCCGTCTCATACGCGGAACGTCACTAGTTCAAATCTAGTAGTAGGCAATTAAAAAAAGATTTTGAAAAGAACCCACTTTAAAAACAGTCAATAAAAATGAATTATATCTTTTTTTTATTATTATTAAATAAAAATAGAAGAACAATAATAAAATACAAAAAAGATTGCTCGCAATGCTCGCAATCCACTTGCGAGGATATAGGTTTAAAATAAAAGTATAAACTAATTAATTAAAAGCCGTTGATTTTTGACAACAAATTGAGAAAGTGTTATACTTAAAAATAACAAACCAAAAAATATTCTTGCTGCATTAAAATTTAATTTATAAAAAGCAAGAAGTGAGTTTCTCTCGTTGGTTTTGTGAAAAACTGTTTCCATTGAAATGGAAATAAAAATTGTTGAAATAATTAAAAATTATCATGACTGCTATTTTAGAAAGACGTGAAAGCGCTAGCCTTTGGGCACGTTTTTGTGAGTGGGTTACTAGCACTGAAAACCGTTTATACATCGGTTGGTTTGGTGTTTTAATGATCCCTACTTTATTAACTGCAACTTCTGTATTCATCATTGCATTTATCGCTGCTCCTCCAGTAGATATTGATGGTATCCGTGAGCCTGTATCTGGTTCTTTATTATACGGAAACAACATCATTTCTGGTGCAGTTGTTCCTACATCTAACGCAATTGGTTTACACTTCTACCCAATTTGGGAAGCTGCTTCTTTAGATGAGTGGTTATACAACGGTGGTCCTTACCAATTAATCGTTTGTCACTTCTTCTTAGGTATTTGCTGCTACATGGGTCGTGAGTGGGAACTTTCTTTCCGTTTAGGTATGCGTCCATGGATCGCTGTTGCTTACTCTGCTCCAGTAGCTGCTGCAACTGCTGTATTCATTATCTACCCTATCGGACAAGGTTCATTCTCTGATGGTATGCCTCTTGGTATTTCAGGTACTTTCAACTTCATGATCGTATTCCAAGCTGAGCACAACATCTTAATGCACCCATTCCACATGCTTGGTGTAGCTGGTGTATTTGGTGGATCTCTTTTCTCTGCAATGCACGGTTCTTTAGTAACTTCATCTTTAATTCGTGAAACTACTGAGAACGAATCAGCTAACGCAGGTTACAAGTTCGGTCAAGAAGAAGAAACTTACAACATCGTTGCTGCTCACGGTTACTTTGGTCGTTTAATCTTCCAATACGCTTCTTTCAACAACTCACGTTCTCTTCACTTCTTCTTAGCTGCTTGGCCAGTAGTTGGAATCTGGTTTACTGCTCTTGGTATTTCTACTATGGCTTTCAACTTAAACGGTTTCAACTTCAACCAATCAGTTGTAGACTCTCAAGGTCGTGTAATCAACACTTGGGCTGACATCATCAACCGTGCTAACCTAGGTATGGAAGTTATGCACGAGCGTAACGCTCACAACTTCCCTCTAGACTTAGCTTCTGTAGAAGCTCCTTCTATCAACGGTTAAGCTTTAGTCTTTATTTTAAATTCTCACCTGCCTTATCGCAGGGAGAGTATTTTCATAGATTGATAACATATCTTCTTTGTCAGTGGGTTGCCCACTGACAAGGGTTTCAAACAAAAAATATATATAAATAATATAAAATGAAAATCAAAAATAAATTGGTTCGCTCGCGAAACTCAATTTTGCTTTTAAATCTTTCCCCTGCTTTGCAGGGGCGAAATTAATCAATAATTTTTGCCGGAGGAAAAGTTTAATAGAAAATTAGAAAGTATATAAAAAATTATTTTTAATAACGAGTTCCTACAAAAAGTGTAATACCTTTTCCTTGTGAAGCATGGTTCACAAGTTTACTTATGTCACCTTCTTTTTTAACTAAAAAATCTCAAAAATATATTAAAAAATCAGATAAATTTTGTGATGACTAAAAAACTTGTAACGTTATTTTTTTGAAACATTAGGACAAAGTTTTATTATCTTCTTTGAGGGCTAAAAACGTCATTCTTTAACAATTTTGTACTGTTATCAAAATTTAACTTGCACAAGCAAGCTTGTTTTTGTTTTTATCTCAAGTAAAAACATTAACCCTGCTTCCTAAGGAAACCCCGTAGGGGTCACACTTAGTTTCCCGAAGGGAAACCAAGGCTTTAAAATCTCATATTTTCAAGTAAGAGTAAACATTTTTTACAATCTAACAAATTTTGAGCAAAAATATCTATTTATTAAAAATAAGTTATCGTTTTTATAATTTTAATAAAAAAAAGTTATTTTCAAAAAATGGTATTATAAATTTAAAGTAATTTAATTAAAGATATTTTTGCTCTCCGGAAAAATAGACATAAAACAATATCTTTCGATTCAGATTATATCTTGATATCAATTTTATTATTTTTATACACGAATTCAGAATATTTTGAGATATTTTTTTAATTATGTCAAAATTTAAAATTAAATAAATCCGAGAAAGCATAATTTTTTTTCAACCTATTACTTTGAATTTAAATCTTCTATTTATAAAAAATTTTAGTCTTTTAAAAAAACTTAAAATTTCGTCTTTTTTGTTTTTGAAAGATTAAGTTACAAAAATTTTAAATTGGGATCTATTATAGATACTTTTTATTACCTATAAATTTTGATGGCAATTTCTAGTAATAACTATTTTAACAACGGGCAGAGTGTATGATCGTAAAATTTTTGAATTTATTTGTTATAAATGGCTCCACAAACTGAAACCAAAACAACTTCTGGCTTTAAAGCAGGTGTAAAAGATTACCGTTTAACATATTACACTCCAGACTATCAAGTTAAAGATACTGATATTCTTGCAGCGTTCCGTATGACTCCTCAAGCAGGTGTTCCACCAGAAGAATGTGGTGCGGCAGTTGCTGCGGAATCTTCTACTGGAACTTGGACTACAGTATGGACTGACGGATTAACTAGTCTTGACCACTACAAAGGTCGTTGCTACGACATTGAACCAGTTGCAGGTGAAGAGAACCAATACATTGCATATGTAGCATACCCTTTAGACCTTTTTGAAGAAGGTTCTGTAACAAACTTGTTTACTTCTATCGTTGGTAACGTTTTTGGATTTAAGGCTCTTCGTGCATTACGTTTAGAAGACCTTCGTATTCCACCAGCATATGTGAAAACTTTCCAAGGACCTCCACACGGAATTACAGTAGAACGTGATAAACTAAACAAATACGGTCGTTCTCTTTTAGGTTGTACTATTAAGCCTAAATTAGGACTTTCTGCAAAAAACTACGGTCGTGCATGTTATGAATGTTTACGTGGTGGTTTAGACTTTACTAAAGATGACGAAAACGTAAACTCTCAACCTTTTATGCGTTGGAGAGACCGTTTCTTATTCGTTGCAGAAGCTATTTACAAATCTCAAGCAGAAACTGGTGAAATTAAAGGTCACTACTTAAACGCTACAGCAGGTAACTGTGAAGAAATGATGAAGCGTGCTGAGTGTGCTCGTGATTTAGGTGTACCTATTGTTATGCATGACTACTTAACTGGTGGTTTTACTGCAAACACTAGCTTAGCTTCTTACTGTCGTGACAATGGTTTATTACTTCACATCCACCGAGCTATGCACGCTGTAATTGACCGTCAAAGAAACCACGGTATGCACTTCCGTGTTTTAGCTAAAGCTCTTCGTATGTCTGGTGGTGACCACCTTCACTCTGGTACAGTTGTAGGTAAATTAGAAGGTGAGCGTGAAGTTACTTTAGGTTTCGTAGACTTAATGCGTGACGACTACATTGAAAAAGACCGTAGCCGTGGTATTTACTTTACTCAAGACTGGGTGTCTCTTCCAGGTACTATGCCAGTTGCTTCTGGTGGTATTCACGTTTGGCACATGCCAGCTCTAGTTGAGATTTTTGGAGATGATGCATGTCTTCAGTTTGGTGGTGGTACTTTAGGCCATCCATGGGGTAATGCTCCAGGTGCTGCTGCAAACCGTGTAGCTCTTGAAGCTTGTGTTCAAGCTCGTAACGAAGGTCGTGACTTAGCTCGTGAGGGTGGTGACATTATTCGTGCTGCTTGCAAGTGGAGTCCTGAATTAGCTGCTGCTTGTGAAGTTTGGAAAGAAATCAAATTTGAATTTGATACTATTGACAAACTGTAATAAGTCGTAAACTGAAATTAACAGAATTTCCAATCATCGATTGTAAAGTTGCGCAAGCAACCTTGCAAACCGAACTATGCTCTAAACAGATTATGTAAATAATCTGATCCTTTTATGATTTTGGTTTGACTCCATTTTTATGGAGTCAAGCCTTCTAACCATCGAAGATTTTGCTTCGCATGAAGCGTGGTTCACGAGTTTCGTGCTTCGCACGGAACCTCTTTTTTACTAATCTTCTGCCCTCCTTCGGAGGGCGAGTATTGGGTTAGAAGCGTGAGTCGCGAGATTCTCGAGCGAATAAATTTGTGTTTATTTCTCAGCTTTTTTATCGATCGTTATTTTCTTTTACTTAAAGATTATTTATAAATATTTCTTTCTTTTGCTTTTCTTTCCGTTGTCAAAATTTTAAGTGTTTAAAAATTCAACATTAAAGTTTTTGTTTAAAAACAAATGTTTTAACGTTACTGTATATTGTTTTTTTTACACAACTCCTTTCTTTCAAAGAATTAATTTTTGCAATTCTTTTTTTTATGATAAAATAAAACTAAAGTTATTTTTTGATAAGCTTTTCTATATCTTACTGCTAGGTCAAAATAATTGTAATTTTTCGTGTTGAAATCAAAAGTTCATTTTTATGAGTTTTAAAATTAATCTAAATTTTTACTTGAAAATAGTAAAGCAACAACAACATTTTTTACGATTCTTATAATTAGAAAGGATTGGTATATTAAACTTATTTTTTATAAAGATATTTATTAAGATAAAAAATAGATAAAAAAAGTAATTATTTGATTAATTTTTTATTCTATTTTAAAAACTAAAAAAAGCATACATGGCTGAGCGGTCGAAAGCGGCAGACTCATAATCTGTTTCCGAAAAGGACATCACAGGTTCGAACCCTGTTGTATGCAAAGTTTTTAATTTATTATTACATTTAGCGAAACACCTTTTTATTTATTTATAAACAATTTCTTAAAATTATTTTTTTGTTTTTCTTTTAAAGATATAAAAAAAAAAATAATGCTTATTTACCCTGCATAGCAAAGTAGAGAAGAAATACTTTTAGAAAGAGAAAACCTTTTTATTAAATTTTCGCCGGAGGTGTTGTTTAAAAAAACTGCTTCGCACAACAGAATATGTGAAAATAAGATTTTCAAATAGAATTAGTGGGTAAGGAGAGAATTGAACTCTCGACAACGCGCTTCGGAAACGCGTGCTCTAATCCACTGAGCTACAAACCCAAAGGTTAAATAAAGATTTATATCTTTTTGATTTCTTATCTAATAATCTTTTCTTATTAAGGCCTTTAATTTATCTGTTTTTCGTCATTTCTTCCCGATCTTTTCCAGTAAAATAATAAACTAAGTTTATATTTTAATTTTTACTCTCTTGCCTTTTACTTTTTGCTTACTTTTTGAAAAAAAGTACAAAAAAGCAGAAATTTTAAAAATTTTGTTCGCTCTTACTTTAAGATATGAGATTTTAAAGCCTTGGTTTTCCTTCGGGAAATTAAGTGTGACCCCTACGGGGTTTCCTTGGGAAGCAGGGTTAATGTTTTTACTTGAGGTAAAAACAAAAGCAAGCTTGCTTGCACAACCTGAATCTTGATACCAATTTAAAATTCATCACCAATTACGCTTATAACCCACGAAAAAGGTAAGAGGGAACCTCAACATTTTTTTATTCTTATAAATAAAAGTAACGCAGGCAAGATTTCAAATCAATTTTTTTGAAAGCAAAGAAGGCGAAAAAACGAAATAGTTTATTATATTAAAAAATTAACCAATAAATTTAACGACCAGTCATTTTTAACCAATTTTGAGCTTCAATGTAATTTGTAGGAGCTAATCGTATAGCTTCTTTCCAATAATCAGCTGCTTTGTCAAACAGCATTTTTGATATTTCTGCTTGACCATTTTCAATTGCTTGTTCACCACGATAATGGTATATAACTGCAATATTATTTAACGCTTGCGGTAAAGAAGGGTTTCTTTCTAAAGCTTGATAATAATATTCTAAAGCACGTCCATGTTCACCGTTACTTGTGTGAATCAAGCCTATATTATAGAGAATATAACTACGATCATACGCATCTGTTTCTAAACGCATTGCCTCATAATAATTTTGAAGAGCTTCTGCATATTCTCCTTCAGATTGTGCTGACATACCATCTCGATAATAAGTAAATGCTTGCTTTTCTCTATTAGATGTAGGTAAAACTTTTAGTAAAATATCTGCAACAACAGTAAAAGTTTTGTCAATAAAGTTGTCATTTCTTTGTGATCTTGGCATAACAAAATAAAATAAGAGTTTAACAGAACAGGTTTCTTTAAATATTTGTTTTATTTTTAGAAAATTTTCTAAAAATTATGTTCATTTGAAAATCTTACGAACCACTCGCTTTGTATTTTTTGATAGTGGAATTTATAACAAAAGCAAAACAAGTATAGTTTTAAAAATTGTAACTTTACAAAAAATTTTTTAAATCTTGAATTTAAATGCCTGAGTTTTTATAGAAAGAGAAATAAGAAAAAAATATTTTTTAGAATAGTTTAGTTAAAAAATTTTCGGAAAATAGAATCAGATTTAATATAAAATTTAATGAAAAACTTTGGAAGGAAGTCGTGTTTCGCACGTGGTAACCTTTTAAATCTCCCTTCGGGCAAAAATAATCCTTAATTTTAGCCGGAGGAAAAGATTACATTATTTTTCTGCCGAAGGCGTAACCTTTTAAATCTTTTACCGTGCTTCGCACGTAGAAAACCTAAGGATTTTAAAAGATTAAATGAAAACCTTAGGGAAAAGTTTAAGAAAATTACTTATAAAATATTTTATTTTAAAAGTTGGTTATTATTGAGAGAAAAATCTTAAATAAAAACTTTTTAATTAGTACCTTTGAAAAATTTTTAGTTTTTAGATTTTAATATTTGCAGTTAAAATGGAAAAAATTCACTTTAACTGCAAATTTTCTTATTTTTTTATTTTGTCAAAATAAAAAAATAAGAATTAAAAATTAATCAACATCCCTTTGTCCAGGGTTTCTACCTGGGTCATTAGATAAGAATCCAAAAATGAATAAAGAAACAAAAAACGTAACTACAGTATATACAAAAATTTTTAACGTTAACATAAATTTTATCTTTGGAAAATTGTTTATAGGCTACCTTTAGATTTTATTATACCATATAAACTTTTTGGAAAAAAAATTCTTTTAATTTAGTAATTTAGGTTCTGTGCAAAGCACGAAACTCGTGAACCACGCTTCATGCGAAGTAAAACCTTCGATGGTAAAAGGGAAAAAGAGTTGAACTTATTCAGTTTTTTATAAAATTATATAATATAAAGTGGTAAACCTTTTTTTCAACAAAAAAACCGCACTTTTATCCTTATTAAATGTTATAATAAAAAATAGTAGATTAGAATCTAACCTTTTTATTAATTTTCCTGTCGATCCTTAGCTTCTTTTTTGAAAAAGGAAAAAATAAGCTTATTTCAAAATAAACTAATGATCAAATTTTGTTTGCTCGAGAATCTCGTGAACCACGCTTCTTTACCAATCGAAGATTGGTATAGAGGGTTTTTATAACTTATAATATTTTTTTAAAATGCTAATTTTTTTAAAAACTAGCATGAAATTTTTTATAGTTAGTAACATTCAAAATAAATTTAATTTCTACAATTTAATTATGGCTGCTGCATATTTACCTTCAATTTTGGTGCCACTAGTAGGTCTTGTTTTTCCATTAATTGGAATGGCTTCTCTTTTTTTATACATTGAAAAAGAAGAAATTGTATAATTAAAGACGACTTTACAAATCATTTTTATAATTTGTACGAGTTATCATTTAATTTTACAAAAAATTTACTTAATATTAATCATTATCAAATTCTTTGTAAAATTAAAAATATAGATATAAATCTGTAAAGGAATATTTAATTTGTAAGAATATTGCATTAAACTTTTACAGCTGAAAATTTTATCTCTTTTCTTTCTTGCCTATTCTTTCCAACAATTTGATCAATAAAGTAAAAAATGATAAATTTTTTAGGATAAAATCTTAAATAATAGTGCATCAAACTATATGTGATTTAAAAAATCGGAAATATGGAAAAGTTAGATAAGGTTTGGTAAAATTTAATCTTTATTCTTAATTTTCTATTTTTTTATTTTTTTATTCTATTAAAAATAAGTGGGAAATTAAAATAGTGCACTATTTTAATTTCCCAATCTCAGATTACAAACAATTTTTATTGATATAGGATAAAAAAGTATATTTTATCAACCTAGTTTATTTCTCAATAATCGATTAAGATAAAAAAACTTTCTTTTTTACTAACCTTAACTTTTCTTTTTTATTGCGTTTTAGTGAGATAATTGTTAAAATAAAATGTATAGGGCTTATAGCTCAGTTGGTAGAGCGCTGCTCTTACAAAGCAGATGTCTACGGTTCAAGTCCGTATGAGCCCATAATTTTTCAAATCAATTAAGAAAAATTTTTGATTTTAAATTTAAAATTTTGTAAATTTAACTTTTGTGCGAAGCACACTCTAACCATCGAAGATTTTGCTTCGCATGAAGCGTGGTTCACGAGATTCGTGCTTTGCACAGAACCTATTATTTTTTTAAATAATAGATTTTTAAGGATTTCTAATAAAAAAAACACATAGTTGATTTTTTTTGTTATTTATATTAAAATTTTTAATATAAAAGCCTGCTTAACTCAATTGGCAGAGTATCGGTTTTGTAAACCGAAAGTTATCGGTTCAACTCCGATAGCAGGCTTAATTTTTTAAATTTGAGGTATTTAGAAGTATATTTTATAACTTTTGGTTTATCTCCTTTAGAGTGAAAAGATATCTAAAGATAATAATTTAATACCATATAAAAAAAATTTAAAGCGATCACTGCTCTTTTGTTAAATCTATCTTTTTATAAATTTTAAAGAAAAAAATTTTATCAATTTAAAGACTTGACATAAAAAAAAAAAAGGTATTATAAGAATTAGCAGAAAAGCCCCCATCGTCTAGAGGCCAAGGACATCTCCCTTTCACGGAGGAAACGGGGATTCGAATTCCCCTGGGGGTAAAAATATCATATTTACTTTCAAAATTTTAAATAAAAAAGTTCAAGTATTTTTAAAATCGGTAATTTTAAAATCAAATCTTGTGAATTTAACTTCCTGAAGATTAACATAATTGTGTTAATAGTTTTTATGACTGTTCAGTTATACATTTTTCAGTTATACATTTTGATTTTTGAAAAGAATTTATTATCTTCAGTATAAAATTCCAAATAAACGTACTTTTCACGCGAAGCGTGGTTCACGAGTTTCGTGCCTCGCACGGAACAACTAAATTTTGTCAAAAATTTAATGAATAATTTAAATTAAATGAAAGGTTCAATATAGTTTTGATAATTTATTTTGACAATTCATAATTTTTAATATATTTTTTTCCTCCGTCGACAGAAATTTAAAAAGTGTTTCGCACGTAAAATTTTTCGTGCTGCGCATCTCTAAAAAATTAATTTAAAAGGTGATAAAATATATAAGAAAAAATTTTATTTTTTTATTTTTTCAATCTATTTTTGCTTTGGCTTTGTTCTTAGTTCACATCTTTCTAGGTTTAATTTTTTTATATAAAAAAGAATAATTATATACAGAACAAAGTTAGGGTTTCTAGTAAGAGGGAAATTTCCGGTTTATTTGAATTAAAAACATATTGTTTTAAAAATTTCCAATCTGAACCTCTTATTTTTTATAATAGTTGGGATGAAGTTTTAACTGGCAACCGTTCGGGTTGTCCTTGTTTTTATAACTAGGTTTTTTTATTAAGCAATGTTAATTGCACCTAATTCGAAAACATCTTCTCCAATTTAATTAAAAATTAAAAAAATTTATCTGCAAACAATTTTTATAGTAAATTCATTATATAAAAGGAGTTACACAAAATGACTAGAGTTAAACGTGGTAATGTTGCTCGTAAACGGCGAAAAAAAGTTTTAGAAATGACACAAGGTTTTCGTGGATCTTCGTCTACCTTATTTCGAACATCAAATCAGCAAAATATGAAAGCTTTAAGATATTCTTATCGTGATCGAAATAAGAAAAAACGTGAATTTCGTAGTATCTGGATTGCTCGAATGAATGCTGCAGTCAGAATGCACGGAATGAGTTATAGCAAATTTATACATGGTTTAAAAAAATCAAATATGTTTTTGAATCGAAAAATGCTTGCACAATTAGCGATTCGTGATCAAGAAGCGTTTCAACAACTTCTTCAATCCTTTGTTTTTTAATTAATTCTGATTTTTGAATAAAATTTCGCTCTTTTTATTGGGTATGTAAATTAGTTAAAAAAATGGAGTCTTACGGATTCAGAATCATTTCGTGTTTTTAGTACTGTCAATTAAAAATTAACTTGATGTTTTTTGACAATGATTGGATTGCAAAGCTAAATCTAAAAAATTAAATTGTAAAAATATTTAAGATCTAGCTTTTCAACTTTTCCTGACTCTTTATCTCTCTTACCATTCAAGCGGAATAAAAGTTCTCACATTTAAACAAATCCACACCATCTTAAATATTAAAAAACTCTTTTCTACCTATTAAAAATAGGTAAAAAATTCAGTTTGCAAAATAACTTTTTCAAAAAATCATGGAAAACCCTCTTGTCCTCTAACCATCGAAAATTTTGCTTCGCATGAAGCGTGGTTCATGAATTTCGTGCTTCGCACGGAACCTCTTCTTTACTTATCTTCTGCCCTCCTTCGGAGGGCGAGTGTTGGGTTCGAAGCGTTGTTCACGATATTCCGAGTCAACAAGTTTTATACTTTTTTATTTCTCGAAAAGAGTAAAGGCTTTAAGATTAAAAAACGGTAGGATAAGCATTTTATTTTAAAGACAAGAGTGAAATTAAAAATTGAAACTGTGCTTCGCACAAAAATTATATTTATTGTAAGCTTCTAAATTAATATGAATTTTTCTGGTCGTCAAACATCATTTCGTGATATCAAAAAAGTCAAATCTTCTCAAAAAATACGTATAGTTCCTACTATACAAAAAAAATCTAAATCAAAAAATCAACCTTTTCAAGGAACGATTGATTATAAAAATGTAGCCTTATTAAGAAAGTTTATTACCGCAGAAGGTAAAATTTTACCAAGACGGATAAATGGGTTGACTGCAAAACAACAACGGTACATTGCACGAGCTATTAAAAACGCTCGAATGATCGGCTTTTTACCTTTTATAAATAAAAGTCAACTTCCTGGTTCATAAAAGTTAAAATTTTTAAAGTGATCAGTAATTTTAACAAAAAACTTCTGCAGAAATTTTTTAGAAATTTACAACTTGTATGTTTTACCAAGCTAAGTTATCAAATTTTGAAAATTTTTGTTTGCTTGCAAAGTTAATGTTTTTACCGTGCTTCGCACGTAAAAACAAAAGGTTGCGCAAGCAAACTTGCTAACCCTGCTTCGCAAGGAGTTTGAATTATTAAATTTTTAAATAAAAACAAAAATTCATTTTATTTTATGGCAAAAAAAAGTATGATTGAGCGCGAAAAAAAGCGCCAAAATTTAGTAATTAAATACGCAAAAAAACGTAATCAATTTAAACAAGAAATTAAAGAAGCTTCTTCTTTAGAAGAAAAACTAAAAATCCATAGAAAATTACAAAGTCTTCCCCGAAATAGCGCTCCTGTTCGCTTGCATAATCGTTGTTTAATAACAGGTCGTCCTAAAGGTTATTTTCGCGATTTTGGTTTATCAAGACATCTTTTAAGAGAAATGGCACATAACTGTTTTTTACCTGGTGTAATTAAATCAAGTTGGTAATTAAATCAAGTTGGTAATTAAATCAACTTGGTAATTAAATCAACTTGGTAATTAAATCAACTTGGTAATTAAAATTTTTATCTCGCGAAGCGTGGTTCACGAGATTCTGGAGCGAACAAAACCGCTAAATAACGAAAAAACTTTATGTTCCGTCCCCATAATTTCCCTGATTTGGGAGGGGACGGAACAAAAAAAACAATTCCCTCTAACCATCGAAGCTGGTAAAAAGCGTGATTCACGAGTTTCCGAGAGAAACTATTTTAGTTTTTTTAAGTTTATTTTGATTTCTTTTCTTTTCCGATAGGAATACCTTTTGAAAAGGTTCGCAATCAACCTTGCGAATCCTATTTTTTTTAACCTATGTAGCAGGATAAACGATAAATTATTAAAAATTATTTTATAGTTTATTTTCTTTCTCACCCTTGCAAAACGTTGTTAATAAGCAAGACTTGAGGACAGCTTCGCTGCCAAAAGCAAGTATACTTGCATAACCTCTTTTTTACTCATTTTCTGCCGAAAGTGAGTATTGGTTTAGAAGCGCGGTTCCCGAGATTCCAAAAAAACAAAATAGAATTTAAAGGAAATTGGTAAATATAATATCGCATGAAAAAACTTTTAATTTCGTGCGAAGCACAAAATTTTCAATCTTCTACCCTCTGAAGGAGGGCTCCTATCGCTTTATTTTTAATTTTTTTGATTTCGAAATGATATTTCCAAAAGTCCACTAATTAATTTGGATTTTCGATATTTTTTTTAAATGTCGGCGCAAGCGAGCTTTAGTAAAAAACACGAAAAACTGCTTCGCACAAGGAAGCTTTGTTTTTACTTGTAATAGAGTTTTAAGTAGAATTTCTTTGTATTTTCGTTTATTTTTATAAAATAAAAATTATAAAATCAATCCGCAATATGGTTTTCAACTTAAAGGTTTCAAGATTTGTTAAAATCGTTGATTTTTTGTTTTTTGCATGTTAAGATATAGTTGTTTTTATTTTTATAGGGCTCATCGTCTAAGGGATAGGACAGAAACCTTCTAAGTTTCTAATGTAGGTTCGAATCCTACTGAGCTCATTAAGCTATTTGTTCTAAGATTTTAATTATTACCGTGCGAAGCACGGGGTTTTTTAATTTTATTTCTCCGTGCAAAGCACGGCCAAAATCTTATAATTTTATGATTTGTATCAAACCTTATTAGCTAAAAAATACAAAATTATCGTAAGTTTGGTCAAAAAGAAGAAACGTACAACATCGTTGCTGCTCACGGTTATTTTGGTCGTTTAATCTTCCAATACGCTTCTTTCAACAACTCACGTTCTCTTCACTTCTTCTTAGCTGCTTGGCCAGTAGTTGGAATCTGGTTTACTGCTGGTTTTAAACTTTTTATTTGAACATTTTGTTCTACTAATTGTAATAGTTTTTCAACATGAATAAAATTAATTCTTTTAGAAATAAAAAATTCTAAGAATAATTTAAGAATTCTTCGTTTAATAGGTTTTGGCAAATTTTTGAATAATGAAGTTTCTAATGTTACAACAAAAGTATTATCTTTTAAAATACTTTCTATTAATCGGATAGCCAAAAAATCAAGATGTTTTTGTTCTTCATTCATTATATCTATAAATCGATAAAAGGTGTAATCGATTTGCGGATTAAAAAAAATTCGTAAAGAAGGTAAAATTTGGTTTCGTATTCTATTACGACAAAAATTTAACGACTGATTACTATGGTCTGGATATAGAGGTAATTCCCATAAATTACAAAGTTTTTTAATATCAAAGCGGGTTAAAGCAAATAATGGTCGAGCTATTAAAAAGTTACTATTGTAAAAATAATTATTAATAGAAAGGGAATAAAAAAAGATTTGATTGTTTTTCTTCCGCGTGAAAGGTAGTTTTATACCAATTTCTGAATGGTATAGAGATTCATACTTTAAAAACGTAGAGTTTAAATTTTGAACGAACAATCTTAGACCTTTTTGTTTTTGTTTTTCGTGTGATAACGTAGACAAAGAGATTTTATAGGAAGAACATGTCGAATTTTGTTCGGAAAATAAAAACTTTTCTTTATATAAAAAAATAAAATTTAATCTAAATTTCAAATTAAAAGTTTTTTTATAAAAAATTTTAAAGTTTGGCGAAATAAAGTTCGCTCGAGAATCTCGCGAACCACTCTTTACCAATCTTCGATTGGTATAGAAGGTTTTTCTTTTTAATTTTTGCTTTAACGATTTTTTATTGGTAGACAGTTGTTCTAAATAAAGAAATGATTTTCCAATTAATTTCGCCAAATTAACTTCTTTACCCTGCATGGTAGGGGAGAGAGGAAAGCCAATTTTTTTAATAATTCTTTTATTTGTGAAAAATAAGCTTTCTAAAATAGTTTTCAAAAACAAATAATTTTGTCTCAATTTTATTTTTGATAAAATTAAGAACTCATTTCTATCTTTTACTTTATTTTCGAATTCGCTTTTTTTAAAATCTATTATATATTTGCGATCCGTATTGTTTTTTTTATATTTAGAAGTTAAATTAGTTATCAAAAATTTTTTCTTAATGTTTAGTTTGTTATTTTTATTTTCTATAGAAGGTCGTGCTTCGCACAACAATTTCTTTCTAAAAAAAACAATTTCTTTTTTATTTGGTTTGTAATTTTTTTGTATTGAAAAAGATTTGGTCCAATCAAAAAAAGAAATACCTTTTGGGCTTGAACCTTTAAAAATTTTAAAAAGACCTGTTTCAATACGATCACTAGCAGAATGACCAGTTACTATATAATGATAGTTATAAAAACCGTTAACCCTTTCAAATAAGAAATACCGCCAATTCCGAGCTTTTTGTTCACTAAATATTTTCTCCAAAGTGATTCCAAAACAATAAGGTATTTTAAAAAAAAAAGTGACTTTAAAAAGATGAAATAAGGAATAAAAAGAATCTTTTTGCCATAAATGATTACAATATAAAACTTTAAGTTTCCAATTCCATTGATTTTTTAATTGAAAAAGAATTAATAGTAAACAAATTGAATCTTGGCCGCCAGAAACTGTTATTAACAAAGCTTGGTTTGGTTTAAACAAATTTTTTTGTCTTATACTTTTTTCTACGAAATTGATTAAATCTAAACTTTTCTTTCTCTTTTCTTTTATTTTCATGTTATTTATCTTTAATATAAAATTTGAAAATTAGTTTTCTAAACAATGTTTCTTCTTCTTTACTGATCTTCTGCTGAAGACAAGTATTGGGTTAGAAGCGTTGTTCACGAGTTTCGAGCGAACAACTTTGTTCTACTTTTTTCGTACAAATGTTTTTATTTAGTTGAAATTATTTTTATAAAGGACAATGTGAAATCCTGTTTTTTTGTTTTTACTATACCTTCTTTGAGAAGGTAGAAGTAAAAATCCTGGAAAAAAAAGAGTCAAAACTTTTGGCAGTCAAAAATTTAAGCAAAAATAAAAAGAAATTCTTATAAAATTAAAAAATTCTTATTTTTTTTATATTTACTAACTATTCATTCAATTTTCCATTTATATCATTATTGCCTCAAAAACTGCAATTTTAACTTTTATTTTTTTATTTTAACGAAAATATTTGATTACTAAAGAAATTTAAAACCCATACTTTAAAATTTACAATTTTAATGTCAAAAGAGGTTCTCTTGTAAACTCGTGAACCACGCTTCATGCGAAGCAAAATCTTCGATGGTTAGAGGAATTTAGATTTGTGAAAATTTAAAAGATAAAATCGGTAAAAAAAATAGTTCCTAAAAAAATAAAAATTAAAGACCATGTCAAAAAATTTAAATTTTTTTTTGTTTCACTGTAATTACCAAAAATTTTACTATCATTAAGAACACGCAGTAAAACATTGTCATTTAATGTTTGAGGAACTATAATTATAATTACAAAAATGGAGATTGCTAAACGTATAAAATTTAAAAACATAAAAAGAAAAAAATATCAAGGTAAATTAAAAATTAAAAGCTGTTGCAAAAATTATTAAAATATAATATACTATATTTAATAACAAAGCCGGGATAGCTCAGTTGGTAGAGCAGAGGACTGAAAATCCTCGTGTCACCAGTTCAAGTCTGGTTCCTGGCAAATAAAAAAAAATTAATAAAAGTTTGTTCGTTCATACTTTTAAATCTATGATTTAAAAGTATGAATCTCGCGAACCACGCTTCTTTACCAATCTTGGATTGGTATAGAGGACATTTTTAAAAATTATAAAACAAATATCAAATTTTTGTTTCTTTTTCTCTTTTTCTTTTATAATCTGTCGAGCAAGATAAAAAAACGTGGTTTTTTAAAAATCTTAGATGGATACAGAAATCTCAGATTTTTAAATCATAAAGTTTAAAGTAAGAGCGAAATAATTTTAGATAAAAAGGTTTTGCAAGGAAACTTGCAAACGTAGCTTCGCAAAAAATGAATGGAAATATAAATAAATTTATAATTTATATTAATATAATTGAGATTTTAAGATTATGTATCATAGTTATACGCTCTGTGTTAGCATTATACGTATTTTACAATGCTTAAAATAAAGAAAAATAAAAATTTTGATCTGGGGCGGTAGGATTCGAACCTACGAGTGGCGGGACCAAAACCCGCTGCCTTACCGCTTGGCTACACCCCAAAATTTATTTATTTGTTTATTATATATTATCATGATTTTTATAAAATTTAAACTATTGCGCATTCTTCAATTATAATTGGAATAGTGAAAAAATTTTGATAAATTAAAGATTTTAATCAATTGGATTTTATAAAATCTTTCACAGGTTTCCACTAAAAAGTGGAAACCAATTTTAACGTATAATTATCTTTTAATTAGATTAATAATTTTCAATTAATCAAAATTAAAGCTTTTCTATAAAACTAACACGTTTCAAAGTTGTATAAAACAAAAATTTGATAAAATTTGTGCCTTATACAAATCGTAAATTTGTATAACTGCTTTTAAATTTTTTTAAATCCTTTTGTGAGAATTTTTTTCAAAGGCAATCTTTGAGATTGTTTTCATTTTTTAAATTCAAAATGATTTAAGAAATGAAATTTAAAATCAAGATTATTTAAAATTATAAAAATAGTCTAAAAATTTTTTTGAAAAGGATTTATTTATCTTTAAAAGCATAAAAATGTTCCGTGCGAAGCACGATCAACTATGCTTCTTACCGTCTTCGAAGGTTAGAGGAATTTATTTATTTATATAATTCAAAACCAAGCCGAACAGCTAATACACCTGTAATTAATGCTGTAAAAAGAGCAATGAATACTTGACTATCGGAGATTCCCATAAGTTAATTATATCCTTGTTTGATTTAATGGTTCTATTTTAAACTAGTTTTAATTTTCTTAACTTTTTATAATTCCTTAATGTCAAACTAGAATGAGTTATTCAAAATAACTTCCAACTTTTACAATATTTTTATTTTAAATTATTGAATTTTAAAGTATGAAGTTGAAATGTAAAAAAAGTTTTTTCGTTTTTTACTACAAAAATAAGTAGTTCAAACTATTTATAATTCTTTTATTTGTTAGTGATTTTAATTCTGGTTTGGCATTATCTTCAGTTTTAGTGAGCAAAACTATTGTAGAATAAAAGACACCAAGTTAAAAAATTCTATAAAAATTTATAAATTTCCACTACGACTCGCCAAAAGAACGATAACTAAAGGTCCTGCTGCTAAAATTAAAAGGATTGCTGCCAATTGAAAAAAGATTTCTAAATTCATAATTTTTCAGTAGAATAAAGAGTTCAAAGTTTATGTTATAAAAGATACAATTTGTAGATATTTTGTATAAAAAAGTACAGCACTTACCCTCTTAGAGGAGCTGAAAAGTATTTGTGCAATATCGATTAATTTTGTCAAAAGTTGAAACAAACAATTTAAATATTGAATCTTTTGTAAACTTTTTAATCCATCTTACACAGTACTAAACGTCAGCCGTAAAAGGCAGCGTTAAAATATTTTATTTTCTAAAATATTTGTTCGCTCTAACTTTAAGATCTACGATCTTAAAGTTTGAATCTCGCGAACCACTCGCGAGGGTTTGAAAGGCTGTCTAATGACTACATTTCTTAGTATCTAACAACTCGTAGATTTAGTGTTTAAGAAAGCACGGGTAAACAAAATTTTTTATGTTTCAATTGTGTGTAAAATTATTGTTTAGTTTTTTGAACAACGTGAAACATTAAACACCACCTTTTATACAAATCGAATATTTGTAAAAGGGTTGACTTGTCTACCTTATTTTTTGACTTTTTAAAAATGATTTAGAGTAAAGCCGAAAATAATATTTTATATTCAATTTTCTCATTTAACCTCAAATTATTAGCAAATAAAAGAGAAATTAAAATTTTGTTTCCTCGGAAAACCGTGTACGGGGGTAAGAACCACGCTTTTAACCCAATACTCATCTTCGATAAGTAAAGAAAAGAGTAAGAGGATTTTTTTTTATTTGCCTCTAACATACTTTACTTTTAAAAAATTAAATCAAAAATGGTTCACTCGAGAATAGGGCAAACCACTGGTGAGAAAATAAAATTTAAAAGCAGGATTTTAGGAAAAAAAATAAAAAGTCTTATTTTAAGGATACTCAAAATTGGAAATCAAATTTAAAAAGTATTTAATAATATTTTTATTAATTGTTTATAAAAGCTAGTATTAAGGTCACTTTAAAAGATGTTCCAAGAAATAGAAAATATCAATTTGATTTTTTTTTGTATTTTGTATTTAGAAAATACAAAATACAAAAAATTGTTTTTGATGATTTATCTAAAACTTACAGATGCTTGCCACACAAAGGCCAATAATAGAAAAAATACTGGGATAACTGGTAATACGTCTACGATCGGATCAAAAGGAGCATAAGCTTCCGGTAATTTTGCAAGTAATAAAGCCATCGGTAATAATTTTTCCAAAAAATCCAAGAAACAATTTCTTTTACTGTAACATTGTTTTCGTTTTAAAATTAGAGTTAGATCAGTAATAAAAAAAACCTTTAACCATCGAAGATGGTAAGAAGCACGGTTCGCAATTTTCGGGCGAATAATTTATTAAATTTCTTATTTTAAAAATTTAATTTTACGCTTCAGTGTAAAAACTTAGTATTTTAATTCAGCCATCTTTAATGTCGGTTTTTTGTTAAAATTACTAAAATCAAAATGATTTTTCCTCCCCCTAATTATGAATTATCAAAAAATAATTTTTTATAAACCGAAAAATGCAATGATTAAAAATCTAGAATTTAGCAATTGTAAGAAATTATTTCAAGAAATATACTATTGTTTTATATTATCACAGATTTGTATTTCGTTTCTTATTTTTTTAAATTATAAATTAACCAAAAAAGCAACACTTGTTTTTTAAAATTTTTTTCAATAATTAAAACCTGAGCGAAGTTACTCGAATGTGAATAAATATTTTTAATTAAAGTTAAACGTTAAAGAAAAAACAATACTAAAAAACGATATCAAATAGTTTTGGTTTTTAATACAAAGTGTGAATTAAAAATTTTTAAAATTAGGACTATTATCAACCGAAAACTAGTAAAAAAAAATTAAGAAAATAGCATAAATTAAAATTTTGTAAAGCTCGCCTTTCGTTTTTAGTGTATAAAAAGAAAAGTGTGATAAAATTTTTGTTTTTTAAAAAATTCTTTTTGTGCTTGCGAAGCACGCACTTTTAATTTTAAATCTTTCCCCTTCGGGCGAAATTTTATTTAAAAGAAATTTGTATCTTAAAAAATATAATTTTTCTTTAATAAAATAAATAACTCTATGATACTATAAAACAATCATTTACTTCTTAAAATTTCTTTTCGATGGTATTTTTTTACTAATAATCGTGGTTTCTTTCCTCGCAAGTAATTTGCAAAATTCTCGAGCGAACAAAGTCATAATTTTTTTATTTTGCTTTTTATTGTAAAAACCATTTAATCTAATGATTTTTTAAGCTCAGATATTTTTAATCAAAAAATTTGATTAAATCTAAAATTCTTAACCTCTTTTTATTTTAAGATTTATTTTTTGAGAGGGTGAGCAAAAAATTGATAAATCAATTATTTTAAGTGTATAAATCATAAATTTCTAAAATTAACATTATTTACTTTTTAGTCGTTACGACGAAAAAAACTTAAATTACCTCCTTCGGTGGGAATTTTATAATAAAAAGTATTTTTATAATTAAATGTAATAGGAGATAACACCATGAAATTAGCTTATTGGATGTATGCCGGTCCTGCTCATATTGGGACTTTGCGTGTTACAAGTTCTTTTAAAAATGTGCATGCGATTATGCATGCACCTTTAGGTGATGATTATTTTAACGTTATGCGTTCTATGTTAGAACGAGAAAGAGATTTTACCCCAGTAACAGCAAGCATTGTGGATCGTCATGTTTTAGCCCGAGGTTCTCAGGAAAAAGTAGTGGAAAACATTACACGAAAAGACAAAGAAGAACGACCGGACTTAATTGTTTTAACTCCAACTTGTACTTCTAGTATTTTACAAGAAGATTTACAAAACTTTGTAAATCGTGCCACAATGGAAACAAATTCAGATGTAATTTTAGCTGATGTAAACCATTATAGGGTAAATGAATTGCAGGCAGCTGATAGAACTTTAGAGCAAATTGTTAGATTTTATATAGAAAAGGCAAAAAAACAAGGTAATTTAAACACTATTAAAACAACAAAACCCTCAGCTAATATTATAGGAGTTTTTACCTTAGGATTTCATAATCAACATGATTCACGAGAATTAAAACGTCTTTTGAATGATTTAGGTATTGAAGTCAATGAAATAATACCAGAAGGGGGCTCAGTTACAAATCTTAAAAATTTACCTAAAGCTTGGTTTAATATTGTACCATATCGTGAAGTGGGTTTAATGGCTGCAAATTATTTAGAGCGAGAATTTAAAATGCCTTATGTAGCTGTAACACCAATGGGTTTAGTGGATACAGGGTTATTTATTGGTGAAATCGAACAAATTTTAAATGATTCTTTTTATACCCAGTACCCTGGAGAGCAGGGTGAAGAAGAAGGTAAAGAAATCAATAAAAATGAAAATTATTTATCATCTACAAAAATAAAAAGTAATAAAAAGTATAATTTTTCAAATTATATTGATCAACAAACAAGATTTGTTTCGCAAGCAGCTTGGTTTTCCCGTTCTATTGATTGCCAAAATTTAACAGGAAAAAAAGCAATTGTTTTTGGTGATGCAACACATGCAGCTTCGATAACAAAAATTTTAGCTAGAGAAATGGGAATTCGCGTTTCCTGTGCTGGAACTTATTGTAAACATGATGCGGATTGGTTTAGAGAACAAGTTCAAGGTTTTTGTGATGAGATTTTAATAACAGATGATCATACGCAAGTTGGTGATATGATTGCTCGTATAGAACCAGCAGCAATTTTTGGTACACAAATGGAACGCCATATAGGAAAAAGATTAGATATTCCATGTGGTGTCATATCAGCTCCAGTACATATTCAAAATTTTCCATTAGGATATCGACCTTTTCTAGGTTATGAGGGTACAAACCAAATTGCTGATTTAGTTTATAACTCCTTTACCCTTGGTATGGAAGATCATCTTTTAGAAATTTTCGGTGGTCATGACACTAAAGAGGTTATTACAAAATCTTTATCTACTAACTCATCGTTAACATGGGCTCCGGATGGATTGTCGGAATTAAATAAAATCCCAGGTTTTGTTCGAGGTAAAATTAAAAGAAATACTGAGAAATTTGCTAGAGAAAAAGGATTTACTGAAATTACTATTGAAGTTATGTACGCTGCAAAAGAGGCTGCTGGAGCATAATTGTTTTTTAAATATATTTTTATTACCCTCTATACCAATCTTCGATTGGTAAAGAAGCGTGGTTCACGAGATTCTTACTTTTAAATCATAGATTTAAAAGTAACGGGAACCTTTAAAGGAGAGTCAAAAGTAATTCTTTATACTTATATTAAAAAGAATGTAAGTATAAAGAACTTATTTTTAAATATAAATAAAAGTTCGCTCAAAAATCTTGCCAACCACGTTTTATACCATCAAATTTTATATTTGATGGTTGCCTCCTTCGGAGGCACGAGGAATTGATCGATTAAAAGTAAAGTATAAAATAACAAAAAAATTAAATTAAATAGTATTTAACCCCCAAAGCATTTTTCGAATATGTAATAATTTAAGTACTATTATTCTTGTATTTATTCTTGCTTGTGGTTTTAAAAAAGACTTTGGTAGAAGCAAAGTCAAATCAAATAAATCTCTAATCTTACTATAAATTCTTGTTTTAATTAGAGATTCAAGATTGCTCGCAATACTCATGTTTTTACCTCTGGTAAAAACAAAAGCAATCCACTTTATACCCTGCGAAGCAGGGATTTTATATTTGATGGTTGCCTCCTTCGGAGGCACGAGGAAACGACATATAAATCGCTTCGCGCGGTAAGAATAAACAATGAGGGCTGAGTCTATTTTATAGTTTTTGTTTTTAGGAGATATTCGATGACAATTAGTCCACCAGAAAAAGAAACAAAAAAGGTGAAGATTGTAGTCGATCGCAATCCAATTGAAACTAGTTTCGAAAGATGGGCAAAACCAGGCCATTTTTCTCGAACACTTTCCAAAGGTCCTTCTACTACAACATGGATCTGGAATCTTCATGCAGATGCGCACGATTTCGACAGTCATACTACAGATCTTGAAGAGATTTCAAGAAAAGTTTTTAGTGCCCATTTTGGTCAATTAGGTATTATTTTTATTTGGCTAAGCGGGATGTATTTCCATGGAGCACGTTTCTCTAACTATGAAGCATGGTTAAGTGATCCAACACATATTAAACCTAGTGCTCAAGTTGTTTGGCCTATTGTAGGTCAAGAGATTTTAAACGGTGATGTTGGAGGTGGTTTTCAAGGTATTCAAATTACTTCCGGTTTCTTCCAACTTTGGCGCGCAAGTGGTATAACTAGTGAATTACAATTATATAGTACAGCTATTGGTGGTTTAGTTATGGCTGGTGCTATGTTTTTTGCTGGTTGGTTCCATTACCATAAAGCTGCTCCAAAATTGGAATGGTTTCAAAATGTTGAATCTATGTTAAACCATCACCTTGCTGGATTGCTAGGTTTAGGTAGTTTATCGTGGGCAGGACACCAAATTCACGTTTCCTTACCTATTAATAAGCTTCTTGATGCGGGTGTTGATCCAAAAGAGATTCCTTTACCACATGAATTTTTATTAAATCGTGATTTAATGGCTCAGCTGTACCCAAGTTTTTCTAAAGGTATTGCTCCATTTTTTACGGTGAATTGGAATGAATATAGTGACTTCTTAACTTTTAAAGGTGGCTTAAATCCAGTGACTGGTGGTTTATGGTTGACTGATACAGCTCATCATCATTTAGCCATTGCAGTTCTTTTCTTAGTAGCAGGACATATGTACCGTACTAATTGGGGGATAGGTCACAGTATGAAAGAAATTTTAGAAGCACATAGAGGTCCATTTACTGGCGAAGGTCACAAAGGTCTTTATGAGATTTTAACAACTTCTTGGCATGCACAATTAGCTATTAATTTAGCTTTATTTGGTTCCCTTTCTATTCTTGTGGCTCATCACATGTATTCTATGCCACCGTATCCTTACTTAGCTACTGATTACGGAACTCAACTTTCGATATTTACTCACCATAATTGGATAGGTGGTTTTTGTATTGTTGGGGCTGGAGCTCATGGAGCTATTTTTATGGTGCGTGATTATGATCCTACCAATAACTATAACAATCTTTTGGATCGTGTAATACGACACAGAGATGCTATAATTTCCCATTTAAATTGGGTTTGTATCTTTTTAGGCTTCCACAGTTTTGGTTTATATATTCATAACGATACAATGAGTGCTTTAGGGCGTCCTCAAGACATGTTCTCTGATACAGCTATTCAACTTCAACCTGTCTTTGCACAATGGATTCAAAATACCCACTTTTTAGCACCTCAATTAACAGCACCAAATGCTTTAGCTAGTACAAGTCCTACATGGGGTGGTGATTTAGTAGCGGTTGGAGGAAAAGTTGCTATGATGCCTATTTCTCTAGGTACGGCTGATTTTATGGTTCACCATATCCATGCTTTTACTATCCATGTAACAGTTTTAATTTTATTAAAAGGTGTTCTTTATGCTCGGAGTTCGCGTTTAATTCCAGATAAAGCTAATTTAGGTTTCCGCTTCCCTTGTGATGGTCCTGGACGTGGTGGTACTTGTCAAGTTTCTGCTTGGGACCACGTATTTTTAGGTCTTTTCTGGATGTATAACGCTTTATCTGTTGCTATCTTCCATTTTAGCTGGAAAATGCAATCAGATGTTTGGGGTACTGTAAATGGTAATGGAGTTTCCCATATTACTGGTGGTAATTTTGCGCAAAGTGCAAACACTATTAATGGTTGGCTTCGTGATTTCTTGTGGGCTCAGTCTTCTCAAGTTATTCAATCTTATGGATCTGCTCTTTCGGCTTATGGTCTTATTTTCTTAGGCGCTCATTTTGTTTGGGCGTTTAGTTTAATGTTCTTGTTTAGTGGTCGAGGTTATTGGCAAGAACTTATTGAATCTATTGTATGGGCTCATAATAAATTAAAAGTGGCTCCTGCGATTCAACCAAGAGCATTAAGTATTACTCAAGGTCGAGCTGTAGGGGTTGCTCATTACCTTTTAGGCGGTATTGGTACAACTTGGGCTTTCTTCTTAGCTAGAATTATCGCTGTAGGTTAAAACAATATTTCTTATCCGTGCTTCGCACGCAAAGGGAAACTCTCGCCGTACCTAATCTTGTCAAGATTAGGTAAGGCAGAAGATTAGGGTTTTTTACTCTTGCGTAGCAGGGTAAAGGGATATGTTTTTTATTTTTATTTTTTTACCCCTTTCTCTCAATCGAAAATTGATAAAGAAGCTATCTTCGCAGCCTTGCTGGCGTAACTTTTTTACTATACTTTTAAAAGGGATAAGGAAGGGGCATAAAATTTTAAATTTTTTTAATTTAGAAATCTTCTTACCTTACTTTTTCCTAGAAAAAGTAAGGCCATGATCTCAAATTTTTAATAACCTATTTAGTTGATTTATATCAAGACGAAAACTAAGTCAAGCAAAGCTACCATTGATCAATCTTATATCGATTAGAGCTTTGAACTCTTTTTTTCTTTACTTATATATTTTTGATATGTAAAGATAAAGTAAAAAGATTTTATTCAAAGAAGAACCTTGTGGAAAAAAAAGACCTTTCGAGGTCTTTTTTTCTTAGTGCAAGGTTTCTTTAAATGTCAAAATTAGAAAAAAGGATTTTTAAAAATTATGGCAACTAAGTTTCCAAAATTTAGCCAAGGTCTTTCACAAGACCCAACTACTCGGCGGATTTGGTACGGAATCGCCACCGCTCATGACTTCGAGAGTCATGATGGTATGACTGAAGAAAATCTTTACCAAAAGATTTTTGCTTCTCATTTTGGGCAATTAGCAATTATTTTTTTATGGACTTCAGGCAATCTTTTTCACGTTGCTTGGCAAGGTAATTTTCAACAGTGGGTTCAAGATCCGTTACATGTTCGACCAATCGCGCATGCTATTTGGGATCCTCATTTTGGTCAACCGGCTGTAGAAGCATTCACTCGTGGAGGAGCTTCTGGTCCTGTAAACATAGCAACTTCCGGCGTTTATCAATGGTGGTACACTATTGGAATGCGTACTAATCAAGATCTTTACAATGGAGCTATCTTTTTAATTTTAGGCTCTGCTGCTTTTCTTTTTGCTGGTTGGCTTCATTTACAACCAAAATTTCAACCTTCTTTGTCTTGGTTTAAAAACGCCGAATCTCGTTTGAACCACCATCTTGCTGGTTTATTTGGGGTGAGTTCTTTAGCTTGGACAGGACATTTAGTTCACGTAGCTATTCCAGAAGCTCGAGGTCAACATGTTCGTTGGGACAATTTTTTAACTACATTGCCTCACCCAGAAGGGTTGACTCCATTTTTTACTGGAAATTGGGTAGCGTATGCACAAAATTCTGACACTCCAAACCATGTTTTTGGTACAGCTGAAGGTGCAGGAACTGCAATCTTGACTTTTTTAGGAGGTTTTCATCCTCAAACTCAAAGTTTGTGGTTAACGGATATTGCACATCATCATTTAGCTATTGCAGTTATATTCATACTTGCTGGTCATATGTATCGTACTAATTTTGGTATTGGTCATAGCATGCAAGAAATACTTGATGCACATACTCCTCCAGCAGGTGGACTTGGTGCTGGGCACAAAGGGTTATTTGATACTGTTAATAATTCTTTACATTTCCAATTAGGATTACATCTTGCTGCGGTTGGAACAATTACCTCTCTGGTTGCACAACACATGTATGCTCTTCCTCCATACGCCTTTTTAGCTCAAGATTTTACTACTCAAGCTTCGCTTTACACTCATCACCAATATATTGCAGGATTTATTATGTGTGGTGCTTTCGCTCATGGTGCAATCTTCTTTATCAGAGATTATGATCCTGAACAAAACAAAGGTAATGTTTTAGCAAGAATCTTAGATCACAAAGAAGCAATTATTTCTCATTTGAGCTGGGTAACATTATTTCTTGGTTTTCACACTTTAGGACTTTATGTACATAATGATGTTATGCAAGCCTTTGGTACACCTGAAAAACAGATTTTAATCGAACCAGTTTTTGCACAATGGATTCAAGCTGCTCAAGGAAAAGCTCTTTACGGTTTTGATCTTTTACTTTCTTCATCCGCAAGCCCAGCTTTTTCAGCAAGTCAAAGTTTATGGCTTCCTGGTTGGTTAGATGCAATAAACAATAACAACAATTCACTTTTCTTAACAATAGGTCCTGGTGATTTTCTTGTTCATCATGCTATTGCTTTAGGTTTACACACTACTACTTTAATTTTAGTAAAAGGTGCGTTGGATGCTCGTGGTTCAAAACTAATGCCGGATAAAAAAGATTTTGGATACAGTTTCCCTTGTGATGGTCCTGGACGTGGTGGTACTTGTGACATTTCTGGATGGGATGCTTTTTACCTTGCTGTTTTCTGGATGTTAAACACAATTGGATGGACTACTTTCTATTGGCATTGGAAACATCTTGGTATTTGGCAAGGAAACGTAAACCAGTTTAATGAATCTTCTACTTATTTAATGGGTTGGCTTCGTGATTACCTTTGGTTAAACTCTTCTCAACTTATTAATGGTTATAACCCTTTTGGTATGAATAGTCTTTCTGTATGGGGCTGGACTTTCTTATTTGGTCACCTTGTATGGGCAACTGGTTTTATGTTCTTAATTTCATGGCGTGGTTACTGGCAAGAGCTTATCGAAACACTTGCTTGGGCACATGAACGCACTCCATTAGCAAATCTTGTACGTTGGAATGATAAACCAGTAGCTTTATCTATTGTACAGGCACGTTTAGTAGGTTTAGCGCACTTTTCAGTAGGTTATATTTTCACTTATGCTGCTTTCTTGATTGCTTCTACTTCAGGTAAATTTGGGTAAACAGTTTACTTATTTTTTATTTTTTAAAGGAAATTTTTAAAATAAAAATTTTACTACTTATACCCTTTATACCCTTGCTTTGCAAGGGTAAAGAAGCATAGTTAATGTTTTTACTTTAAGTAAAACATTAACTATGCTTCGCAAGGAAAATATAAAGAGTTTAGTTTTAAATTAAAAACTAATTACATCTTTTTATAAAGTAGACAAGTTTTGTTAAAAAACTGTATACTATATTATATGGCGGGCGTAGCCAAGTGGTAAGGCAATGGATTGTGACTCCATTATTCGCGGGTTCAAATCCCGTCGTTCGCCCTTATAAAAAATAAAATTATTTTTACTATTAAGATTGTGCAAGCAAATTTTTCTTTATTTTTACATTATTCATTAAATTTTTTTTTAAAAGGTTATCTCGGAATCTCGCGAACCACGCTTCATGCGAAGCAAAATCTTCGATGGTTAGAGGAAAAACCATAATACTTTTTTTCCCTTTTCGAAAGTTTGAAAAGGACACTATTTATAAAAGTTGATTCTAAAAAAAACAGTAGATATACTATATAAAGAATATGAAGAGTATTTAAAAAGTGTTATATTAATAATTTTTAATATTTTATTAATAGAATTTTTAATAATTCTTCTTTTATTAAAATCCATTTAAAAATTATATTTTTAAGTCTTTTTTTAGAACTTAAAAATGAACAAACTTTTAACTATTTCAATATTTAGTTTAAAATTTTTAATTCTAAGTTTTGGTGAAAAACTAAATAAAAAATTTGAATAACAAAAAACTAAAAGTTAAAAGTTAAAAGTAAAAAAAATTTACAAAAGGAGTGTTTGATGTCCGGCGCTACAGGAGAACGACCTTTTTCTGATATTTTAACTAGTATTCGTTACTGGGTAATTCACAGTATTACAATCCCTTCATTGTTTATAGCGGGATGGCTTTTCGTAAGCACAGGCCTTGCGTATGACGTATTCGGAAGTCCGCGACCTAATGAATATTTTACTGAAGATCGTCAGGAAACCCCACTTATAACTGATCGTTTTAATGCTTTAGAGCAAGTAAAACAACTTTCTGAAGTAAATTAGATAAAATTAAAAACTATTATTTAATCAAAAAATTTATAGTTTGACATTTGTCATTTATGACAGAAATTTTTTAACTAATCTTAAGAACTTTATAAAAGTTCTCTTACCTTTTCTGAAGGTTATAAAGATGGTTTGCAAGATTGCTTGGCGAACAATTAATTTTTTGTGCGAAGCACTTAATTTGATCTAATTTTGAAAAGCAACAGAATAGAATTAAGTTGGATTTTTTAAATATATTTTATAACTTATAAAAGCAGATTTCTTTTTGTAAAGCTCTTCCTCTATATCTTAATAGATAAGGTAAAGAAGGGTGGTTCGCAAAATTCTTGAACGAACAAGATTGTAAGTAAAGTATTTGTGACCTTAATAGCTACAAAAGAAGGTTTATAAAAATATTTTGATTTGCAAATATTTTTTCTGCATATTTTATTTTTGAGAATTAAAAAATTCAACGAGCACCTTTCGTTTTTCATTGTAATTTTAAATTTCTACAAAATTTGGTGAACTCAGTATAACTGACTAAACCATCTCAATTGTCAAACAAAAGTATGACTACAAAAAAATCTTCTTATACTTATCCTATTTTTACTGTTCGTTGGCTTGCAGTTCATGCTTTAGCTGTGCCGACAGTATTTTTTTTAGGTTCTATTACAGCAATGCAATTTATTCAACGTTAGAATTTTCGAAATAGTAATTATGGCTAAACCAAATCCCAACAAACAATCTGTTGAATTAAATCGTACTAGTTTATATTGGGGACTACTTTTGATTTTTGTTCTAGCTGTTTTATTTTCAAGTTATATTTTCAACTAATCAAAAATCTTAAAAACTGCTTAACTCTTTGTTTTTCAACGAAGTTGAAATACTAAGTGGCACCCTTCTGGGAATATAATTTTTACCAATAGAAAATTGGTATAAAATCTGTAAAGGCCTTGAGACGAAGTCCATATTTTCTAAACGAAAGTAAGATTTTAAACTAAATGGGGCCTTGCCCCCTTGACTTTCTAGTTTTAAAAAATTTAAAGTATTCACTCCTCTTATCCTCTAATCATCGAAGATGGTAAGAAGCGTGGTTCACGAATTTCGTGCTTCGCACGGAACCTCTTCTTTACTCAATTTTTGCCGAAGGCGAGTATTGGGTTAGAAGCGTGAGTCGCAATATTTTCGAGCAAACTTCAGGTTTTCAACTTTACCTTTTTTTTGAAGTTAAAAAAAATAAATTTTTTGATTTAAAAATGAAAGTAATGAGGGCCTCCTTGGGTGGTGAAGCAAATATATTTTTTATATGTCAATATAAAAAATAGTGCTTACTTAAGCATAGCGTAAAAGTTAACAAACGTGACTTTAACGCAAATCCCTTTATACCAATCTTCGATTGGTAAATGAGTTAGATTCGCAAGTAAACTTGTGTTAACATTTTACAGATTCCTTATTTGTAAAGTGTGATGTTAAACTTTATTCTTATTTATTGAAAATTTTTGAAATAGATTTTCTTTGAAAAAGAATTTAAAAAAATATTCTTTAAGAAAAAGTTTTAAGAGAAACTTCGCTTCCTTGATATCTACATTTCCTTTACAAATATAGGAAACTCGATTTAAAATCAAAAAATTTCAATAAATAAAGGAAAAATCAAAGACTAAAGTTTAAAAAAAGTGACACGTGCCTTATACCTTTTGAAAAAAATAAAAAGTTACTTTTCTTCTAATAGGTAAAAATAAGGCAAATAGTTTGAAATTAAAAATTCAAAGAGCATCAGCTCCTTTTTAAAATTTTAAAAGTAAAAGCAATCTTGCGATTATAATGTCGCACTAAAATTGTTTAGTTTAGGAAAAAAAGAAATGTCTAATACTGGAACTACTGGACGTATCCCTTTATGGCTTGTTGGCACAGTTGTTGGTACTGCAGCGATTGGCTTACTTGCTATCTTTTTTTACGGATCTTACGTAGGTTTAGGATCTTCTCTGTAATTTATATTTTTAATACTGTATAAATTCTTTTGGATTTCTAAGATTATAAAATTAAAAATCTTTACTATTAATCTTAAAATAGAAAGAAATTAAATGATTTATCAAAACATTTTGTTTTTAATGAATCAGTTAAGACTTGGGATTAAAAGTCCCAAGTTTTGCCGCTTGGGAGCAAGACTCCCAAGGGTCAAAATCTTAGAATTCTTTTCCTCTTACCCTCTAACCATCGAAGATTTTGCTTCGCATGAAGCGTGGTTCACGAGTTTCGTGCTTCGCACGGAACCTATTTTTTACTCATCTTCGACCAATATTGGGTTAGAAGCGTAATTCACGAGATTCCGAGGGAACAAAAATTTATGTTCATATTTTGTAAAAAATGATCTTTTTATTGAATGTTTAAAAAGATTTTGTTCTAATTTAAAATTGTCCTTGGAGCAGAATTTAAAGCGACACCCTTTGGGTATCCTTGCCTTTTTTAAGGATAGAGTTTTTACTAAATAATAATTTATACATTAAGTATTAAAAAATATGACGGGTTTATCTTAATCAAAAGATTTAGAAAAAACGAAAAAATATATAATTAATATAAAAAGAAAAAAACGTATAAAATATATTTTATATTCCAAATAAATTTGAATTTGCTTGTGTAAAAGGCAAAATAATTTTGTGTAGCCTCCTACCGGATTTGAACCGGTGACTTTTTGCTTACCATGCAAATACTCTACCTACTGAGTTAAGAAGGCATCAAATTCTTTATTTTTAGTTTATCATTTTAAAGTCTTAATAATCTCAAAAATTACAATTCTTGCTATTGTTATTACAAATTTTTCAAATGGAAACCAATAAATTTCAAGTAAAATTGTTAACTTTCTTTTTTGTGATTTTTTAATTTTACTAATTTCTTTATCAGCTATACTAGTTTGTTAAAAACTTCTACCTTTATTGTTTTTAAATCTTCTTTTATTTTTTATTTAATAATTTAAAAAATAAAAAAATACCAAAAAAACTTTTTTTTAATGTAGTATCTCTTGAATTCAAAAATAAAAAAGAAAAAAAAAGACTATTTTTGTTTTATATTTACTAAATATATAATTATTAAAAATAAAATTTATCTTTGGGTCTATAAAAAGCTTTAATTTAAAAAAGATTATTACTTTTCATAAAAATTTTTTATAGCTTTTCATTTTTACTTTGTAAAAATGACAAAAAAGATCCATAAATTAAACAATAAGTTTGGTTTTATTTTTATGCTCTTGCTTATCTAACTGCATGGAAACTGAAAAAACTAATTAACTTCAAAATTGCAAAGGAAACATATTAAAATATATAAATCTTGTTATTTTTAATTTGATAAACACTAGTTATTAAAATTTATTTTTTACTTTGTTATCTTTTTAAAAACTTTTTAACAACAAAAAAAGCGTTTAGTGAGCAGACAAGGATTAAAAAATTTTAATTAATTACCTTGCTTTTTACCCTCTTTGAGAGTTAGAAGCCTGGTTCACCAGTTTCTGAGGGAATCTCGTCTCCGGCTAACCAAATTTTTCAATTCTTGAAACTATTCTTTCATCAAGAGTAAAAAAACTAAAATTTCAAAAATAATAATCTTTTTCTAAATAAAAACCTTTGTCAAAGTCAAACTTTTTTTGTTCTTTCCCTTGTCCTACCATTACTCCATGACAAAAACAACGCAAGTAACGATAAAAATAATTTAATCTTTTTTAGAAAACAAAGTTGCGAAGGTTTATTTCGGTAAGTAAAATAAAGATATATTATTTTGTTTTTTAATATCATGGTGATTATAAAATAAGAATTCTGTTCTTTGTTTTTTTAATTTTAGATTTTGAAAAGAAAAGCTTTTTTAATTACACTGAAATTTTTTTTCCTTTGCTTTTAATTTTCGTTGAAAAATTAACGAGAATATTTGCTTTTTTGTTTTTTTTTCCAAACTTACCTAAAAATTTTTTTTCTTGTTTTTCTTTATACCCTCTCCAAGGGTAAGCAAACAAAAAAAAGTAAAGCCTGAAAAGCTTTTACTTAGAATTAAATTCTAAGGAGGCTTACCTTTTCTTAGGGGTTCGTCTTAAGAAAAACCTATGTTTATCAATTTTTCTTGAACTCTCTATTCGATCTTAGAAATATTTTTATTTTATTTTTTAAAATTAAAATTGTGAAATTTTTTATGTCTCAAAAAAATCATTATAATCAAAGAACATTTTTTAAATCCCAAAAAATAATAAAGAAAGAAGAGAATTTTGTTGATTTAACTTTTCTTGATGAAGACGAAGGCATACCACTTTCTTCTCTTCAAGAAGAGATAAAAGAATTAAATTTTTTTTTATTAGATTCTTTTTATTGTGTTTTACCTTTTTGGCTATTAAGTTTATTTTTTATTCCTTTTAATAAGCCTTTGCTGGATAAACCTTTTACAAGTTTTGAGGTCAACAAATGGATTACCGAAATTCGTAAATTTACTAATGTCATTTTGTTCTCTGATTTAAAAACCTATACTATTTTTTCACTTGCTTCAAAATATCGTAGCTGGGCTAAAACTGCAATAAAAAATAAATATAATATTCCTCCGTCCTCTAAATCAAGCATTTGGACAACCAAGGAGCAAGATTTAAAAGAGGAAAATGCGAATTTTACAAAAATAAGTAATTTACAAGTAGCAATTAGTCTTTGTCCTTTTATTTTTGGTTTTGCTTTACTACTACGATTTCGGTATAAAGGACAACTTTTTTCATCCTTTTTTAATCAAAATTTACCTGGAATTTCTTCTCCACATAATAAAATATCATGGGAAACATTTCAACATATAACGTCTAAACAGCTCGCTTCTTCTGATGTTGAAACTCTTCCATGTATTGCCGAAGTCAAAGGAACAGGAAAACAAAGCAAACAGCCTCTTCGAGGACAATTTTTCCACAATAATCTTTTAAACAGTTCTTACTCTCTCCAAGGATATTCTAATTTAGAGAAAATCGATCTTTACACTGATTCTATTTTATTTCAAATAAATCCATATTTTGAAAAGCAACAAAAACAATTTTATACAGGATTTATCGATAAAAAACCATTTTTTTATTTGTATACATCTCCGTCTTTTATAAATGAATTAGAAATCAATTCTTATAATAGAGTTGAAAAGTTGATAGAACCTTTTGTTTCAAAAAAGAAAACTTTTTTAAAAAATTTATTTGCGAAGGACGAAAATTCTTTTGAAAATTTAAAATATTTTCCAATATCTGCTCGCAAATCGAAAAATTTTTACTACAATTTTAAAAAAATAAATTTAGAAAAAATTTTAGATTCAAAACAATTTCAAAACTCTTCTAAAAATTGGATTCAAAAAAGAATTTTAGATTTAGATGAATTGCCTTTAAAATTGAATCAAATATTTTCAAATGTAGAAAATATTTCAGATACAAAATCAAAAATTCCAGTTGAAATAGAAGACTTTAGCGAAGAGAAACTTACAAGCTCGGAAAACGGGTCCCCCGTTGTTTTTTCGGCAAGGACACAAACAAGAGAAGGAAAAATCGTCAAGTTTCGTCAACAATTAAAAATTTTTCAAAATGAATTAAGAACACTTTTTTCCGAGAAAAGTTTTACACCTTTTAATACTTTGGAAGAATATGCAAATCTTATTCTTCCAAAGGAAGATTATTTTCCGGTTTTTTTAAAAATAACTTCTTCTGCCGAAGGCCCTTCAACAAAAAATACAAAAATTGTAGATTTTTCTTATTTTTGTTGTGAAGAGGTTTTAGATGTTATTAATGAAACTAAATTTAATAAAACTTTAATTGATAAAAAAAGTTTTTCAAAAGAAATTTTAGTTAATAAAGATGTAAATAATTCTTTACTAAACGCTAGTCATCAAATTACGAAACGAACACAAAAATTTTTAAATTCAGAAAAAAATATAGATTTATCAGTTTCAATTTCAAGTAAATTAAAAAAAGTTTTATTGCCTGCCGGAGGAAAAGAAACAAAATCTTTTACCTTAAGTCCAAAAACTTTACTTAACCCGAGAGTGATGTCAGGCTATCAATATCCTGATTTAGTAGCAAAAGAAGTATATTTTGTAAAAAATCATAAGTATTTTTCTTTGAAATCGTTATTAGCTACTCGATTGAGGAAAAAAATTCAATCAGGAATTATTAAAGTTGATCTTCCACCTAGTTTTCTTCCAAATGTCAACTATATTTTTCCTCAGCTATCTAGAAAAAAATTGAAACTAAATTATCGTGATTTAATGTTATCTTATTTTACTGAGGATGAAAAAAGCTCCGCAAATAATATTTCAAGCCTTCCTTCGCAAGGTAAACAAGTTGAAATAGCTTATCAAGGACCTTCTTTTATAAGAAATTACAAAACAAATGATATTGAAGTAGGAAATGCAGGTGAAGTACTTTCTTCCATTCAAGAATATCTTTTTTTTGATAATCCTTTGAAAGACTGGAAAAAAAGTTTTTTAGGTAAAAGCATTGAACTTAAAGTTTTATCTGAATTGCCTGCTTCGGTTTCAACAGCAGAACAAATAGAACAACAAAAAACAAAAATTAATAAAATCAAAAATAAAAATACTCTTGATAGTTCGTGGCCATCTAATACCGAATTCAGTTTAAAAAATTCTCAATTTTTAAATGATAAGAGCATTAAACAATTGTTAATTCCAACCAATATTTTTGGTAAAGATTTTGTTGATTCCGAATTAACCCCTGAAAAACGTGCACAGCAAGATCGTAAAAGAGTTTTATTTGACGAAAATCTACCTATAATCCCATCGTATTCAAAATATCAGGTTGCTTTTTTAAAAGAGTCGGAATGGAAATCTATTTTAAATTCTTTAGAAAGGGAATATATTCATAAAAAATCATTAGCTAAAAAAGAATCTTTGCCTGTATTAAGAAAGACAGAGGAATTGGAAAATGAAAAGAAAAAAGGTATTTTTCGAGTTTTTGCTCCGGCTGTTTTAATTCAAATTCCCAAAGGTAAAACCAATTTATGGCCCTTGACACGTTTAGATTATCAACCAACAAATTTAAGTTTTGCAAAGAATTTAGTTAAAGCAACAACGCTTCCCAATATAAATAATGATATTAAGAAAAACTCTTCTCAAAAATCTATAACTTACCAAAAGAATATTTCAAAATTATTCGAACCAGCTCCTTTAACATTAACGGATATAAAAATAGATTTACATTATCTTCCATATAGTCAAAATAGTTTAAATTTTATTCCAATAGAAAAAACAAGTTTTGGGGGGTTATATAAAAAAATATTGACCGTATACAATAAAAAATCTCTCGCAAGTGGTTCGCAAAATTCTCGAGTGAACAATTTACCTGGTTTTAAGAAATTGTCTTCGAAATTTTTAAATCATTTTGAAGGATCTTTTCAAGAATCCTGGGAACCTGTGACTGCAAGATCATGGCTTATTGTAGCCCAAATATCCTTTGGTCTTTTTGTCTTGCAAATATTACAAAATTTTTATACTAATTATGGAAAAGAATTAATTTCTTATTTTATGGATTTAATAGCCCATTTAGGTTTTCTAGATGAAAGCTTAAAAGATGATTTGGGTTTAGGTGATAATGACAAAGGATTTCGTTTAATAAGAAAAGTTAAAAAACGCTTTCAAGATGTAGCCGGCATTGATAACATTTTACCAGAATTAGGAGAAATCGTTTGGTTTCTTCGAAACTCGGGTCGTGCTTTTAATGTTGGAAATATTTTACCAAAAGGTATTCTTTTTGTAGGTTCTCCCGGAACTGGAAAGACTTTATTAGTTCAAGCTATTGCTGGAGAAGCAGAAGTTCCTGTGTTGATACAATCTGGAAGTGCTTTGGTTGATCCTGAACAAAAAGAAAAAGGAGCTCAAACTTTAAAAAATTTATTTGATCAAGCCCGTCAAATCTCTCCTTGTATTGTATTTATTGATGAAATTGATACGCTTGGCCAAAGTCGAGAAGGTGTAATGCATAATCCAATGGGAGCTGATCAATTGATTGAATCTATTGGCTCGGATATTCACTCAACCTCAGAACTGCATGATTTTTTACCAGAACCTAAAATAAAAAGGGATTTTGATGGGAGTGATAATACTTTGCCTGGATTAAATCCAGAAATTCCAAATTTACAACAAGGTCAAACAACTGAAGGATTACCAATAGAGCATTTACAACAAATAACTGACAAAAAACAAGCAAATCAGGAAAAATTAAGCCTTTTAATGCAGTTTTTAATAGAATTGGATGGTCTTAAGGGCCGGAAAGGAGTTGTCGTTATTGGAGCAACCAATCGACCAGAGGTTTTAGACTCCGCTTTGGTTAGACCGGGAAGGTTTGATCGTATTTTAAATTTAGCTTATCCTGGAAAACAAAAACGTATCGAAATATTGAAGCTTTATAGCAAAAATATTGGAATTGAAAAAACAATTTCTTGGGACTATTTAGCAAATCGAACTGTTAATTTAAGTGCTGCCGATTTAGCAGCTGCAATGAATCAATCTTCAATAAAAGCCATTTTAAATAATACTTGTCATACAATCGAAACTATCGAACATGGAATTGATATTATTACGAGTTATAGCACTGAAAAACCTCAATATCAAAGTACAACTGTTAAAGATCCTTTTTTTGTAAATAGATTTGCTTTTTACCAAGCTGGAAAAGCTGTTTTGCACACCTTGTTATCTTATCATTCTAATCCCGTTTTTCTTCATCTTTGGCCTAAACCAAAAAACACAAGACTGACTTTTAAAAAGGATTTAATTGAAGCTAGTAAAAAATTGCATAATCGTGCTGCACTAGAAGCGTCTTTAATTGGTTTATATGCTGGAAAGGCAGCTGAATTGCTCTCTTTATCTAAAAATTTCAACTTTGGATCTACTAACATTGAAACTTTTGATTTATCCGGTGGTAAAAATGCCTCTGAAATCGACGATTTTATCAGTAAAGAAGGGGTAAGAGAAAGGAACTCAACAATGAAAAGTTTTAGAGAAGAGACGCAAAACATAATTTTTTCTAAATCTGCTATTTCAACTGGGAATCAACAATTTTTCAAACCATCAAAAAATAAAATAGAAAAAGAAAAAGAGTTTGAAATTGCTAAAAAAATGACTCTTTGGCATTCTAATCTTGGTATTGAAGACCTTTTTATTGCAAGCAGTTTAGCCTATTGGATGATTAATCGGTGGTATTTTTATTCAAAAAAAATAGCAATCCGAAAAAACAATCAATTAATTAAAAATAAAAACAATCAGCAAACTTTTGAAATCGAATTAATTAAATTGTTTGAAGAACTTGTTGATCAAATTAAAAATAGATTTAACGGAGAAACAGAATCTTATAAAAAGTTTCAAAGATGGTCTTTAAGACCGTGGTGGCAAACACAAATAACGAACGAAGAATATGCTTTTAATTCACGTTATGATCACTGGTACAGAATTCATCTTCCTGATCCCGAAGAAAGCGAAAATAATCCAGAGTGGGTACCACCTGATCAGTTTTATCATGATGGCGAAATTTTAAAAAATCTTTTCCCTAATAAAGAAAAAACTATTTCTTTAACCTGGAATGATCTCTATAAAATTGATCGGGATTATATTTATCACGGTTTAATTATGACTTCTTTTGATAAAGGTTTTTCTTTGTTAGATCAAAATCGCGAAATTTTAGATTTTTTTGCTGATTTTTTAATGCGTAATCAAATACTTCGACAAGAAGATATTTTTAATATTTTTGAAAATTTTGGTTATAATTTAAACTCTTCAAAAAATGACGTAGAAAATAATAGTAAAGTAATATTCCAAGCAAAATCTAAAAAAGAGCAATATGTTTTGGAAAAGAAATGGGGAAACAATTCTCGTAGACAAATTTCTCGTTTTTTAAATTTGGACAAAACTATGTCTAAACTTACAAATTCATACAAACATCCATTATCTTTTTTTGAAATAAACGGTGATTAAATTACGTAATTTATTTTATATTAATTAATAATTTTTTTAATTTGTTTTCACCACCCTCCTTTGGAGGGAGGCAACCTGTTTTGGCGTGCGTCCGAAGGAGACAATTTTTTACAAATTCAAAATTGTCTCCTTCGGACGCACGCCAAAGAAACGAGAAGAGAAATTACGATCTTTCTAAAAAAGTGCCGTTTTTAATTCTGTTTGAAAGACGGGTGCTTTGATTTTTCATGTTGTGTCTAAAAAATCTTAAAAAAGTTAAAAGGTCAGTTTTGTATAATTAAAATCGAAAATATCACAAACATCGGTAAAAATAATTGTGAAAGAAAGCAATGACAACAAAGTTGTTATTAATAAATAATCGGTTTATATGCACTTTCTTTTTTACCGCTTTTTTTCTTATCCTCTTTTTTACTCATCTATTGGGTTAGAAGCGTGGTTCACAAGTTTCGCGAGCGAACATGCTTTTAATTTTACTTGATAAAAAAGATAAGTTAGATTCTTTTTTTCTTCGACAGTAATAAAATTGTCATTTTTTTAGTTTTTTATAAAACTAAAAAAGTTGTTCGTTCGAGAATCTCGTTTTTTTTTTAAGATCAAATATCTTAAAAAGAATCATCTTGTGAACCCTGCTTCGCAAAGACTTTTCTTCAAACTAATTACGATTTAAATAAAATATGAGTATTTTAATAGAAGATCTTTCTAAAAACTTTGGAAATTTTAAAGCATTGGATCACGTTAATTTAGAAATTAAAATGGGCTCACTCGTTGCATTAGTGGGACCTTCTGGTTCCGGAAAATCCACTCTTTTAAGAATAATAGCAGGTCTTGATAGACCTAATTCAGGCAGAGTTTGGCTTTCAGGAAAAAATGCTACGTTTTTATCAATTCAAGAACGAGAGATTGGCTTCGTTTTTCAAAATTACGCCTTATTTAAGCATTTAACGGTTTATCAAAATATTGCTTTTGGTCTGGATATACGTAAAATTAGTTCCTTTACAATTTCAAATAGAGTAAAACAACTTTTACAATTAATTCAATTAGAAAAATTTGCAGATCGATACCCTACACAACTTTCAGGAGGTCAACGCCAACGCGTAGCTTTAGCACGAGCCCTTGCAATTGAACCCAAAGTTTTGTTATTGGACGAACCGTTTGGTGCTTTAGATGTAAAAGTCCGAAAAGAATTGCGAAATTGGTTACGTCAATTACACGAACAGGTTTCAGTAACTACTGTTTTTGTGACTCATGATCATCAAGAAGCTATGGAAGTGGCAAATGAAATTGTTGTTTTTCAAAATGGTCGTGTAGAACAAATCGGAAACCCGCAAGATGTTTATGATAATCCTACAAAAAATTTCATAATTAATAATCCATCGATTTCTTTAAAATTTCCTCGTTACTCTTTACCGGCTTTGAAAAGATAAGTTAATACTTCAAAATTTAAACGCAATGTAAATAACAATTTGTCTTATCCTTTTTTAGAGGGTAAGAAGCCTGTTTTTTTACCAATCTGGGATTTATATAGAAATTGATATTTTAAAATCGTAGATTTTAAAGTAAGAGCAAATAAAAGTTAAAAAATAAATATAATTGCAGAGTGATTACCAATTGATAATGTCTTGGATCAGTTATTTTTATTCTTGCATTGAGATGCCGTTAGTCGGACTTGAACCGACATGGATTTCTCCGTGACTTTTTGAAAGTCATGTGTCTACCATTTCACCATAACGGCTTTTAAAAAGTATACCATTTTTTTTACCTTTTTCGTGCGAAGCACATTATTAAAAGTCAAATTTTTAAGATGCTTCGCACGAGAGAATTTATAATTTTAGGATGGTTGGAAATGTTTTTTTGGAGTTCTTGTTTTCTATCTTTTGGTGGTATTAGGTAAAAAAACAAAATATAAGAATTTAAGGAGGCATAATACCATTTAATGTTCCTCTTTTGATGGAAAAACGGATGTTTTGTAGGTCGCCTATTAGGACTTTGTGCTAAAAAAAGCTTTGTTGCTATTTAGGTGTACCATTGAAAAATTACTAACTCAAGGACACCCGAAAGATGCCACTTTGGATTTCGTCCCAAGGAAAAGTTGAATAGTTTCCATTTCTGACAAAGTCTTAAGGACAATTTTTGTCACTTCTTTTCCCTCTTACCCTCTAACCATCGAAGATTTTGCTTCGCATGAAGCGTGGTTCACGAGTTTCCGAGAAAACTTCTTCTTTATTTATCGAAGATGAGTATTGGGCTAAAAGCGTGGTTCACAAGTTTCGTGCTTCGCACAGAACCTCTTTGAAAAGGTAATCAATTTTGTTTACAAATATCTTCTTACCCTTTTCGAGGGCTAGAGTGGTTCTCTACCAATCTTAGATTGATAGAGAGGTTCAGACCTAAATTTCGGTTAAAAATGGTGGTAAGCGCAAACAAATAAAAGGTGACAATTATTTAATAATTAGTGTTTTCAAAAGGTTGAGTTGTTAAGGTTCGATAAAAAAAGTTTTCGTTTTTTCTGGGAATAGAAGTTTCGAGAGAGGTCAAATTATCTAAAAAATTAATTTTTGGCTCTGGGTTTTGAGTAACATAGACAGCTCGCCACTCTATAACTTCACTTTTTGCTATTGAAACAGAATCTTCAAAAAGTTTTTCCTCTGTTGTTGATAATGAAAAATCATAATTAAATTTTTTGTCGACGTTCTTCTCATAAGACGTTAAAGATGATTGTTTAATATCAAGATTTGCTGTTAATGAGAAGTCATCGTTACTTGAAGAAGTGGATGAGAAAAATTCAAACATAGTTTGAAAAGATGTCAAAATTTCTCTATAACGAAAATCAGATGGTGATCTTTTATAGGATAAATATAAATCATTTTTATTTTTGCCCGAAGGGGAGGATTCAATGTCAACAAAACCCCCGTCGGGCGAATCTAATTCTTCCTGACCCGAAGGGCGTTTAGTTGATAATTCATTTTCTTTTCCTTGGAGTGACAATGACTTTTGCCAATTTTTCCATTTTCGACGTACTTTTTCTTCACTTACGAAAGAAAGATTATTTTGAATACCGTGAGGAATAAAACCTGAACGTCGAAAAGGTGCATCTTTGTACAATGTAATTGTTTCCGACAACGCTTGTTTTAAAAAGGAACGGGGAACAATAAGATCTAATAAACCGTGATGCAACAAATACTCAGCTGTTTGAAAATCATCAGGTAATTGTTCTTGTAAAGTTTGTTCAATAACTCGTCTACCAGCAAAACCTATCAAAGCTTTGGGTTCAGCAAAAATCAAATCACCTAACATAGCAAAACTTGCAGTTACACCACCTGTAGTTGGGGAAGTTAAAACTGAGATATAAAGCAAATTAGCCGAAGATTGATATACTTGCAAAGCTGCAGAAATTTTTGCCATTTGCATTAAACTTAAAATACCTTCTTGCATTCGTGCACCACCTGACGCGCAAACTAAAACAAGCGTTAACCCTTCTTGAGTTGCATATTCAATAAGTCTAGTTATTTTTTCACCAACTACTGATCCCATACTTCCACCCATGAAATTAAAATCCATAACTC